TGTTACGGTAAAAGCACGACGTGTAGGTGGTTCGACCTATTAAGTCCTCATTGAAATAGAATCTTCATAAGGAAAAGCGCTTGCTATTCGTTGGTTATTAGTGGCATTTAAAAAACGTCCAGGTTGAAATATGGCTTTTAAATTGAGTTACGAATCAATAGATGTTGCTAGGGATAATGGAAATGCTGTGCGTAAAAGAGAGGAAACTCATAGAATGGCAGAGGCTAATAGAGCTTTCGCTCATTTTCGCTAAAGAAGAAGAGGTATGATTTTTTGTAATAAAATTGAATTTATAATATATTCATAGAGTCTTCGATTCTTCGTAAAACAGAAAGATAAAACATGATGCAAGATGTAAGTCCCTCTTTTTTTTCTTTTTATTCTCTTCCTCCTACGAGGAGACTTGCATCACAAGTAATAGTAATGGTAGTAGTAACAATAGTAATATTAAATTGAAAGAAATATCAATATTGAAGGAGTAGTGTAAAAAAATAATATACAAATCTAGAGAGATTTATAGATGGACAATGAAAAAAATAGAATCATTTTTTTTTGTGATTCTTCTCTGATTAAGTAAGTTGAAGTTTCTTCAAAAATCATCCAAATATTCATTATTTGTCTCTCCTATTCCTATTCAGCATTATATAAAACTGATACTTAATTATTAATTATACCTTAAGAAATTATGAAATTAGATTTTGGTTCATTTTTCTCAGATGGAAGTAGTATTTTACCAGAATGTATTTTAATTTCTAGTTTAATTATCATTCTATTGATAGATCTAACCTTTGAAAAAAAGACATATTGGTTATATTTCATTTCATTAACAAGTTTGATCATAAGTATAACTGTCCTGTTATTTCAATTAAAGGAAGAACCTATTTTTAGTTTCTCAGGCAGTTTTCAAACAGACGGTTTTAATGGAATATTCCGAATCTCTATTGCATTTCCGTCACTTCTATGTATTCCCTTATCTATGGAATATATGAAATGTACAAAAATGGCGATTACTGAATCTTTAATTTTTTTGTTAACAGCTACTACAGGAGGAATGTTTTTATGCGGTGCTAATGATTTAATAATAATATTCATTACTTTAGAATGTTTAAGTTTATCCTTCTATTTATTATCCGGATATACTAAGAAAGATGTATGATTCAATGAAGTTGCTATGAAGTATTTACCTATGGGTGGAGCAAGTTCTCCCATTCTGGCTTACGGTTCTTCATGGTTATACGGTTTATCTGGGGGGAAAATCCAACTTCAAGAGATTCTTAATGGTCTTATAAACACACAAATGTATAACTCTACAAGTATTTCGATCGTGCTTATATTTATTATTGCAGGAATCGCATTCAAACTTTCTTTAGTACCTTTTCATCAATGGACTCCTGATGTATATGAAGGAGTGCGATTCATTGTATAACTTTTCGTAGAGAAAGGAAGAGTTATCAAAAAAAGAATTATAGACATCCAGAATGGAAAAACCTGGCATCCTCACTCGGATTAAAACATAACTTTTACCCAAAATTCCTATAGAACCCCTGTTTGAGTGACAGTAGGGTGAAGCAAAGTTAGAAGCAATTCACATAAAAGAGGAATATATTGCGAGTAATTTATTAAGGGTAGTTGCGCAAAGGAAGAGAGAATTGACGCATAAAAAACATATATTTCATATATGCTATTGATTAGTCTTTATCCTTCAAGGACTATGAGTATGACGAAGGAGCATTCGTCAACAGAAAGGAGTATCACCCTAAAATAACTTTTATGTCTATTAAAAATGAATAAAATCAGAAGATTTTCCTGCTCAAATTCAGTTTATTCGGAAAAGAATAATTCGAATGAGTTAGTGCTTCATCAGAAGAATTGCTGATTAGGGATTCCCCGAAAAAGAGAGATTGATTGAATAGAAGAATTTAATACATACATTGGATCATATACGCGAGGAAGGTAATGAAATAGAAATAGTAAAATAATTTTTTTATTACTTAGGAGCCGTGTGAAATAAAAGTTTCACGCACGGTTTTGAATGAGAGAAAAAGTGAGTAATTTTGTTTTTTCGACTTTAACGCCCCTACCTCAGTCATTGCTTTCTTTTCTGTTACTTCAAAAATAGCCGGTTTAGCTTTAGCTACTAGAATCTTCAACACAGTTTTTTTTTCATCACTGAACGAGTGGCATCTAATTCTAGAAATAATAGCTATTCTAAGTATGATCTTAGGTAATTCTATTGCTATAACGCAAACAAGTATGAAATGTATGCTTGCATATTCTTTGATAAGTCAAATTGGATATTTTATGATTGGAGTAATTGCGGGAGACTCTAATGGGTATGCAAGCATGATAACTCACATGCTATTCTACATTCTTATGAATCTAGGAACTTTTGCTTGTATTACATTATTCGGTTTACGCACTGGAACGGACAACATTCGGGATTATGCAGGGTCATATAAAAAAGATCTTCTATTGGCATCTTTTCCTGCTTTATCTTTATTATCCTTAGGAGGTATTCCCCCCTTAGCTGGGTTTTTCGGAAAACCTTACCTCTCTTGGTGTGGGTGGAAAGCGGGTCTATACTTATCAGTCTCCGTAGGACTTTTCACAAGTGTAATCTCTATATATTACTATTTACGAATAGTCAAATTGATTGTGACTAAGGAAAACGAAGAAACAACTTCTTATATTCGGAAGTATAAAACTTCGAATTATTTAGTATCAAAAAGTCCTATTGAATTTAGTATCATTATATGTGTAATAGGATCAACCTCTTCGGGAATAGTGATTAACCCCGTCATTGCTATTGTTGAAAAAACAATATCTCTAAGTAGTTTTATTAATAACTAAAAAATTTATCGATATTAATAAATTTTTCGAATAAATAATAAATAAAAGTTCATTTTTTATTTCCTGTTCCATGAAAAAAAAATTGACGAAAATTGATTTTATCAGGAGCTTCAGCTTTTGAAGCTTCTGAACCTTCCTATATGAATTTAGACGGGTACTGCATATAAATTATTCCAAGTATTCCTGACGTATCAAAGATACTGCACATTTCGTATCTCCTACATTTACCTACATTTTCCCATAATTCCAAAATTTCCTTACACTTTTCCATATTTCCCGACATCTCCCCGCATTTCCTACATAAGCCATTTGTAGGATAAATTGGTGTAAAAAAAACTTTTTAGTTTTTTAAGATACGTAAAACATAAGAAATTTATGATATGTCAAATATATATCACACGCGTATACTTAACAGCTGTAGCAAATGTGAAGTATGCAAGAAAGTTTAAGTAGACGTGGTTAAATATAGGTAAATGGAAGTAAATGTAAGTAAGTGTAGCAAAATGTGGCAAAGTGTAAGAAAATATGGTAAAGTTTAGCAAAGTATGGCGAAAGATAGCGAAATGTAATAAATCCAGCAAATGTAACGGATACGTTAGATGTAGCAAAAGCAGAGTACCCTATGTTTTTTATAAATTTAATATATGTAAAATATAAACTATATTCGGCTCCTAGAACTTTCCAAAAGAAGTGATATATGTATGCAGATAAATAAAAAATATATAGTTATCCATTCACTTGATTTGAGACATTTCTAAGAAGCGCAACTTATATATATGTAAAATTTATTCTGAAATAGGAAAAATGAATAGACCGATGCAGTGTTTCTTCATCAAAAGAATCTTCTTTGTGAAATAATCCGGTGCTTCTACTCTTTATTCTTCATAGATTTCCATGCTTCTCTGGTTACTAAAAATACTTCATATTCTTGTATCTTCCTTTTTAGATAACTCTGATTTGTTATAAATATAAGTAGATTTTATATTGCGGTGCCCAGAAATTGCTTCAACTTTCTTAAAATCGATACCACCTTTAAGTAAATTAAGTAAATTAGTAAGGAAACTGGCTTTAAAGCTATGAGTTCATATTTTTTTACTTAAAAGATGAGAAACTTTTTTCACAATTTTGTTCAATTCACGATTAAATTTTACTCCATCAAACAGTTTTATAACCCCATTAAAAAGGATTCCCGATTAATTTACTTTTATTTTTTTTTTATTTTTTTTTTTTCAGGTAAATTACGAGTCAGCTAAACTTTTATCCCTTGATAACTTATCAAGATCATCTTATCTATCGCTTAACAAAAATGACTCAAGCTATCTATCTCTATTAAGTAACGAGCACTTTCTTTTCTGATAGAGAATATAGAAATAGGTTTTTTTTTTTTATCCAAAAAACTTTGCACATAAATCTTGAACAAAAATGAGTTTAAGATTCTAAGTTTAGTTATGTATAGAAGTGTTAAGGCTAATATAGTTTCGTTTCCTTTACAGGTATCTCTAGATGAGGTACCTAAAAGGATTCTTGATTCAGTAAAAGCCATAGCTTTTCTTAACGAATTTTCCTTAGCTTCCTCTTGAGTTTCAGAAATATGATGTTTCTTTAGTTTTCGTTTTTTCCTTCTCCTCGCTAAGCTTAGGAGGTAATTTTTTTGTTTAACTAAACCCTCGTTGTCTCCTAAAAAATGAACTGAAGTCACTGATACTGATTTATTAGACGTTTCCTAATTGTTCCTCTATTTCATAAGAAGCTTCAAAAAATCTCCGGGTTCCTTCGTAACAGGAGATTTAGTAAATCTTTGCCTCTTCGATAATTTTATAATGTAATAATTGCCAAGCCCTTCTGAAGTAAAAAAACCCTTATACCATTACCATATACCATTTTTCTTCAATGATAAATTAAGAAAAAATTTCTTTTCTTATTATCATGCATCTTTTATTATCGTATAAAATTATGAATTTATAGGATACACATATATATGTATACCGATCTGTTATATATAATAATTTATATGCATTACTCCCAGTATCTTAAGCAAAACTAGCATCCATGGCTGAACGGTTAAAGCACCCAACTCATAATTGGCGAATTCACAGGTTCAACTCCTGTTGGATGCAATACTGTAAAGTTTTCTAATTCTAAAATTAGAAACTTACCTACAAATTAAATTCTGTATTTATATAAAAAAGTATCAAGAATTTTGTCTTATAGTCTTACATATGAAATAGAAATAACAAAAAAATTTTTCTCTTTTTTTTTTTTCAATTTCACACGAATAAATAATCCAAAATTTTATTTATTATAATAAAGATATGTCAAATATGAGTATTGGTATATCTGTAATAAAGTATATAGAGAAAAGATAAAAATTTTTATTATTACTCATTCATTAGTACTTGTAAGTACCAGCCTCTACTACTTCTAATACTTACTTTTCTTATTTATAATACATTTAACATAACCTATACAAGAAAAGAAGTTTGAATTATTTTAAAGTAAGCAATAATAGGTAAAAGAAACTTAAATACAATTAGGAATAACCATGGATAAAGTGAAATACCCAGTTCTTACAGAAAAAACTATTCGTCTACTAGAAAGAAATTAATACTGTTTCGATGTTGATTTAAAGGCTAACAAAACCGAAATAAAACAATGGATACAAGATTTTTCTAAAGTAAAAGTGGTAGCCATGAATAGTCATTGACCTCCAAAAAAGAAGAAACGGATAGGTCCTGTACTAGGATATCCGGTACGTTATAAACGAATGATTATCATACTTGAATCAAATTATTCCATTCCACTATTCTTAAACAAATAAAAACTTGAGATATTTATCATTATGGTCATCCGTTCATACAGAGCCTACACCCTAGGAACACGAAATCGATCCGTTTTTGAATTCGAAAAAAAAGTTTGATCTAAACCTCAGAAAAAATTAACCTTTAGACAACACTGTAAAAAAGGTTGTAATAATAGAGGCATTATTACAAGCTGACATAGAGGAGGCGGACATAAACGTATATATCGTAAAATAGATTTTCTTCGAGATAAGAAGGATATTTCTGGAAGAATTGCTACTATAGAATATGATTTCAACTGTAATACATTTATATGTCTTACTTATTACGAAGATGGTGAAAAGAAATATATTCCATATCTTCAAGGAATGAGAATTGGGGATAGTGTAGTGTCTAGTACTGAAGCTCCTATTTCAATAGGAAATGCCTTACCTTTGAGTGCGGTTTGAATCACTAATTTACGTTACTGAGGAACAGTGAGGTTTGAAGCGAAACCTCTAAATCTATCACTAATTAGAAAAATAAAAATTTTTTGATGAACCTTAGAGGGAAACTGAAGAGGAAAAATAGCATGTGGTAAATCCAATGTCAATATTTTGAGAAGCTATTGAATTTAGAGATATGATAATATGGAGAAGAAGAAAAAGAAGAATCTTTTTAGTTAAGCATATGGGAAAATCATATAGGCAATTCTTATAAAAAAAAAAATGAAAAATAAAGAAAGAGTTGGATAATAAACTAATTACTCACTATTCGATTTGGTGGTCAGAGGCAAATTCGAAGCTAGGAAATAGAGATATTACTCAAAAATAAGAAGAAGTGTGAAGTATGCCTCCTAAGTTATCGAAAACATAAAAGATGTTATCGTAAATTAATGAAGTCATTCATTCTGATGTTGTAAAAAAAGAAAAAGCCAGATGATAGTAAATAAAAAACTAAGAATGTGAAGTGTAGAAGTATAGAAAAGAAAAATTTATCCTTTCTTTTGCTTTTTTTTTTACTACACACGTTTAGAGAGCTGTATGCCTTGAGAAAGGCTTGTACAGTTTGGGAAGAGACTTTACATGAAATATCAAATTGAATAAATTGGAGTCCACTTCAACCAATATGCCTTTAGGTACAGCTATACATAATGCAGAAATAACACCTGGAAAAGGTGGACAATTAGCAAGAGCAGCTGGTGCTGTAGCAAAAATCATTGCAAAAGAAGGTTGATTGGCTACATTAAGATTACTTTTTGGAGAGGTTCGGCTAATATCTCAAAAATGTTTAGCAATTATTGGACAAGTAGGTAATTCTGATGCTAATAATTGAATCATAGGAAAAGCTGGATCTAAACGTTGGCTGGGTAAACGACCCAAAGTAAGAGGAGTAGTTATGAACCCCATAGATCATCCTTATGGAGGTGGTGAAGGACGAGCTCCGATTGGTAGAAAAAAACCATTAACCCCTTGGGGCCATCCTGCACTTGGAAGAAAAACTCGAAGAAATAACAAATACAGTGATATTTTAATCGTTCGTCGCCGTAAGAATAATTAGTAAGTTTGGGCAAAAACAATAAAAGGTAATTATCAATGACACGTTTACTTAAAAAAGGTCCTTTTGTGGCTTATCATTCACTGGAGAAAATAGAGGATCTTAATATAAAGAGAGAAAAAAAAATAATAGTAACTTGGTCCCGTGCATCAACAATTGTACCTACAATGATTGGTCATACTATTGCTGTTTATAATGGGCAAGAACATTTATCCATTTATATAACAGATCGTATGGTAGGTCATAAATTAGGTGAATTTGCACTTACTAGAGTTTTTAAAGGACATGCGAAGAGTGATAAAAAATCTCGTTGTTAATTGGGAGGTTTTTCTCTGATGAAAACTAATTACTCGAATTTGGAGACGCAAGCTTTAGCTAAGCATATACGTATTTTCGCTTCTAAGGTAAGAAGAGTTATTAATGAAATTTGTGGTCGTTTGTATGAATAAGCACCTATGATACTAGAATTCATGTTATATAGAGCTTGTTATCCCGTATCACAATTACTTTTTCTCGCAGCAGCAAATGCCAGCCATAATCTAGGTTTAAATAAGGCTGATTCAGTTACTAGTGAAGTTAAAGTAGATGAAGGAACTATGTTGAAGAGATTTGAACCTAGAGCTCAGGGACGTGGTTACCCTATACATAAACCTACCTCTCATATAACTATTGTAATCAAAAAAAAATCTACATAGAAAATTATGCTTCTTGTATATATATCATTAAAAAAGGTAAAGAGATATGGGACAAAAAATTAATCTACTTGGTTTTCGACTTGGGGTTACGCAGAATCACTGTTCCCATTGGTTTGCAAAACCTAATAATTATTACAAACTTCTTGAAGAAGATGAAAAAATGCGTAATTGTATTTATAATTATGTGCGTAAGCATATAAAAAGTTCGTCAAATTATGGAGGAATTGCACGCATTGAAATTGAAAGAAAGACAGATTTAATTCAAATTGAAATATATACAGGATTTCCTGCCCTTCTTGTTGAAAGTCGTGGTCGAGGCATTGAAGAATTAAAAGCAGATGTACAAACTGTATTGAATCTTGGGAATAGGAAGCTTCGCATGGCTTTAACCGAAGTGGAAGAACCATATACAGAACCCAATATTCTTGCGGAATATATTGCTTTACAATTAGAAAACAGAGTTGCTTTTAGAAGAACTATGAAGAAAGCGATTGAACCTACAAGAAAGACAAGTGTGAAAGGTATAAAGATATAGATTGTAGGACGTCTTAATGGAGCTGAAATAGCTTGTGTCGAGTGGGCTAGAGAAGGTAGAGTTCCATCACAAACTATTTGAGCTCAAATAAATTATTGTTATTACCCAGCTTAAATTATTTATGGAGTATTAGGAATAAAGGTATGGATATCTCAAACAGAAGAATGATATAAAAATTAATAGAAGTTTTTCTTTGTCTAATTAAGATTTATTAGTATAAGAAAAATTTCTTATAGTGAGAAACTAAAAAAAAAGTTTTTCATTCTATTCTGTATCAGAAAATACAATTAGGATTACAAAATGAAATTAATTTAACATTTCAGTTACTTCTTAATCAGTTTTTATATAATCGAAGAAAAAAAAAAGAAAAAAGAAAAAAAATGCTATGCTTAGTGTGCGACTCGTTTTACCTAGAATTTTATCAAAATTGAATTTATATAAAAATTCATTATTTTTTTCTTGAGAATAACTCATTACTTCATATTGAATTAATCTGATAAGCTAGCTAAATTTATTTCTATTAGCTTAAAAACCTTTCTTTATAGAGAAATGAAATGAGGAAGATCTATAAAGCAAAGAAGTGTAGAAAAATTTGAATTTCAGTAATGCATGAAATGTAAAATATTTCTTTTCAAATTGTATGGTTAAAAGATTACCCTTTCTTTCAGAAGCAGTCCGAATAGGCATATAAGTAGGAGGAAGAACTAAAAGCTTTAGATCAAGAAAGACTGGATTTTTTGATAAAGAAAGAAAGCTCCACTGCAAGGAAGGAACCTAAACGGAAACTTGGAAGTTATGAGAACGATGGAATCTATGAATAATTCATTTTATTTTCACTTTTTATTCATATGATAGGATGGCGAAAGAAACCGATACTTATATATATATATAYATATTTATTTAAATATAAAATATATTTATAATTCTAAGAATTTTCAAACTTAACTAATAAAATAAAATCTAGGAAGAGTTAATATTCGTCCGTGATTCTTTTCTTTCCTTATTGAATAGTTTACCTAATTTATCTGAGAATCTGATACGTTCCATAGATTTCGGTATTTAAAATATTAAGTATATATGAAAAGTATTAAGATAAACTAAATTTAATACTAATAATTTCTTGTACTTTTTCTTTCACTTCTTGTTACTTCTACTTTAAATAAATAATTATTTAGAATTAACGAAATTATATTTTTGTAATAAGAGAGAAAGATAAATTTAAATCTTGATAGAAACTACTTATTCTTTAAAGAAATAAATTTCATTCATGAGGAGCCGGATGAGAGAAAACTTTCATGTCCGGTTCTGGAGCAGAGATGATAATGAAGAAGTATCATCAACTGCAACCCCAAAAGAGTAAAATTTCGTAAACAACATAGAGGAAGAATGAAAGGAATATCTACTAGGGGTAATCAGATTTGTTTCGGAAAATTTGCTCCTTAAGCACTTGAACTTGCTTGGATTACATCTAGACAAATAGAAGCAGGATGACGGGCAATTAGTCGTTATGCTCGTCGTGGTGGAAAAATATGGATACGCATATTTCCTGACAAACCAGTAACTATGCGACCTGCAGAAACACGTATGGGTTCGGGAAAGGGTTCCCCTGAATTTTGGGTATCCGTTGTTAAACTAAATAGGATAATTTATGAGATAGGTGGAGTACTAGAAGATATTGCTAAGGCAGCTATGAGAATAGCTGCATACAAGATGCCTATACGTACTTAATTCATTACTTCTACATCTGTAGATTCACCCATAGGGGTAAAAAAGAAAGAATTATCAGTATAAAGGCAAAATTTCATACGACAATTTTTTCTTTTGATTCTAAATCTCTCTTTTCATCTTTAATTGTTCAGAAAAGATTTGTATCTATAAGAAGATAAAAATGAAGTTCTATCTTTTGACCCCCCTTAAAAAAAAGTAGAATTAAATATTGTGGGGGGGTCCATCTCTAAAAAAATAAAGATGATTCAACCCCAAACTCATTTAAATGTAGCAGACAACAGTGGAGCTTGAAAACTGATGTGTATTCGAATTCTAGGAGCTAGTAATCGTAAATATGGCAATATTGGTGACATAATTATTGCTGTAACTAAGGAAGCGGTATTTAATATGCCTCTAAAAAAATCAGAAGTAGTTAGAGCTGTAATTGTACGTACTTGTAAAGAAGTTAGACGTGATAATGGAATGACCATAAGATTTGATGACAATGTAGCTGCTACAACTAATTAAGAGGGAAATCCTAAAGGAACTCGAGTTTTTGGTCCAGTTGCTTGAGAATCAAGAGGATATAATTTTACTAAGATAATTCTACTAGCTCCTGAAGTGTTATAAGTAAGAAGAGAAAATGAAGTATTATCTGTATCAGTAAATAACTCAATAAGACTGAATTAATATATTTCAATTTTTTTGTTACATAATTAGAAACATTATAAAGAACAAGAAACTGATATAATTGTAAATAAAATTAAATACTTAAAAAATTTTTTTTTTCATTGTCCTTTTAAATTCTCTTCTCATAACATTCTCAAACATAAAAATACTCTTTTATTTGAAATGCAGTAAATAAATGAGTAATAAGGAGTTCTAATGGGTAACGATATTATTGCTAATATGATTACTGCTATAAGGAATGCTAATCTGGGAAGAGCAGAAACAGTTGAAGTACCAGCTACTAATCCGACTAGAAACATTGCAAAAATTCTTTTACGAGAAGGTTTTATAGAAAGTTTTAGCGAACACGAAGAAAATAAAAATTCTTTTTTGATCTTTATTCTGAAATACTGAGGAAAAAAACGAAAACCATATATAACTACTTTGAGACGTATTAGTAAGCCTGGTTTAAGAATTTACCCCAATTATCAAGAAATTCCGAGAGTTTTAGGTGGTACGGGAATTGTTACTTTACCAACTTCTTAAGGAATTATTACAGATCGGGAAGCTCGGCAGAAGCAAGTTGGAGGAGAAATTTTGTGTTATGTCTGGTAATTATTCCACATTCTTTGTAAAGGAAGGTAAAGGAAAAGAAGTATCTAAAAAAAAAGGGGGAAATCTTTACACTTATAAGTGGAAGAAGCTAGATGACACTATCTCCATCAACCTCGATTAAATACAAACGAAGGAGATTCTCCCTTTAATGGAGAAACAAAATTTGATTGATATGGAAGGTGTTGCTACTGAATCACTCCCCAATGCTATGTTTCGAGTTTGTCTAGATAATGGATGCCAAGTCTTAACTCACATTTCAGGAAAAATTTGACGTAATTATATATGAATATTACCGGGAGATAGAGTAAAAGTAGAATTAAGTCCTTATGATCTGACTAAAGGATGTATAACTTATAGACTTCGTACTAAATCTTCAAATCCTTAAATTTTTCAATATTTAATATGAAAAAATACAATTAAATTTTCTTATTTAGATTCTATATTTATATTAATAATTATATCGAGGTAAGGATTATCTAAAAATGAAGATTCGTGCTTCTGTTCGCAAAATTTGTGAGAATTGTTGATTAATCCGTAGGCGAAGACGAGTCATGGTGGTTTGTTCCAATCCTAAACATAAACAGAAACAAGGATAAAATTTTGTTTTCCATCTTTTTTCATGTTAAGGAAGGGAAAGTCGGAAGGATAATTTAAGAAAATTTCTTTTTTATTATTATACATATTAAAAAATATGATTTATAAAAATAACTATGTAACTATAAAAGTAACTATATAACTATGGCAAAATCTATAAGAAAAATCAATTTACGTAAAAGTAAACGTAGAATACCTAGGGGAGTTACTCATATCCAAGCCAGTTTTAATAATACAATTATTACTGTTACAGATGTACGCGGATAAGTGGTTTCTTGGTCTTTTGCGGGTGCTTGTGGATTCAAAGGTACAAAGAAAAGTATACTCTTTGCTGCTCAGACTGCAGCAGAAAATGCTATTCGTATTTTAATTGATTAGGGTATGAAATAAGCAGAAGTTATGATTAGTGGTCCTGGTCCTGGAAGAGATACAGCATTACGAGCTATTCGTAGGAGTGGTGTAGTACTTAGTTATGTATGTGACGTAATCCCTATACTGCATAATGGATGTAGGCCTCCTAAGAAGAGACGTGTATAAAAATGAAATTCCATTTTTTTCAATAGATTTCAATATGATGATTTAAAATGAAATACCAATCCCTGCTGAAGCGCTGCAATGGAAGTGCATCGAATCTAAAATCGACAGTGAGCGTCTTCACTATGGTTGCTTTGCTATACCTCCACTTAGACCAGGTCAAGCTAATACCGTTGGAATTGCTATATGAAGAGCCTCACTTGGAGAAATAGAGGGGACATGTATTACATATGTAAAATTTGAAAAAGTGACACATGAATATTCTACCATAATGGGGATTCAGGAATCAGTACATGATATTTCAATAAATTTAAAAGAAATTGTACCTAAGAGTAATTCTTATAAAACTTAAGAAGCATCTATTTCTATTCTTGGGCCTAAAAGAGTAACTGCTGAAGACATTGTATTACCATCCTCCGTCGAGGTAATTGATGCTACATAACATATAGCCACTATAACTAAAGCTGTTTATTTTAATATTAAATTGGGAATAAGAAAAGACCGTGGATATCGTATAGAAAATCCTGTAAAGTATGAAGATGGAAATTCTGCTGTCAACGCTGCTTCTACGCCTATTAGAAATGCTAATTATAGTGTTCATTCTTTCGAAAATGAGAAGGAAAAATAAGAAATACTTTTTATTGAAGTATGGACTAATGGAAGTCCCACCTCTAAAGAAGCACTTCGTGAAGCTTCTTAAAGTTTAATTAATTCATCTATTCCCCTTTTGCATGAGAAAAAAGAACGGGAGAATCGTAAACTCGAAAATAAAGATGAATATAATGTGCTTCGTTCTTGCTTCTCATTGACTAATATAGGAGAAGTAAGGAAAGAAATTTCATTCAAACATATATTTATTGATCAACTAGAATTACCTGCGAGAGCATATAATGGTCTCAAAAAGGTTGATGTACATACTATATCAGACTTTTCAAATTATAGTCAAGAAGATTTGATGAAGATAAAAAACTTTGGGAAGAAGTCTATTCAACAAGTAGTACAGGCTTTACAAAAACATTTTGCAATACATTTACCAAAAAATAAATTTTCTATTAATGATTAATTCTACTTGTTTTAGAAAATGTTAAAAAATGAAAATATATATTTTATTATTTATCACTTTTAAAGTCTTTTCTATTATTACAGAAGGAAATAGCATTGACTAATAGTAGTGAAAGAAGTAATGGTAGTAACAGAAGTAGTAATATCAATAAATTTCATTTCCATTTTGTCCCGAATATCACATATGTAGGTCTACACATATATACCTAGGGAGTATCTATTATCCGGAGACAATAGCTCCCTGGGTACTAAGTGTAGAAAGAAAGCTAAACAAGTTTTTGAAGGAAAGAGAAGAAATAATTAATTGTCAAAAAACTTTGAGAAAGACCTAAAGTTAATGATTTATCAATAGGTAGAGCTGCCCCAATTCCCAGCCAAATAGCTACTGCAGTACCAATCAGAAAAATTGTTGTAGCTACTGGACGACGAAACGAATTTTAAAATTTATTAGCATTTTCTAAAAAAGGTACTGTTAATAATCCCGCAAGTACTGCAGCCATTAGAAGAACACCTAATAGTTTATTAGGTACTGTACAGGGTATTTAAGATACAAGAAAGAAATACCATTCAGGCAATATTTCTAGAAGGGTAGCAAATGGATTTGCCGGTTCACCAATCATAGAAGGTTCTAAGACGGCTAAACCGACAGTACATGCAATAGTACCTAAAATTACTACTAAAAAGATATGTGAAGAATCATTAAGCCAAGCAAGTTCTCCATAATAATTATATCCCATACCTTTAGCTAATTTAACCCTTAATACAGGATCACTTAAATCGGGTTTCTTTGTTATTGGGATAGGTTAATCTAAATCCTTTTTTCCCCCCCTGAAGATTCGGACATGGTGATTTCTCATCATCCGGCTCATGCTATTGGCTATTTCTATTAAGGAAATATCAAGAAATTTTTTCTCATCAAAAGCTCATCATCCGAGTAAGCTTAAAAATTTTTCTATCATTTTTTTATTATATAAAAAAAAACTTTTTGGACAGTCTTATCCCTTGTAAGTCATAAATTTCTTGTTCCTTCATAAAAAGAGATGGAAGAAATGTAGAGACATATTAGGTATTAACTTTTTCATAATTTTTCGGCTTATTCTTCCTTTCTTTAGATCTTCCGTTTACTCCGATGGTTTCTACTTCGATATCGAATACAAGGGAAATGAATGTATTTCTATAACCATAACTTTTCCATTTCTAATAATTCAGAACCAAAGAGATATTTATTATTAAAATGATTGGATTTTACGAAGCCTATAAAACCTCTTATCGATCATAAGAAAAACTTATATTGTTTCGATGAAAAGACTTCTTTCTCTCATCCTAACAAAAACACTTCTTTTTTACCTTAGTTCTAATCTTTTCATTTACGAAGAGAAAATAAGGATAGAAACACATAATATTGCTAATGGTATAACAATAATGTGACAGATTTTTTTTTCGGGAAATATCTGCATAGCCTAATTAGTTATTCAAGTCACACACTCCCATAATCCACTTTATCTTATAAAAGAAGAATCTAATTACGAAGTATTTGTATCATATAAGGATACAAACTCAAAAATAGATAAAATCCATGAAATATTTCTCTTTTTTTAAGTGAGAATTAGAATAATTATGGCAATAAAGTAGAAATGTATATATATAKAWATAAATATATATATATATATGCATATTTATTTCTATATTTTATAGTAATAATAATCTATTTTCAATTTTTAATAAGTATAATTAGCTCTTCATTTTACTACTCATAATGAACCCAATATACCTTGCTTACAGATCATCAAGGAATGCATTGACATAGGTACAGCAGTAAGGGGAGGTGATACAAAAATATGTAAACTATAAAAACAAGTCAATGTAGATTAACCCACACTAACACTTCCACGTAGTAACTCAACTAAGGAGGATCCCACTAAAGAAATAGCCTCAAGTACACCAATCACTATTTTTACAGCCCAATAACCAATTTAATCCCAAAATAAAGAATAACCAGTTACACCGAAAGAAACCGTTGATACAGCTGAAATTACACCTGTAACCCAAGTCAATTCACAAAGTTTTTTGAAACCACCTGTAAGATACACGCAAAATACATGTGAAATCATCATTGAAACCATCATACTGGCTAACCATCTATAAACTAATCTAATTAACCAACCAAAGTTAACTTCAGTCATTATGTATTGAACAGAAAAAAAAGCTTCTGTAACTGTTAGACGATGGTAGAAAGTCATCGCAAAACCACTAGCTACTTATACTAGGAAACAAGTTAATGTAATTCCACCTAAACAATAAGATATATTCACATGAAAAAAAACATATTTACTAGTTATATCATCCGCAATCGCTTGAATTTCTAGACGTTCCTCGAACCAATCGTATACTTTATCAAGATAGGTAATTCTTTATGTATTTCCCCCTTTAAAAGCCGTACATAAGGATTTCACATCACACGGCTTGAGCGAAAACTAAGAAAAATTTAGTCAATAATTCCATAAAAAATTTTTTTTATTATACTTTGTATTTGCTCAATTTTTCCTTCTTTTCGACAAAAGTAGTGATTTAATTGAACTTCTTTAATCTTCACTTTCCTCAGCTTATTGCCTCAATCTCGAGTTAACTCAATTACCTAATAAATACTTATGAAGTATTGGTGGTTTTTCGAGTAATCTCCAATCTCATCATGAAAATCCCCGTAAGGAATATAATCAATAATAACAAAAATTATTTTGTTCAAATCTAAAATGATATATTTAAACCTTAGGTTTCTACTATACCCCGATGACTCATGAAAAAAGTGTAATAGGTAATAACTCTTTCCATTTCATAAAACTGAGAGAAAGGGTTAACTACTTAATTAATTCTTCTTATACATATCTCTCTTATACGTATATATATATATATAAACAAAATGAAGATTTTACTGAAAGGTTAGGAAAAGAAAAAATTGAAGTTTTTAAATGATTAGTAGCGAGGCGTGAGTAAGAAGTTTTAAGAAATAAACCATAGTTAAAATGTTCTTAGAAACATTTTGAAATAATTTAATGTTTCAATATATTTTGCGCTTTGGATACTAATCTATTTAATAGACTTTAAATGAACTTCCCAGCAAAACAGAACCATCTCCTCCAATGAATTGAAAAAAAGAGATGACAATCTTTTTTGTACTATTACTATAGATTTATTTAGACAAATCGCACACCCATATTTCAAAAATCCTTTTTTTTTCAGTAGTTGCACGATTAAACTACCACCATTGGAAAAGAAAAATAATTAAACATAAATAAAGAATTATGAGTGATTATTGAAAGGTTATTAAATAGAATGAATAAATTTTTTATGAAATTTATCGATAAAAATATTTTTTTTTTATTTATATTTATTCATTTTAAAGCTTCCAATTAAAAGATCCGAAATGAATAGAAAATTTTCTACTACCAGCTTACAGAAACTCCATCTAATAAAACAGAAGAATTATAGGGTTCTAAGATAATAACTGAAGAAACTGCAAATAAACCCATTGCTATACCCATTAGAGGAGTAGTTCCCCATCCAAGAGCGACTTTACCATATTCTGAATTAAGTGGTTTTGATATATTTCCTATACCACTTCGTCTCCCTTTAGTCTTAGGAGTGTCATCAATAATTTGTGTAGCCATAAAACTTATTGTATTAGTTGAGATTTGTTAACTTTGTGTACTATTATATATATATATATTAAAAATAAACTATTATTTTGGGATTACCTAGGAATGGAAACTGCAACCCTAGTGGCTATATTTATATCTTGTTTACTCGTGAGTTTTACTGGTTATGCCCCCTACACTGCTTCCGGACAACCATCCAACGAACTTAGAGATCTTTTTGAAGAGCATGAGGACTAATTTTGTATTTATAAATGACCTTCCCAATACTTAGGGAAGGTCATTCTTACTCATCTCAAGGAATTAGGAAAAATTTATTTTTAAAAAATTTATTTCTTTCCCTTGCTCGGAACTCCCTTACTTGGAACTTTAGGTGGGTCTCGAAAAAAAATAGCGAAAAAGATTATTCCTGAAGTGCCTACCAACAAAAATGTATAAACCAATGCTTCCATAGATTTGACTGTAGATGGAAAGGTATGGGGATAGCTTTCGTACTGATCGAAAGAAGAAAAGAAAGAAAAAAATTCTATATTCTATATACGTATGTATATGTGTATTTGGTATGAAGAGGGGACAGAAAGAAGAGGGAGAATGATTAATTTAATATCACACAACTTGTCTCTTAGTAGTTGGATCTCCCAATTTTTCAAAAGCTCCAAATTCAACTTAAGCATCTAAATCTGAGTCAATACCGGCAAAAACATCTCTGAACAGAGTTCTGGCACCATGCCAGATATGCCCGAAGAAGGAAGGAAGAGCAAATGTAGCGTGACCAAAAGTAAACCAACCTCTTGGACTACTACGGGAGACACCATCAGACTTTAAAGTAGCCCTATCAGATTCAGAAATTTCACCCAATTAAGCACATCTAGCATACTTCTTCACTGTAACAGGATCGCTAAAACTAACACCATCAAGTTCACCACCGTAAAATTCAACAATTACACCTACTTGCTCAACACTATATTTAGATTCTGCTCTCCTAGATGAGATATCTGCTCTAACAATTCCTTCTTCATCTACTGGAACTACTGGAAACGTTTCAGAAAAAGTAGGCATACGACGTACGAAGAGTTCATGCCCTTCTTTATCTTTAAAGACAGCATAACCTAACCAACCAACAGCTATTCCATCTCCATTATCCATTGCACCTGCTCTAAATAATCCCCCTTTAGCTAAATTGTTACCAATATAATCGTAAAATGCTAATTTTTCAGGAATTTTAGACCAAGCTTCTGATAAACTAAGATTCTCAGCCTTGCTAGAACGAATCCTACGATCTATTTCTTGTTGGAAGAAACCTTAGTCCCATTGATAACGAGTAGGACCAGATGATTCTATTAGAGTAGCTGCAGACCCGTACCACATTGTTCCAGCAACTACAAAAGCTGCAAAAAATACAGCAGCGATACTGCTAGATAAAACAGTTTCAACATTACCCATACGTAATCCTTTGTATAACCTTTGGAAGGGACGAACACTAAGATAGAATAGGCCTGCTAATATTCCTAAAATACCTGCTGCGATATGATGAAAGGCTATTCCCCCAGGAACGAAGGGATCGAAACCTTCTGCTCCCCAAGCTGGAGCCACTGGTTCTACCTTTCCCGTTAGTCCATAAAGATCGGAAACCCATATTCCTGGACCGAATAAACCTGTTACATGAGATGCTCCAAATCCAAAACGAAGTACTCCTGAAAGGAATAAATGAATTCCAAAAATTTTAGGCGAATCTGAAAAAGGTTTTCCTGTACGTTCGTCACGAAATGATTCCGAATCCCAATATACCCAATGCCAAATAGCTGCCAAGAATGACAAGCCAAATAGTACGATATAAACCGCGGCAACACCCTCGTAACTCCAAATACCTGCATTAGTCACAGTTTCTCCAGTAATACTCCAACCACCCCAAGATTTTGTAATTCCTAGACGAGTCATGAAAAGTATAACAAACATGCCCTGTCTCCACATTAAATCAAGAACGGGATCAAAAGGATCAAAAACTGCTAATTCATACAAAGCCATAGAACCGGCCCAACCAGAAACTAAAGCAATATACATTAGATGTACTACAATTAAACAGCCAGGATCATTTGGTACGACCGTATGAACACGATACCGAGGTAAACCCATGAAGATACCCCTTTATCCAGAAGAATAGACACTACGTAAATTTCTTGCATTTAGGAAATATGTAATAACATCAAACCTTTATTTGATTATCCTAAAGGTTACCTTTTTTTGTCCGAATCACCTAATTTATCAAGAATCAATATCAAAAATAAACTTTTTTTTTTTTTTYTAAAAGAGGTGGGCATAAATAGTTTAGCATCTATATATTTAACATCACAATGGAAAGATTGGTCCCACTCATCATTATAATGCATACATTCTTGAAAGAGAAGAAGATTCATTAGTTTAAAGGTTCAGAATTTTCATCATGAAGTAAATACTAAAATATTCTCTACATATATGCTAAGTATGATATACTCATGTTGGTGAAAAAAAAAAAAAATTTTTGAAGAAAAATGAATTTTTTCTTCTTACGTTTTCATATCAGAGAGAAATTTCCAGTTGATAACAAGAAAGAAATGCCGATTGGTGTGCCGAAAGTCCCTTTTCGTCTCCCTGGAGAAGAAGATGCAGTTCGGATTGATGTATAGTGCGACTTGTTAAATCTCTCTTGATTATACGGAATCATTCCATCATTTTTTCTTTTTCGATGAAAATTTTTTTATCTCACTTCGATTTGACTAAACTATCAATATCTTAAAGCGTGAGATCATGTAGATGAATTCGATATAGAAAAATTTATAGATAATAAAAATCTATGGCTAGCTCAGACGAATAGGGTATTCAGGCTTCGTCTAATATCCGTGATCTTGAAGACGAAAGAGAAAAAGGAACTACGTTGAATAGAGATACGGAGGAGTAAAAGGAAGAAGAAGTGGTAGTCAATTTACTTTTTCCATATTTATTAAGTAATACTCGAAGAAGAAAGATTTCCCGGAGTAGAACATAAACCTAAAGATTTTTTTTTAATCTACTTAGAAACAAGGTAAAGAAAAAAAATGAAATTTTATCCAGTTAATTTCCTCTGGATAGGACATCAATTAGGAAGTAATTCAATAAGCGAAACTGAAGGTTTTTCAGRRAAAAAAAAAAAAAAAGAGAAGCAAACTTGAGTAGAGTGGTGAAAAAGAGAAAAAGATATTCAGAAATAATACTCAATTCTTTTTAACTGCTTGAGCCGTATGCCTTTAGAAGTGCGTGTACGGTTTTGAAGGAAGAAAAATTACGAAACTATCCTAATCAACCGACTTTATAGAGAACGATTGCTTCTTCTGGGTTAACATGTAGATGATGAAATAGCAAATCAATTAATTGGTATCATGATGTACTTAAATGGGGAAGATGAAAGTAAGGATATGTATCTATATATAAATTTTCCCGGTGGAGCTGTATTAGCTGGAATATCTGTTTATGATACAATGTAATTCGTAGTACCAGATGTCCATATAATTTGCATGGGATTAGCTGTTTTAATGGGATCTCCCACTTTAACTGGAGGAGAGATTACTAAACGTATAGCCTTACCCCACGCTCAGCGCCAATGAGTTTTTTTTTGGAAAACGAGAAACTAAAAAAACTATGCTTACGCTGAATAAAAAGTAATAATAGCATAGCATAAGAAACTTGATACGTAGAAGAATAAAAGAAAACTTAAAGTTTTGAGGTAATAAATATAAAAATAGTTGCTTCTTTGCGTGAAGAATCTTAAAGCTTTATGAGTTTATTTTAGCGTTACAAACTCCTTTGGTTTCTACATTAATCTCAGTCAAATCAAAGAATTAAGAAGAAAATTCTTAAATATTTATTTAGATATTCCATCAAAAAAAACTTTGGGATTGCTAGACAAAGTCTATTTATATTACAGTAACAGAACCATCATAGTATTTTTTGTTTCGGAAAGTAGTTTCAGGCGAAGAGAGATAAAGAGAAGAATTATGAAGCAATGAAAAAAAAAAAGGATGGTATATAGGTTTTACAAGTATCACAAAAATTTCTTCTTAACGAGCCTTCTCTATTACTACTTAGTCTCATTAGGGAAAATCTTAAGCTTTGAGATCTATAATGGAGCCGTATGCATAAAAAAATGCCTGTACGGTTTTCTTATCTTACTAGCGTAATAGGATTATGATTCATCAACCTGCTAGTTCTTATTATGATGGACAAGCTGGAGAGTGTATCATGGAAGCTGAAGAAGTTTCGAAGCTTCGCGATTGTATAACTAAAGTCTATGTACAAAGAACAGGCAAGCCTTTATGGGTTATTTCTGAAGATACGGAAAGAGATGTTTTTATGTCAGCGAAAGAAGTACAAATTTATGGTACTGCTGATTTTGTAGCTATAGAAACAACTTCTAATTCTTTGACTAACTAATCATAATAAAATAGATTATTGTTTAATATTTAAATAATTTTTTGTAGATCATGCATCTACAGGAAAATTCATGTAAATAAAATTGATAAATTTATGATTAATTTTGATTAATGCGACTATAAGTCGAAAACTAATACGAATTTCATTTAAGAGGTTCAAAAGATAAAATCTGTTAAATGAAAGTGAAGGATAGAAATTACTAAAATCTAATCAAATTTATAGTAATATAACTTATATTAGTTGAGATTAATCCAAACTTATAAATTCTGCATAAAAAGAAAAATGCCTACCATTCAACAACTCATTAGAAGTAAAAGACAGCTAATAAAAAGTAGAACAAAATCCCCAGCTCTTCAAGGATGCCCTCAGCGTAGAGGAGTATGTACTAGGGTGTATGTGCGACTTGTTTAGATTGGAAACTCAGAAATATTGGAGATCTATATAGCAGAAGAACCTTTCTCATTTTAATAGAGTACAAAATCTATCATCCATTTCAAGGATGAAATTTGTGGTTCCTATTGGTGCAAATCCAATCACCTTGATGTTGGATGTAAAGCAATTCCTCGATGATAGCAAATGGTCATTTATTCATAAAGCGAGGAAAAATAAGTGTTACTCAAAAAGTATAATGAAAATAAAATTATAATACTTATATCACTGCAAAAACGGATTTGTAAGGTTAGCTGCCAAGCAAACTCCCAGCATGGAATACCGTTACTAGAATAGATAAGTTTTACAAAGAAGAACTTAATGCTTAATAAACTGTGCAGAGCTCGAGATCGAAAAGTATACAAATTATCGATAACATCCTCATTTTACTCAAGGAAGAGAGGAAGAAGAAGCTCCGGTATCTGGGGAAGACCTCACCGTTTGAAAAAAACCATAGAAACAAAGGAAACCATGATTTTTTTTTTAATCAAAGGTTCAATCCCTTACTGAGAAATACCAAGAAAGAATCATAGCTAGGAAAGTTACAGCAGCAAAAGCCATCGAAATCTCTATTTTCTACATCAGGTAGATCAGTCAGGAAGAAAAAGAGGAGAAATAGAAATAAATATCTATTTTTTTATCACCTATAGCAATAACAATAATAGTAATAATAATTATTATTACTATTATTATTTGGTTAAAGAAGAAACCAAATAATCAAATATTTTTTATAAAAAATATTCTCAAATTTTTTTTTCCCTGATTAGAAGGGAAAAACAATACCGATTCAAATAATATATTTTTTTTCTTTTATTACCCATATAAATATAAAGTAATTATAGAATGAAATTATCAAAAATATTTTAAATTCCTCTTTTTTTTTTTTTTTTTTTTTTTTTTTTTTTTTTTTTTTCTTTTTTTTTTTTTTTTCTCTTTTTTATATTTTTTCATAAATAAATGTTCCTCCTTTGTTACTTCTTTATCTATTTAATCCATTTAGTTATTTATGAGAGTAGGCATTAATGACTAGAGTTAAACGTGGTTATGTAGCTCGGAGACGTCGTAAAAATATTCTTAAACTTACATCGGGATTTTAAGGAGCTCATTCAACACTTTTTCGAACTGCCAATCAGCAAGGAATGAAATCTTTAACTTACTCTCATCGGGATAGAGGTAAACGAAAAAGAGATTTCTGTCGTCTATGGATTACTAGAATAAATGCAGCAGCCCGAATAAGTAAAAAATCTTATCATACATTAATTCAGGAATTGTATAAGAGAAAAATACTTTTAAATAGAAAAATGCTTGCTTAAATAGCTATATTAGATACATATTGTTTCTCCACTTTATTGGGAGATTAACCAATAGTAGAAAAACTTAGTAAAAAATCTCTCCCCAGGAATTGAAGCTTAATCCGGGGAGAGTGGAAAGAAAAAAAGAGATAAAAAGATTAGTTCATAATTCATAAAAATTTGTGAGACTTATATATCTTCTATATACAAATATAAATATCTATACATAAATATGATCAGAAGTATAAATGGTAGAATCCCACCTTTATCTTCTCCTCATTCATAGCAACCAAATATACTGTATATAGTAGCAATTAAAATTGTAACTAATAGATATTAAAACTAGAATCAACTTTCATTATTGAGGAAAGGTAACAACGCTAAAATGCAAGCCCTTTTAATAGCAACAGTTACTAAACGTTGTTGTTTCGAAGTCAATTTATTCATTCGTCTAGATAAAATTTTTCCTTGTTCACTAATGAATCTTCAGAGTAAACTTGTATTCTTATAATCAATAATTTCTCCAGATCTAATAGGTGGCAACCGTCTACGAGAAGATCGTTTAAATTTATTCATAAATCATTTTATAAACCTTTCCTTTGAATACTTTTTTATTTTTTTATTTCTCTGTGAATCTTGTGCTTATAGCAATAGGGACAAAACTTCTTTAATTCTAATCAAGTAGGTGTATTACGACGATTCTTTTCACTTACATATCTAGAAACACCTGAGAATCTTTTTTCGTCATTTTCGGAGCAACTAGTACATTCTAAAGTAATTGCTATTCTTATATCTTTACTCTTAGCCATAATTGAAATTTCTTTTTTAGATCTACGAGACCTTTTTGGTTTTGGTTCAGAAAATATTATTTTGAATAGAAATAGAACTAAAAGCTTTTATTCACAAATCTTCTTTTTCTTTAATAGTAAATTTGCGAAACTTTCATAATCATGGAATTAGAAGTAAAATAATTAATAATTTTTGATCATTACTTCAACTATGTAATGATTAAAAATTATTAATTATTTTAGATTCAAGTATTGCTTTGAAACATATTAATAAAATCAAATTTCTTCAAGTATCATATATATGAAATACAAATTCTTCTATTTATAGACAACTAAAAAAAAATTGACTTATTAATTTTTTTTTTTTTCATTAACCTTTAGGTTAAAGTATTATTAATAATGAATAAAAAATTTTTTTGGAATTGATTTAGAAAAATGGAAGAACTAAAGCATCTGAGAAGGAACAATTAATCTCAATTAATAAACCAGCTAAAAAACCGAACCACAACGTAGCTAACACAGGTGCAGTAGAAAGATATGTTTTCACATCTTGCATTATAAGCTCTCCTTTTTTATTTTATTCTCCTTTCTTACCTTTCATGAATTCCACTCCACAAAATAGTCTCACTGTAGATCTATTAATTTAGGAAAATAGTTTCAAATTATTATATCTTTCTGATTTCCTGGAAAATTTAAAATATTTCAAAAAAGTTTATATAGACGAATATATAATTGAGAAGAAATAAAAACAAAAATAGATAATTTTTCTTCTTTTTCTCGCCTAAAAAACTATGAATTAATTATTAATTTATACTTGTTAGATTATATATATATATATATCAACATTTTAATCTTATTTTACTGATGATAAATAATTAGAAAATTTTTTCATGAAATAGAAAAAATAAACTATCTATGTTTTGATATATACTTAAACATATTACATGTATATAAATATATAAATGAATAGTATAAAAAAAGAATTACATATATATTTATTTGTATATCCATATATAGACAGAAAAGCTTCTTTTCTATCTATAATTATATAGATGTTTAGTTTAGTAGGGATGTAGCGCAGTTTGGTAGCGCGTTTGTTTTGGGTACAAAATGTCGCAGGTTCGAATCCTGTCATCCCTATCCTAAAATTTACATTAAGAAAATAAGTCTCTAAAACATCTTATACTTCTTTCTTTTCATTCTTAAGAAGAGGCGCTCTTAGTTCAGTTCGGTAGAACGTAGGTCTCCAAAACCTAATGTCGTAGGTTCAAATCCTACAGAGCGTGATTCATTTGTTAGAGAGGAATAGGGAAATTCTCACATATAACTTTCTTTATTCTTCTCAATTCTCTTTCCTCCTCTCCTCCTATTTATACAAGTAGAATCATTTACATTATTCTATTTATATAAACTTAATTATCAACAAATGAAAATTAAATTATCAATAAACTTTTATGTTTTTGAGGGAAAATGGAGAAGCAAGAAACAAAATAGTCAAATGTAATTTTTCTTGATTGCAAATCTAATTGATCACCACACCAATATTATAGATACACAGTTACGGATAATCCAGCCAAAGTTATTGGGATCAAACCTAATACTATTCCAGACAGCAAAGCTTCAACCATTTTTTTCTTCTCTCACTAAGTAGGTAAGATAATATCTAACATAGATATTACCCTGAATTGTTATAAATCTCAATAACCATGGATTGACTTTGAGAAAATACAATAGAAATTTAAGAACTTTGAAAAGTTTTCCTCTTTATTTTTCTAAATAAGTTGTATCTTATTCAAACCAGTGAATAAAGCTAAAGCTAAAGTTAAAGCGGCGAATAGAAATCCAAAGTAGCTAAATAGAGTAAGCATCGAGAAGAATCCTAATGTTGGTAAAAAATTAATTAAAAACTTTTATGAGATAAATAATAACCTAAACTTTTTTTCATTTTTTATTAAATAGAAGGAATTTAATTTAATTTAAACTTTGCTGATGAGAAAGACTTTGCTAATAAGAAAAAACTTTTATTTTCGTAGTTATTTCTATTTCTTTGTAAGAGGAATCTTTCCATTTCGATAGAAAAATATATAAAATTCGTTTCTATTTCATTTTGAAACACTATCCAAATTTTTCCCTTAATTTAATAACAAATTAAATTAATTAATTCATTTTTGATTAATTGTACGATTTAGAGGTAGTAACACCTTCTACTATAGTAACTAAGCCTCTCTCACTAATTACAAAAAGCATTCCTCTTCAATAGCTATAGATCAAACTAAATGGATTTTGCAACTATTTAGATTTAATCACTTAGCATAACTATTCCAAATTTCCCATTAAAATCAGATGGAGATTTTTTAGTCTTATTAGTAATGTTTATAGTGAAGATGCAAAATTAGAAGCAATATAAGAAAAAAGTAAAATAAGAGTGTTATATATATTTCTATATAGTTAGTTGGAACTTAATTTGGATAAAAAAATTCGTAGTCCCATGTTCAGCTATAATGATTCCACGTTGTACATTTCTCGCTAATATTGTTAAGTAGTTTTTCCGCATTATTACCAGCCAGACTTACTTCTGCTTATGTGAAACTCTAGAAGTTTTTTGAAACATTTTAAAACTTATAATAATAATAATGATACTACGAGTTTCTGCTAATTCAAATGTTTCTATAGTTCTTTCATCTAACTCTTTTCCTTCCTCTTTTTCTCAGAGGACCTATTGTTACTGGAAATGAGGAGAAAGAGAAAGAAGAGAAGAAATCAAAAGTTGAATTTTATCATAAATTTTTCTTTCTTTTATTAAAGTTACCTTGCTTCGTTGAAAGAACGCTAGCTATACTTATTTAGTATGCTGCGAATATACCCTTGGTATAACATTGATAACTTAACAAGGTTTGAAAAGAGATATCAGTAATTTTTATATTCTCTGATTCTAATCTTTTACGAGATTAATCCTTCCTTGCCTTTACAAAAATATACGGAGCTAACCATGTCTGGGAATACAGGGGAACGCCCTTTCGCTGACATTATTACCAGTATTCGATACTGGGTAATCCATAGCATCACAATACCTTCCTTGTTTATTGCAGGTTGGTTATTCGTTAGCACTGGTTTGGCTTATGATGTTTCTGGAAGCCTTAGGCCGAATGAGTATTTCACTGAGAATTGACAAGAGGTTCCACTAATTACTGGCCGTTTCAATTCGTTAGAACAAGTTGATGAATTCACTAGATCTTTTTAGGAGGTACCAATGACTATAGATAGAACTTATCCTATTTTTACAGTTAGGTGGCTGGCTGTTCATGGACTAGCTGTACTTACAGTTTCTCCTTCAGGATCAATATCAGTAATGCAGTTTATCCAACGATAAACTTTATCTAGGGCATAACACTATGGCACAACCAAATCCAAACAAACAAAGTGTAGAATTAAACCGTACCAGTCTTTACTGGGGACTGTTACTAATCTTTGTACTTGCTGTTCTATTTTCTAATTATTTTTTTAATTAGAAAGAAACAGTAGTAGCTCTCTTACCTTATCTGGAAGAAAGAAAAAATTTTTCTTGTCTATGACTGTTCGTCTCTCAAGTTACGATTACCCGGGAAAGTAGAGAAAGGAGTGGAATAAATGGCTAATACCACTGGACGGATTCCTCTGTGGCTAATAGGTACTATAGCAGGTATTCTTGTAATCGGTTTAGTAGGTATCTTTTTCCATGGCTCACACTCTGGATTAGGGTCATCTTTATAATAATTAGATGAATCTGATATGAATGGGAAAGGCTATCCATGCAAGAAGAAATATGTATCCAAATTCTTTCGAAAAAAATAAAAAAATTTTATGAAAGAATTTGGTTGATTCATATTTCTCCTTCTTCCTTCCCTCTCTCCATGAAGGAGAAATATTTATCAACCAAGCAATATCAATTTATTAAAGTAGTATAATAGAATCATTCGAAATTAAATTTCATGGAATATTTCAGATTTAAATAGTATGGATTTAGGTACTGCGAAAAAAACTGATACATGAAAAGTAATAAAAAATAAATATATATATATATATATATTTTTTTTTTTTTTTCCACTAATATCTGAGAAATCATAAATTGAGTAGAAATCAGTGACGAGGTTAGAATTACTGATCAATAACTTCTATAGCTAAAGAAAGAACCTAAATTAAAGAAACAAAATCAATCTCTTTATTATTATTATTATTATTATTATTATTGAAGTGGAAGGAAGAAGAGAAAAAATAAAAAATGAAACTTTTTTCTTTTCTTTTTCTTTCCTTCCAAGAAAGAGATTGAGCTTCGGTAATATGAGTAAAAAGAAAAACTTTTTGTTTTTCACGACAAGTCATTTTGAGGAGTTTACCATAAAAATCCCATATATTTCCACGATAAGCTATATAAGCCATTTCGATATACCACTCATCTGCCTTCCACTTCTTGTGAGCCAGATTTATATCRAAAAAAAAAAAAAAATATGTAAAATATATTCTTTTGGTAATTTGTAAGCAGAATTAACGAGAAAACCAACTTCTTCTACATCAATGTGAAAATCAACTTCAATTTTTTATAGAAATAAGATCAACCAGAATAATAAATTTTCCGATAATTCTTCAGTTTCTTTTTTATTTCTCTGTAAATAATTCTCCTCTGATATAGAAAAATTTTTCGCTTTTGTAAGATTTTCTTTAAAATAAATAGAATTTCTAAAAATAGAATATATCTCTAATCTTTGTTTCATTCTTTTCTGAAAACTTTCATAGATAAATAAAGAAGATTCTTGATAATATATATATATATATATATATATATATATATATATATATATGAGAAACTGAAGACTATTCAGCAAGTTGATAGATATGTTTTAATGCCTGTTGAGCCATCTTTCTGGAGATGCTTGTTTTTGAAGTGTATTCTTAATAATTTAAAATTTATTTTAGTAAAAGAGGAAAGTAATAATATTCAGAACTTTCAATTTCCAGAGAAATAATTACCCTATTACATGAATCTATGAAACTTTAATTTGATCTCATTGTTAGCAACTGATAAGAGATGGAAAATTTTTCAATTAAATGCTTCGACTAGTTCAAACTAAAAAAGATAGTTCAAATCGGGAGAGCAAAGGAGGTGAGATAAAATTAAAAATTCATTTCAGCTAATTGAACTTTTTCAAATTGTTTCTTTTTCAATACTAGAAATATCTATGCTAGGATAACTGATGCGGAGAATAACGAAAGACCTTGAACACGTAATACATCTTAAGGTACTATTTCTGCATCTCCTTAACCAAATCCACCAACATTAGGATTATTTGTTAAAGGTTGATCCACTTTTATGGATTCCCCCTCTGAAATAATGAGTTCTGGTCCTGAAAATATGATATCAATAACTTGACGACCATCCAATGTATTATCAATAATTATTTCATATCCACCTTTTTCTTTACGTAAAACTTTTTTAATTATACCTGTCGTTGAAGCATTATAAACTGTATTGTTGCTTTTACTTCCATCAGGATAAATCTATCCCCTTCCTCTATTACCACCCACATATATAGGATATTTTAAAAAATGAGCATCTTTATTAGTTGCAGGATCCGGTGCAAGAATGGGAAATATGATTTCACTGTATTTCTTACCAGGAACTGGACCTACTACAAGAATATTCTTCTTATCAGGACGATAACTTTGGAAATAAAGATTACCTATTTTTTCTTTCATTTCCGGGGGAACCCGATTAGAAGGGGCTAATTCGAATCCTTCCGGTAAAGTAAGAACAGCTCCTACATTTAAAGCTCCTTTCTTACCATTAGCAAGTACTTATTTTACTTAGGTATCGTAAGGAATTTTAACAACTGCCTCAAATACAGTATCCGGAAGTACAGACTATGGAACTTCAATATCCACTGGTTTTTTCGCTAAATAACAATTAGCACATACAATACGTCCAATTGCTTCTCTAGGATTTTCATAACCTTGCTGTGCAAAGATGGGGTATGCTTCTGAGACAGAAGACCAAACCATTGTATTTATAATTATCAGCGTTGAAATTAATTTAATCATCCATTTCTTTATCCAATCATAAGCATAAGTTTTTCTGTTTTGCGTAGTTCTATTATTTATTCTAATTTTTCTTCATAAGTAGAGTCTTCTTGAGATTCTAGCCGTTATAGTTACCGATTCTTCCAACTTTGCCATTACACTAATGATAAGCGTAAAAAATAAAAATATTCAACTTTTGTTTTAAGTCCCTCTATATTTATAATAATATTGTTTCTTAATATATATGTATAAAAAGGAGGGAAATAAAATAAAAACGAAAATTGAAAAATTTCTCTTTTTATAAAAAAATCATTAGAAAATTCTTTTTTATTCATTCATTGTATAATAAGTCGCTACAATTAGAAGAAATATACGATTCGAATGACGAGAAATCCAATATTTAGAAACTGTATCTGAAATAACCAGAAAAGTTGACACGAAACAGGATATTATATGTTTATTATGAGCAAATCCTAAGTGTTCTGAAGAAGAACCTATTACTACTTCCCAGCCATGAGGCAGATGAAACCCAATACATAGATCGGTTAATAAAGAAATAGCAAAGGCTTTCATAGTATCACTTAAGCTATAAAATGATTCTTGAATCCAGGAATTCAAAACAGAAAGCCTTTTCTTACCTAAGATAAACAAGGCACCTAAAGTAGTGAAGCAAATCATACCTGTTAATAAATGTAAAATGGTTTGAATACTATTTTCATTGTACATTCTTATTAATTCAATTGTTTCTCCATAAATTTCTATATTAAGATCTTGGGATTGATTTTTCAGGAAATTTGACACCAATTTATCCAACCAAAGTGGTTCTTCGACTTCTTGAAGCCCTTCTGATGCTCTTTCTTCTTGGAAAGAATTAAGAGAAATTTAAGATTGATAAGTATCCCACCAAAATTTAATCCAAGGTTCTAAAAACCATTCCTTCGGAGAGCGGGAAATTATCCGAGGAAGAAAAATTAAACATCCTATATATTGTATAAATGCCAATGCTTGATATTTAGCTGATCTAAATTCCTGAAGTACCAATGAACTTGACTAACCCATCAATTCTATTTGAAATCTAGATAAAGTACGACTTATGGAACATAGTATAAAACCTGTAGAATCATAAGCTGGAGTCGTTATTTCAAAACTCTTCAACTTAAAAGAAGATTCATTTTGAGGAGTATTCTTCATCTCTGATAAAAATGGGAAAAAGAGGTAGTAACTCTTCCAAGTATTTAAATCATTTAAAGTTACTTCAATCCAAGCCAATTTTCTATTCATCTCTCTTATTCTACTAAAATCTTTCTCAAGGAATTCATTTAAAACAAAATAAGTTTCATCTTGAAAATCTTTTTTGTTTTCGTTGTTGAATTCACCCTGCTCTGATTCTTCTATACTCTCCTTTACGAATTTTGAAAAGGAATTGTGGAGAAGAAGGGAAAAATACATGTTTTTCCAAAGATAAAAATAAAATCTATCAAAAATAATTTTTGGTAGAATGTAAAGCTGTTTGTTAACATGAGAAAGAGATGAATGTAAATTAAGAGCTTTAAAAGAAATAACGGATAATTTTTTAAATTCAATAAATTTAATTTTCCTTAGTAAATTTAAGAAACACAGGCTAATTCTATATTCTAAAAGACTCCAGTAGATTATAAATAAAGTGTTTCTCAATTCTGTATTCGTATAAAGATTTATAGCTTGCCAAGAACCTTTTGAAAATAAGATAGTATTTTTATAGAATGAATAATCTTTCTTTATATACTGTATTCTTTTGCTAGCCTTATAAGCTCTTCCTAAAGAACAATTTAGAGTCTCAAAAAACCATCGAAGAATTTGCCACTGATATAATTTCATAGGTGCTACCTATACTTATACTTCGATGAGAGAGTAACAACATAAAAAAGTTTCAATAAGAAAGAAAATTTTTTTAGTGAAACTTCTTCTTTCTCAAATTCATTTTTTTTTTTTTCATTTAAGTTCGATTCAAAATCCTTCAATAGATATTTGCAAAAAACGAGCTAATTCGGCAGCTTCTTCTTCTATTTCTCTCAAAGTTAAGTTTTCACCAATATAAGTTAGAGGAACATCTTGTTGACCTTTGATTTTCAGACGAAGAGTGCGACGAGGATAAAAACCTTCCTGAACTTCCATTCCTATAGCTTCGATATCTTTCATAGAGGATTCGATACGAATGCGACGATTTTTACCGAGAAATCCCCAACGATAAATACAAACAATTCCCTTTCCTTTATCAAATTTATTATAGCCACTACCTATATTCCAGAAGATGGTGCCCCACAAGTAGAGGCTAAAGGCAGAACCAGCAATCCCATAAAAGCACATTACAATTCCTTATAAAATAAAAACGATTTACTCATACGATAGGAAAGATATTAAATCTTTACCGAAGTAACTGGAAAGTCCAACAGGGGGAAATCCTGGTGCCCCCGACAAAAGAATGAACGCCCAAAAAAAATTACTAATTCTTCAAGATCCCCTTATAAGTTCTATTCGAAACCATTCAGATTCCCAATTCATAAATAGAGTCTCCTAAGTTATTTTGTAGAGAAAAAAAGCAGAAAAACAAAATTACTCTAAAACTGATTTCTCATTTCACTTCAATATATTTTTATATAAGATATAGATTTGTTACTGTTATATACAAATATATACAAATATATACAAATACATACAAACCGAAGTTCCATATAAATAAAAAAAAAAAAAAAAAAAAATTCATCTAAATTTTAATTTGATCTAATTTATTATAATAACTCATTCATCGTAAGAAGAAATAGAAATTTTTATTCTTGGAGGCGAAAACAGAAAACTAATAAATTACTAATTTTTATCACAAAATGGATAAATAAAAATTAGTAATTTATTAGTTTTTATTTCGTAATAAAAATCTGTTAAAATTCCTGTTAGTAATATGAAAATAATTGTTACTAAAAAAAAACTTATTAATTAAATTCTATACAATTTCATCTTGTTCGATATATATGAACAAAGAAGCCAGTGTAATTGCTGGAAAAACTAACCCTACTAGAGGCACAAGAATGGAAGGTAAGTAAGAGGCTGTCATAAAAGAGTAACCTTAAAGAATTTTATTTTTTAATAAGTAAAAGTCATTCTGAGGAAAAGTGAGTAAACTCATTATACCTTGTTTATGAGAGACATGCTGAAGTTAATTATTTCTGAATCAAAAATATCAGAATCGTTCTTTAACTTTAGTAATTTCTCTTCCATCTGATATTCAAAGTGAGAGGAAAAATCAGAAGAAATGGAAGGAGGTATTGCAACCATAATATAGAAAGTTGAATTCTATATAAAATATAAAAAATTTCACATCCTATTATAAATTATAACACTTTGGTTATGAGGAAGTAGTCGTAGGTATAACATTCCAGTAGAGTGGTCAAAAGGAAGAGTAATTGTAAGAAATATAATTTAAATAATTTTTTATAGAGAGGAAATTTAAAAAGAAAAATTTCTAATTATCTAGAAAAATAATAGTTACTTTCGTTATGAGTTGTTACTCCTTCTACGAGGAGCTGAACTATAAAGTTCGAATATTTCACTTGAGACGCCTCTTAAAAGGTTGCGTGGAACGGTCAAATCAAGTAAACCATGATCAGATAAAGACTCAGCAACTTAAGAACCGTCAGGTATTTTTTAACGTAACATCTATTCAATCACCCTTTTACCTGCAGAAGCTATATATGCTTTAAATTCAGCAGTAATCACGTCTCCCAACATACCAAAACTAGCAGTAACCCCACCTGTTGTGAAATATGTAGGAATAGCTATATATAATAATTTTTTTTGTGCTTGATGAATCTGTGAAACGGCAGAAATTTTAGCCATTTGCATTGAACTCAAAGTTCCTTCCTACATACATGCTCCTCCAAAGAAACAAACTATTATTACTGGCATTAATTCTCTAGTACCATATTCAGTAAGACGAGTAATTTTTTCTCCTACTACAAAACCCATACTACCTCCCATAAATTGGAAATCCGTAACACCAGGTGCAATAGGAATACCATTTGGTTTACCTATCCCAGTTTAAGTAGCATCAGTTAAACCTGTTCTTTTTTAATAAAAAAGGACCCAATTTTTGTAGGAATCTTCATCGGAAAATTTCAAAGCGTCTCAAGCAACCATATCTTCATCCATAGGATGCCAGGTACCACGGTCAATTAGAAATTCAATTCTTTCCGTACTACTCATTTACAAATGATATCCACATTCTTCGCAAATGCGTTTATTTTGTCTTAAAAATTTGATGTAAAGCATATTTTCACAGTTATCGCATCAAGTCCATAATCCTTTAGTAGTATTAATTTTGATATGTCTGTCTTTCCTTCTTTCACTGAGGATATACCCTTTAGTTGCTTTTTCAATGAAAGCCCCGATTAATCCACTAAATTTGCGTCTGTCTTCAAACCAATTCATTAGAGACATAAGAATCTCCTTCTCCTTATAAGAAAGACAAAACTAAACTCATAAAAATTTGAAGTTCAGCCCTGTTATTCCTTTTAGTTAACAATACTTACTTATCTATTTGTAATACTTCTTGATGAAAAAAAAAAAAATTGTCAATTTTTCCATTTCAATTTGAATTCAGGAAAGAAGTGGTATAATCATAAAAATCCAATCACTAAATTTTTTTTTTTTTATCGATTTTATAATAATCCTTCCCCCTTATTTTCAATGGAATTGTAATTTTACTAAAAGCAAATTGTATAAACTTAGAAGAAATAGAATCTATAGAAACTTTAAATTCTTTCATTTCAATCTTTTTATTAATAGTAAAATAATATTTTTTTGTTGTTTCAACAATGGGACTAAAAGAAAAGTCTATTATTCAATGAGTTTGAAGGGATTCGAACCCTTGACCTCATAGTTCGGAACCATGAACTCTAATCCACTAAGCTACAAACCCTATAGTAGGGAGAAGATGACTAAGAAAGATCCTTAATCATTTTCTCCTATTGTAATTATAAATTGCCTAGTGAAAAAAGGAATAAAAATTTAAATAAATCCTTTTTTTGTTAATAAAAAAAAAACGAAAGAGCTGAATTGCAAAAAATAGATGAATTATAGAGTATCAATCGTCTCAAAAACGAATTTAATTTCTTTCCATACTTCACAAGCAGCTGCTAATTCAGGACTCCATTTACTAGCTTCACGGATAATATCATTACCCTCGCAAGCAAGATCACGTCCTTCATTACGAGCTTGCACACAAGCTTCTAAAGCAACTCAATTAGCTACTGCACCAGGTGCATTTCCCCAAGGGTGTCCTAGAGTTCCCCCGCCAAACTGTAGTACGGAATCATCTCCGAAAATCTCAGTTAAAGCTAACATATGCCAAACATGAATACCACCTGAAGCCACAGGCAAAACACCAGGCATAGAGACCCAGTCTTGAGTAAAATATATCCCACAACTTCTATCTTTTTCAATATAATCGTCACAAGGTAAATCCACAAAACCTAAAGTTACTTCACATTCTCCCTCTAATTTACCTACTACTATACCTGGATGAATATGATCTCCCCCGGACATACATGATGCTTTAGCTGATACACGAAAGTGAATACCATGATTTCTTTGTCTGTCAGTAACTACATACATAGCACGATGAATATGAAGAAGTAAACCATTGTCTCTACAATAATGAGCCAGAATCATATTTACAATAAAACCTCCTGTCAAATAATCATGCATTACGATAGGCATTCCTAATTCTCTAGCAAATTGTGCCCTTTTCATCATTTCCTCACATGTACCTGCAGTGGCATTTAAGTAATGCCCTTTAATCTCTCCTGTTTCAGCTTGAGATTTAGAAATAGCTTCTGCTACGAATAGAAAACGATCTCTCCAACGCATAAAAGGTTGAGAATTAACATTTTCGTCATCTTTGGTGAAATCAAGTCCACCACGAAGACATTCATATACAGCTCTACCATAGTTTTTGGCAGATAAACCTAACTTTGGTTTAATGGTACATCCTAATAAAGGACGACCATATTTATTCGATTTATCCCTTTCAACTTGAATACCATGAGGTGGACCTTGAAAGATTTTGGAATAAGCAAGTGGAATTCGTGAATCTTCTAGACGTGAAGCTCGTAAAGCTTTAAATCCAAAAACATTACCTACAATGGAAGTGAACATGTTGGTAACAGAACCCTCCTCAAACAAATCTAAAAAATAAACAGCATAAGCAATATATTGATTTTCCTCTCCAGCAACAGGTTCAATGTCGTAGCATCGACCTTTGTAACGGTCAAGGCTGGTAAGTCCATCGGTCCAAACAGTAGTCCATGTACCAGTTGAAGATTCAGCAGCTACTGCGGCTCCTGCTTCTTCAGGTGGCACCCCTGGTTAAGGAGTCATTCAAGACGCTGCCAAAATATCAGTATCCTTGGTCTCGTAATCAGGGGTATAATGGGTTAATCTATAATCTTTAACACCAGCTTTAAATCCAACACCTGCTTTAGTCTCCGTTTGTGGTGACATAGGTCCCTCCTTACAACTCAATTAATAACTCTTGCAGGGACAAAGTCTACTCGACAAATCATCGAATTATGAAAGTTTTTCTATAGAAATAAGAAGCAAAGAAAAATCTACAAAAATTTTTCTAATAGTAAAATATAACTATTATATATTCCGATAATAAAACATTACTATTGTATATTATTTCTAGTATATGATGCAACCTAATTATTTCTATTTTCATTAAATTAAAGTGCTTTCATTTCCACGGAAATTCCAAATATTTTCTAAGTTTCCAGTATACATTGACCCGAAAAGGTTTTAAGTGTTAAACTCATTGATGAGAAGAGGAAAAATCCTAAAACTAGTGAAAGAAGTTTTGTTTCCAGATACTAAAGAGAAGGGATAATGAAGAGTCATAGAAGTAATAAGAACAAGAGAATATAACTAATAAGGGTAGATAAAGGAAAATTTATATTTATTATTCAATGTAGCATAATTATTCTCGAAGTATTAACTAAATCATATAAACTTTCTATACCCCCCCCCCTATCTATACACTTTAATTAAAAGAAGTATAGAGTAATTTTTATTTATTAAAGTAATAGTAATAATAATTAATTATACTATTCCTGTTATTATGAATAGTACTATTGTTACTAATACTAATAATTGTAGTAGTAATAGTAATAGTTAATAGTAGTAAGAGTAGTAGTAATAATAGTGGTTATTAAAAGTAGTAATATATAGTAGTAGTTAGTAATAGTAAGAGTAGTTGTAATAATAGTAGTTATTAGAAGTAGTAATATGTAGTAGTAATAATCATTAATACTGTAGCATATTCAATATATCCTTCTTCTCATTTTACCTATTTTACCTTTTTCTTCATTTATTAATAAGATAAAAAAAAAAAAAAATATATATATATATATATATATATATATATATATATATATATTACTTTATTTCATCTATTGTTTGAAACTACTAAATTAACGTCTTACAGTTTTTATCCCTCTCTCGTTTTGTCTTTCGTTTCGTCTTTCGCAATAAATAAAGTAAGCGGTAACCCTTACTAATCATTGACTGATCAACCTGATACCAAAAATTGATGCGAAATTTAGCTAAGCAATCAAAATTTTCAATTATCACCATTTTTTAATTCTACGAAAACAAATTATCTTATTCTTGGAGTTTCTACACTTATCTCCAAGAATGTGGGGCATATTAGTTAGATAATCGGACCAGTATTAGATGTAACTTTTCCTCCAGGTAAAATGCCTAATATTTACAATTCTTTAATAGTCCGAGGTCAAAATCCAGCTGGTCAAGAGATTAATGTTACTTGTGAAGTACAATAATTATTAGGGAATAATAAGGTTAGGGCTGTAGCAATGAGTGCTACGGATGGTTTGACAAGGGGAATGAAAGTTACTGATACTGGAGCCCCCTTAAGTGTTCCAGTCGGTGAAGTTACTCTCGGACGAATTTTCAATGTTCTTGGAGAACTTGTTGATAATTTAGGTGCTATAGATGTTAGCACAACATTTCTTATACATAGATCTGCCCCTGCCTTTACATAATTAGATACTAAATTATCCATCTTTGAAACAGGAATTAAAGTAGTAGATCTGTTAGCTCTTTATTGTTGTGGAGGAAAGATTGGACCATTTGGAGGAGCTGGAGTAGGAAAAACGGTACTCATTATGGAGTTGATTAATAACATAGCTAAAGCTCATGGAGGTGTATCCGTTTTTGGTGGAGTAGGGGAACGTACCTGTGAAGGAAACGATTTTTATATGGAAATGAAAGAATCGAAAGTTATTAATGAGCAAGATATTTCAGAATCAAAAGTAGCCCTAGTCTATGGTCAGATGAATGAGCCTCCAGGGGCGCGTATGAGAGTTGGTTCAACTGTTTTAACTATGGCTGAGTATTTTCGAGATGTTAATAAGCAAGACGTATTTTTATTTATTGATAATATTTTTTGTTTCGTTCAAGTAGGATCAGAAGTTTTTGCTTTATTAGGTAGAATGCCCTCCGCTGTAGGTTATCAACCAACTTTGAGCACAGAAATGGGTTCTTTACAGGAAAGAATTACTCCAACAAAAGAAGGATCTATAACATCAATTTAAGCTGTTTATGTACTTGCTGATGATTTGACTGACTTTGCTCCTGCTACAACATTCGCTCACTCAGATGCTACCACTGTATTATTTAGAGGATTAGCTGCCAAAGGTATATATCTTGCCGTAGATCCTTTAGATTCAATTTTTACGATGCTTCAACCCTGGATTGTAGGCGAAGAGCATTACGAGACAGCACAAGGAGTTAAACAAACCTTACAACGTTATAAGGAACTGCAAGATATTATAGCTACTCTTGGATCAGACGAATTATCAGAGGAGGATCGTTTAACCGTAGCGAGAGCACGCAAAATAGAACGTTTTTTATCACAACCTTTTTTTGTGGCAGAGGTTTCTACGGGTTCTCCAGGTAAATATGTAAGTCTTATTGAAATAATCAAGGGTTTTCAAATGATTCTTGCTGGAGAATTAGATGGTCTTCCTGAATAAGCTTCTTATTTAGTTGGTAATACTGATGAAGTTACTGCGAAGGCTGAAACCTTACAAATGGAGAGTTGATAAAAATGACTTTAAATCTTCGTGTAATGGCTCCTAATAGAATTGTTTGGAATTCAGAGGTTGAAGAGATTGTTCCATCTACTAATAGTGGTTAAATTGGCGTATTACCCAATCATGCTCCACTTCTTACCGCATTAGATATAGGAATTATTAAAATATGTCTTAATGGAGAATGGTCCACTATGGCGTTAATGGGTGGTTTTGCTATGATAGATAATAATCGAATGACTATTTTAGTGAATGAGGCAGAAAAAGCCACTGAAATCAATCCTCAAGAGGCTCGAGAAAATTATAAAATGGCTCAAAAAGATTTAGCTAAAGCTGAAGGTGGGAAACAAAAAATTGAAGCCAATTTAGCTTTCAAGAGAGCTAAGGCACGATTAGAAGCTATTGATGTTATATCATTTTCCGTTTCTAATTAATCTCTCTTTCCTAAATTAGTGAGAAAAGAGAATTCAGATTTATGTAAGGAGAACTAAAAAAGGAAGACTTATTAAAAGCTGTTTATTCCTCGAGACATCTAATAAGTTTTCCTTCTACCTACTATTGGATTTGAACCAATGACTCTCGCCGTATGAAAGCGATACTCTAACCACTAAGTTAAGTAGGTTATTACAATTATGTATAACAGTATTATAGTTATAATATGATTTAGTAGCAACATTTCATTCATCCATAATTTATGAGAATCAAGTATGGAGAAACATAAAAAATTATTGAACTTGACAAAAGGTAGGAAGAAGGTATATTATATATATATATATATATATATATATATTCAGGAAAAGAAGGGCTATAGCTCAGCGGTAGAGCGCCTCGTTTACACGTGCGCCAATGCTTTTCGAAAATGTTCATCGATTCATCCGATTTATGATAAAAATCTTGTGTAACAAATTTATGTCTTACTCTTCTTCACTTTTTGATAAGAGAACAGTAGCATGACAAAAGAAAAAAAGGAGTGAAAGTTTATCATTTTATTATTCGTATCTTATTAAATATGAATTATTCAAATCTAATCATATATAAACTTGACTCCTTCTAATCTGGAATTACAATTTAGTTGATATGGTAAATTTTTGGTTTATTAATGCTAAGCATGATGAGGACGATACGAGGACCTCCAGATATTCATCTTTTCGCTTGCTAAACTTTAAGGTGTATAAAGTTTTACATTTGTTTCTAAGCGATAGAATTTATTTCTTAATAAATCCATGCTGGATTAAGCATACCTACGTCAACATTAAAAAAACCTTTTCGAAAAATTTTGGAATTACTTCAAAAACATCTTCTATTAAAATGTTTTTTAGGTACGCAGAGTCATCTTACTATCAAAAAAAAACAAAGAAAAGGATGGCAGAATAATTAGTTTAAGCATTAGTTGAATTAATTAATGAAAGAGCTCAATGCAGGGAAAATTGCATGTTGAGTTCTTGAAACAACTTAAATAATACTTTTTGTTATTCAAGAAGATTTAATTTGTTTTATCGAGAATGTCTACGGTTCAAATCCGTATAGCCCTACTTTCTTTTACTAAGTTTTTCTAGTTTCTGAAACCTGAGAAAAAAAAAAGTAATTACTTCTTTTGTGGTTTAGATTACTAGCTAAATCTTGCTTCGTATTTCTTAAAAAAAAATTCTTCTTCTTTTTTGGAAAATAAAAAGTGAAAAGAATCTCAAAAATTTTTTATTTTGGATAATTGAGAAATTTCAAATAGTGAAACAATTTCTTTTGTCATTTCTCTATTACAAATAGATAAAAAACGTATATTCCATATTGATTTTTTTATATTCTTTTTCTTCCTTTTCTCATATTGAAGATTAAACTTATTTACTACTTAAATGATAAGAATTATTAGTAAGATATTTTTCATAACATTTTTAGATTCTGGTATCACTCATACTACTTGGTATTGAAATTCCAATGAAGGAATAGAATGAAATATTTCTTTATCTTTTTTTCTCTTCGAAATCATTCTTAATAAAGAATCAGAAAATTTATTTACTTGAAAGGAGTTTCTTTATGTTTTTAGTCTCCAAATATAACTATTTCTGGATATTTCTCCTAATAGCTAGTCTTATTCCTATTATAGCATTCTCTATTTCCAGAGTTATAGCACCTATTAGTAAAGGACCAGAAAAATTTACTAGTTATGAATGCGGTATAGAACCTATGGGAGATGCTTGGATTCAATTTTAAATTCGTTATTATATGTTTGCTTTAGTTTTCGTTATTTCTGATGTTGAAACTGTTTCTCTCTATCCATGGGCTATGAGTTTTAAGTAACTGGGTATACCTGCTTCTATTGAAGTCTCCATTTTTGTTTCCATTCTAATTATTGGTTTGATTTACGCATGGCGAAAAGGAGCATTAGAATGGTCTCAGTTCCTAAATATTTAAATTTTGAAAGTGATCTTGCGAAGTCTGTGACAAATTCTATGGATTCTTCCTTACCTGATGAAACCACTTCAGACTCAACTATTTTAACAACCTTTAATGATTTCTCAAATTGGGCTAGGCTCTCCAGTTTATGGCCACTCCTTTATGGTACTAGTTGTTGCTTCATCGAATTCGCTTCGTTAATTGGCTCGCGATTCGATTTTGATCGTTATGGCTTGGTACCAAGATCTAGTCCTAGACAAGCCGATCTTATAATAACAGCTGGAACTGTTACTATGAAAATGGCTCCTTCTTTAGTAAGGTTGTATGAACAGATGCCCGAATCTAAATATGTAATTGCTATGGGAGCATGTACTACTACAGGAGGTATGTCTAGCACAGATTCATATAGCACAGTTCGTGGGGTGGATAAATTAATTCCCGTAGACATTTATTTGCCTGGTTGTCCACCAAAACCAGAGGCTATTATAGATGCTATAATAAAACTTCGTAAAGGAGTAGCTCGGGAAGTGCATGAACGTAAGGATAAGCTTAGACAAACAAGAAGATATTTCACTCTGAATCACCAATTAGAGATTGTACCTATCATTCATACTGGGAAGTATGACGAACACTTATTCTCCAAGTTTTCCGAATTTTCCATTGAACCTAAATTGAATGTATCTCCTCAAAGAATTGAGAAATCGAAAAGTTCAATATCTTCCCAAATATCCTTTTAATAAGTTAGAGAAATTTAAAATGAAAAAAGAAGAGAAGGAAAACTAGAATATGTTAGAAACTTTTACTAATGATACCAATGAAATATAAGGTTGATTATCTGCTTGGCCAATTAAACATAGATTAGCTCATAGACCTTTGGGTTTTGATTACCAAGGTGTAGAAACTTTGGAAGTTAGGTCTGAGGATTGGCTTTCTATAGCTGTTGCTTTATATGCTTATGGTTCTAATTATCTTCGTCCTCAATGCGTATATGATGTAGCTTTAGGGGGATTACTAGCTAGTGTGTATCATCCTACAAAAGTACAGAGTAATGCGGATTAACCTGAAGAAGTATGTATAAAGATTTTTGTATCAAGGAAAAATCCTAAAATTCCATTTGTTTTTTGGGTTTGGAAAGGCGCAGATTTTCAAGAACGAGAATCTTATGATATGTTGGGAATCTCTTATGAGAGTCACCCACGTCTTAAACGTATTTTGATGCCTGACAGTTGGATTGGATGGCCTTTACGCAAAGATTATATTGTACCTAACTTTTATGAGCTGCAGGATGCTTATTGAAGAATAGTCGAAAGATTTAAGAATTACAGGTAGATCTTATACTATTTTATCTTCCTCTTCCAGTGAATTATGAAATGGAATTAGTATTAAAAGTTAAACTAAATCCTACCTAATTACGAGGATTATCCTAGGGAGAATGAAAAAAAAATAAATAATTTTTTTTTTTTTTTTATTTATCTCACTCTACCCTTTTCAAATTGGATACCAAACACCTGATAAAGAAAAAATTATATATTTTTATTTATATGTAGTTCAGTTAGTAATTCTTATCTATTTTCAAAATGAAATTTATTTTCATTTTGAACTGACTTATAAATTCAAGATAGTATAATTAAATTTGAATAGAAATGGTAGAGTTGGAAGGGAAGGAGCGAGACGTAGGTATAGTAGTAGAAAAGAACTATAGGAAGAATTAATAGAAATATGATATTTTACTACTTTTTATCTTGCTTTATCCTATATATGGTATGCCAGGAACCAGATTTGAACTGGTGACACGAGGATTTTCAGTCCTCTGCTCTACCAACTGAGCTATCCCGGCTATTAAAACTATTACTATCTTAACATAAATTTTTAACATCTGTCAACTAAGGGATAGACTTAAGGTGGGAAGAAAGAAAAAAAAAGCAATTTTTCTTTCCTTCTTTCCATTTACAATTCACTTTCATAATTAATAAAGATAAATGAGTTATCGAAAACAAGAACCTAACTTTTTTTATACTATGAGATATTTAAAGTGAATCTTGTAATCTATTCCTCCTTCACTTATAAATTTCTGTAGTTGGATTTCCATGCATCGTGGAAGAAGGAAAAGTAGATATAACTCTTCGATCGTAATAGACTGAAGTTCCATTAGTCTTAGTCGTACTAAAGCATACTATATATTTAAGACTTGGATAGATAAATTTTATTCCAGAAATGAAAATGACTTTTTTGGGGGTAGAGGGACTTGAACCCTCACGGTCTGTAAAGCCAACGGATTTTCTTCCCACTACAATTTACATTGCTGCCAAAAAGAACATGTGAAAATGGACTCTATCTTTATCCTCGTCTATCTAGTTATTCCTCACCCTCAATTAATTATTATTAGTAAATTGTATTAATTAAATAATTCTTCTTCTAGAAAAAACTCTAGTGTATTTATTGAAGTTTTTTAAGGTTAAAAAATAGCCTAAGTATATTTTTTGTATATCTTTTTTTTTAATAAATAAAGTATAAAAATTTCATTTTATTCTATAAGTCGTACCTCACGATAGAAAAAAATAAAATATATTATAGATAAATTTTTTAGAAGATTTTGGAAAAAAAAAAAATTAAGTTAGGATAGCTTCCATTGAGTCTCTACACCTATTTCACCTCATTTCTTCACTTCCTTTTTCATTTTTTCTTATTTTTATGAAAATGAAAAAGAAAAAAAAAAAATTTAGTTTGATTTGTTTTAAGTAAAATTTGGCTCGGGATTACCTTCCTTCCCTCTTCATCCAACCTAGGTTTACCTGAATCTGAAAACTACCACTTAGTGAGTTTCCCCACTGAGGCTCAATTTAATTAAGTCCGCAGCGTCTACCTATTCCGCCATACCCCCTCTTCCTTCCTCACATTCGTAGTTAATATTTTGCTTTATTATATAGTTTTATCTTTACATATAACACAAATTCATTTTGAACTAAGATTTGTAAGTCAAACACTTTAAAAACAAAGGAGAAGGCAAAAAAACTAAATATTTTTATTCTATTACTTTCTTCTTCAATTCTTAATACTTACTATGAAGTAGTATAATAATTTTTCACTTTTCATGCAATACCTCTCAAATCAAAGAAGTATCATTAATAATAATTATAGATAAATCAGTAAGTAAAAATAATGAATAATAGTAATTCATTTTTTATTTTACTTTATATTATATATAATTAATACAAAATAATGAATAAATAAAATTATTCTCTTCTTACTGTGTATAGAAAAAAAAAGGGATAAAAAAAAAAAAAAATAAATAATTTTTTTTTTATTGAACCTTTTTCTTAAAAAAAAAAAAAAAATAAATATATATATATATATATATATATATATATATATATATTTATTTATTATATTATTTATAAAATTATTGCATTTTGAAGTTTTAATAGTTATAATTACAAGTAGTAGAAGTTACAGTAGAAGTTACAAAAAAGTTTTAAAAAATAAATATATATATATTTTTTTCTTTTAGTGTGAAAATACGAAGATACAGAGATACCATAATTCCATCAATTTCATTCATAGGACTTAGTGGGATTTACTAATAATAAAGCCTGTTTAGCTCAGAGGTCAGAGCACCGCACTTGTAATGCGATGGTCACCGGTTCGACTCCGGTAGCGGGCTCTTCTCTTTATTACTACTTCTTTCTATTCCTTGAAGTACTCTTAATACATATAAATATAAATATATAAATATAAATATAAATATATATATATATTTATTTATATATATTTATATTTATATATTTATATTGGAATGTTGGAGATATTTGAATCGATAATGGAGGAGAAAAAAATTGATTAATAAAAAAAAGAAGTTGTTTGTTTAGTTTATCATGTCACAATCCCTCTCGGGAATGAGGAGAATCATTGAAGAGAAAAAAAAAAAAAAATTTTCCATATTAAAATGAAATTCTTATTATATTTTTATAATTTCTTTTCACCACTTCTTCTACATCACTCTGTACAATAAGGAGTTTTTATGTCTCGTTACCGAGGACCTCGTGTAAGAATAATACGTCGTCTGGGGACTCTACCAGGACTGACTGGTAAAACACCCGAATCAAAACCTAGTTATATAAATCAATCTACATCTAGTAGAAAAATATCCCAATACCGCATTCGTTTGGAGGAAAAACAGAAACTACGTTTTCACTATGGAATTACAGAGTGACAATTACTTAAGTATGTTCGTATTGCTAGAAAAGCAAAAGGATTAACAGGATAGGTTTTGTTACAATTACTTGAAATGTGTTTAGATAATATTATTTCTTGATTAGGTCTGGCTCCCACTATTCCGGGAGCTAGACAATTAGTTAACCATAGACACGTTTTAGTCAATGATTGTACTGTAGACATACTAAGTTTTCGTTGTAAACCTCAAGACGTTACTACTATACGGGATTGACAAAAATCTCAGAATCTAATGAAGAGGAGTAGGGATTCTTACCAGAAGTATGGAATACCAAATCATTTAACTTTTAATTCTGTACAGAATATAGGGTTAGTTAATGAAACTATAGATCGTGACTGGATTGGTTTAAAAATAAACGAATTATTAGTGGTAGAATATTATTCTCGTCAAGCTTAAGGTAGAGAAAAATTTTTTTTTAACTTGATTTTGAACCTCCACTCAGATTTTTTCTCCTATCTTCATATACTTCATTCTTATATATCTAGAAATATGTATAATTATATTATATAAATGAATTTCTATTTCTAATTATTGGTACGATACATTTTTATCTAAAAATTCGAAATATCTGTCGAATTAGTATGAAATATATACAAAATTATTATTATGAAATATAAGTCTTTGAATATATAGAAATTGTTCTACGAATTCATTTTTCTCATTTCTTCTTATTAATTCTTCCTACATTTTATTATATTATTAATAAATAATGAAAGTCTTCATTAATTTTTTTTAGTTCGGTCTTCTTCATAAATTGAGAGGAAGAAGTTATTTTGGAGAGATATGAGATATATCAAATATAAGTAAATAAAAAAAATTTGTATCTATATTTTTTTTAATATATATATATATATATATATATATATATATATATATATTTATTTAAAGAAATATAAATGTAATATAGAATCTATTATATACTTATAATAATTCATCCTATACAATTTAAATGAATTTGATTCCGATTCAGATTATTCAGGAATAATCATAAATAATTAAATATATTTTTATTTATGAAGATGTGGATAAGGAAAGAGAGGGATTCGAACCCTCGGTAAGCAAAAACCTACATAGCATTTCCAATGCTACGCCTTAGACCACTCAGCCATCTTTCCTTAGTTAAATACTTCTTTATTCTAGTACATAAGTGTCAGAGATAGCAAGTCTTTGCTATTTATTGTACTAATTAGCCAAATTTAATTAGACATTATTAAATCAAAAAAAAATTTTTATTATATATTAAAAAGAAAAAAATTATTCTTTATTTTCACTAATTATATTACTGAAATACAAAACGTAAAATAAAATGTTATTCATTTTATCGGGAATGAGAAATAGTAGCAAGAAAGAGAATTCGATGAATAGAGATATAAAATCTTTTTAATACTAAAAATTTTAATACTATAGATTTCTAATACTATATATTCATTATTGATCTTTTCTTTACTTATATTTGAATCACTATATGTATCAAATTGTTTATCTATTATTTATTATTCAATATTTCTCAATTACTTGATTAATCTTTAGTAATAATACTTCAACACCTTATTAAAGACTATTTACCACTCAAACTTAATTAAAAGTTTTTATTTTGATAAAAATAAGTGGTAAATATGAAAAAAACTATTTAATAATAATATTATTATTATTAATTTTAACATTATTATCATTATTGCTATTAGTGCTACAATTTCTACTATTCCATCCACCTCTTCTATTATTTTTGTTACTATTTCTACAACTACTTCCACGATATGCCACTTGTACTTTATCTTTGTTAATTAGGAATAATAAGGAGAAATTTCAATAATTTTTTTATAATAAAAAAAGGAAAAAACATTTTTTTTTTTTTYTCAATTGGTTTATAAAATTTTATATTGATTTCTACATAGATAGAGTAGAAAGATGAAATGATTAAAGTGACTTCATATACTATCATATATTCTTCAAATAAAAAGGAAATATATTTTTCTTTTTTTACTATATTTCATGCAAGAAGATTTTTTCTCATGGACTTATCTTCAAAGATAAAAAGAGATAAATTAACAATAAATTAACAAAAATTCAATCGACTATGCCTAGATCTCAAAAGAATGATAATTCTATCGATAAAACTTTCACAATTATAGCGGATATTTCATTACAGATAATCCCAACGACTTAAAGGGAAAAAGAAGCTTCTACTCATTACAGAGATGGTGTGATTTGACTTTGAATTCCTAAAAAGAGATTCCATGTGGAATGAAACATACTAATATCTGATTAGATGAAATTTACGCTTAGTAGAGGTGAGTCTTGAAAATAAAACAATTCCTTTTGTCGTGTACTCTCGATTAATGCAGCCTCGGATACTTCTACTTTTTCCGCATCTCAGTATTAAGCAAGAGGTTAAATTTATAATGGGTTCGATAAAATCCTTTTATAGGCTTGCATAATAGGGAAAGCACCACGTGCAGGAATCAACAATACAAAAGCTTCGTTATAACTTATATGCATTGTGTTTTCGCAATTGCTAGTAAAAATTGCATGGTTAGGACAATAAGTTTCCATCTCATTTGTATTTTGGGTACCCATAAAACCATTGAAGATTGTTGAAGTAACTTGTTCTTATGAAATACAAGACGTTAAGAACAAAGAAATTGCTAAAGCTTATACTTCTGAGAGGTTAGAATCTTAGTCAAAAGAAGAATAATCTTTGCAAGAAGGATGGCTAGGAATTTATTATAGGAAACACTAGCCCCTGTTAGTCTATTATATTGGGTAGAGTTTCTTCTTCAATCTAAACCCTTTTATATACTATACAGGAGAAGCCGTATGAGATACGAATCTCATGTACGGTTTCGAAACGGAGTTTATTCTAAATAGACAACCGTAACGAATGTCGGCTCAATCAGAAGGAGAATATGCGGAAGCCTCACAGAATTATTATGAAGCTATGCGCTTAGAAATTGATCCTTATGATTGAAGTTATATATTACACAATATAGGTTTTATTCACACAAGTAATGGGGAACACGCTAAGGCTTCGGAGTATCATTTTCAGGCATTGGAACGAAACTCATCTCTGCTACAAGCTCCAAATAATATGGCTGTTACCTGTCATTACGTGCGACTATCTATACTACTAAATTTACTAGTTTGTAACTACCATTGAAAAGAATGAAATGGAGGCTTTCCACATATTTACTGTTGAATAATAGTATTCTAATAGCTGTGGAGGAAAAAAATTTTATAAAAGCTTGTGCGTGAGAGAAAAAAGTAAAGCCTATATATTCTACGGATAATATGATTAAACTGATGAATAAAGTACCGTAAAGATAAATTATTGGAAGTTTAGGTTAGCACAATAAGATCTGTCTAATTTGGAAAATGAAGAATCAACTTATGTAATAAGTTTGACTTGAATAAATTACTAGGCAGCGGTGTAGTATCAGATCCTAAGGATAGAAATACCTATGAATAGATTTATATCAAAGGAATATAGAGAAGATTTCTCTGTAAAAGTAAGATAGTAAGGTAGTTACCACTTAAGAAGAAATTGAGTTAAAAAATGAGGTTTTTTTCTTGAATTTTTTCTTGAAATAGATTTTTATTTTTCAAATTTAATCTCTTCCGCTGGTAGGAGAAAAGATAAAATCTTAATTTTTTCTTTCAAATTAAGTTTTAAACTTGTTTTATTAACTTTTTTCAGTTCCTTCAATTATCTAAATAATATAAAAATTTTTTTTATTTTACTCTTTATAGAGTTATTTAGGTGTATTAGAAATTTCAATAATAGTTAATTGAGCTGCATGAGATAGGAAACTCTCACGTACGGTTCTAGGAGGAGAAATGTCTTTATGGTTAAACCTACCTTGACCGAGGAGAGCAAGCCATTGAGGAAGGAGATCCTGAAACTTGCGAAGTCTGGTTTGATTAAGCTGCTGATTATTGGAAAAAAGTGATATCGCTAGCTCTAAGTAATTATATAGAAGCACAGAATTGGCTAAGAATTACAGGACGTTCCAAAATAAAATAAAAGGACGTTCCAAAATCAATTTTGGTTGAATAATAAAAATTATTCGTTTCTTCATTTATCACATTTTTATCACTTCTATCTCTATTTAGAAAGAAAAAATATCAATATATATTGATAAAAAATGGTAAATTTTCTTGTCATTCTTCTATAGATACATCTTAAAATTCTTCATTCATCGTAGTATACGTGGTACTTTAAAGAAGAAGAAGAAGAAAAGTCTAGATTTTTAAATAAAGATAGTATTCTTCAGTAATACAGAGAAATGAAGAATTTCAAGAGACTTTTCTTTTGTAAGATATATAATTAGAAATTATCTCTCAGAATAATGGTCCATTAAGCACCTTTGAGATGTGTCATAATAAAAATGAATACTTGCCTTTGGTAACCTCTGTATTACAGTTGTTCCAGTGACATACAGAGAGAAGAGAGAAAGGAAGTTTGGAAAACTTACATCTCTTAGAGGTTCACCAATTATTGTTGGCGGTTTTTTCCATGCCTCGTCTGAAAGGAGGAGAATATCGATGACCATTCGTTCACCGGAACCAGAAGTCAAGATTGTAGTGGAGAAGGATCCTGTAAAAACCTCTTTTGAGAAATGGGCTAAACCTGGACATTTTTCAAGGACTTTAGCTAAAGGTCCTAGTACCACTACTTGGATTTGGAATCTACATGCTGATGCTCATGATTTCGATAGCCATACTAATGATTTAGAAGAAGTTTCTCGCAAAGTTTTTAGTGCTCACTTTGGTTAATTAGCCATCATTTTTATTTGGTTGAGTGGAATGTATTTCCATGGGGCCAGATTCCCCAATTATGAAGCATGGTTAGGTGATCCTACTCACATTAAACCTAGTGCCCAAGTTGTTTGGCCAATAGTAGGTCAAGAAATTTTGAATGGAGACGTAGGTGGTGGTTTTCAAGGAATATAAATAACCTCTGGTTTTTTCCAAATTTGGCGAGCATCTGGAATAACTAGTGAATTACAACTTTATTCTACTGCAATTGGTGGATTGATCTTCGCGGCATTAATGCTTTTTGCTGGTTGGTTCCACTATCATAAAGCTGCTCCCAAATTAGTTTGGTTTCAAGATGTGGAATCTATGTTGAATCACCATCTAGCTGGGTTATTGGGACTAGGTTCTTTAGCTTGGGCAGGACATCAAGTACACGTTTCTTTACCCATAAATGAACTTTTAGATGCCGGAATAGATCCTAAAGAAATACCTCTTCCTCATGAATCTATTTTGAATCGTGACCTCTTAGCTCAACTTTTTCCCAGTTTCGCTAAAGGATTAACTCCATTTTTCACTTTAAATTGGTCAGAATATTCAGATTTTCTAACCTTTCGTGGAGGATTAAATCCAGTAACGGGGGGTTTATGGCTGACCGATACTGCACATCATCATTTAGCCATTGCAGTTGTTTTCCTAGTAGCTGGTCATATGTATAGAACTAATTGGGGTATTGGACATAGTCTAAAGGAAATTTTGGAAGCTCATAAAGGTCCTTTTACAGGTGAAGGTCATAAAGGTCTTTATGAGATCTTAACCACTTCATGGCATGCCCAATTAGCCCTTAACCTAGCTATGTTGGGTTCTCTAACTATTATAGTGGCTCACCACATGTATTCCATGCCTCCGTATCCATACTTAGCTATTGACTATAGTACTCAACTCTCCCTTTTTACACATCATATGTGGATTGGTGGATTTACTATAGTTGGCGCTGCCGCACATGCAGCTATTTTTATGGTTAGAGATTATGATCCAACTAGCCAGTATAATAATTTACTGGATCGCGTTCTTAGACATCGTGATGCAATCATATCACATCTCAACTGGGCATGTATTTTTTTAGGTTTTCATAGTTTCGGCTTATACATCCATAATGATACTATGAGTGCTTTGGGACGTCCCGAAGACATGTTCTCAGATACGGCTATACAACTACAATCCATTTTTGCTTAATGGGTGCAGAACACTCATGTTTTAGCACCTAATTTAACGGCTCCCAATGCAACAGCGAGTACCAGTTTAACTTGGGGAGGTGGTGATTTAGTAGCAGTAGGCGGTAAAGTAGCTTTGTTACCAATTTCTCTAGGAACTGCAGATTCCTTAGTGCACCATATTCATGCTTTTACTATCCATGTAACTGTTTTGATATTACTGAAAGGTGTCTTATTTGCTCGTAGCTCTCGCTTAATACCTGACAAAGCTAATCTTGGTTTTCGTTTTCCTTGTGACGGACCTGGAAGAGGAGGAACATGTCAAGTTTCTGCTTGGGATCATGTTTTTTTAGGTTTATTCTGGATGTACAACGCAATTTCTGTGGTTACTTCTCACTTCAGTTGGAAAATGCAATCAGATGTTTGGGGTAGTTTGAGTAACCAAGGAGTAGTAACTCATATTACAGGGGGAAACTTTGCACAAAGTTCAATAACTATCAATGGATGGCTTCGCGACTTCCTATGGGCACAGGCCGCTTAAGTAATCCAATCCTACGGTTCTTCATTATCTGCGTATGGTCTCTTATTTTTAGGAGCTCATTTTGTTTGGGCTTTCAGTTTAATGTTCTTATTTAGTGGTTGCGGATACTGGCAGGAACTCATTGAATCCATTGTCTGGGCTCACAATAAACTAAAAGTTGCTCCTGCTATCCAGCCTAGAGCCTTGAGTATTGTACAAGGACGTGCTGTAGGAGTAGCTCACTACCTTCTAGGTGGGATTGCCACAACATGGGCATTCTTTCTAGCAAGAATTATTGCAGTAGGATAATGGCTAGGAGGATTTGAAAAGCATTATGGCATCAAGATTCCCAAAATTCAGCCAGGGTCTATCTCAAGACCCGACTACCCGTCGTATTTGGTTCGGTATTGCTACCGCACATGACTTCGAGAGTCATGATAATATTACTGAAGAGCGTCTCTATTAAAAGATATTTGCTTCTTATTTCGGTCAATTAGCCATCATTTTTTTATGGACCTCTGGTAATTCATTTCATGTCGCTTGGCAGGGTAATTTCGAGGCGTGGGTACAAGACCCTTTACATGTAAGACCAATCGCTCATGCTATTTGGGATCCCCATTTTGGTGAACCAGCTGTAGAAGCCTTTACTTGAGGAGGAGCTTTAGGTCCCGTTAATATTGCTTATTCTGGGGTCTATTAATGGTGGTATATAATTGGCTTGCGCACCATTCAAGATCTTTATATTGGAGCTCTTTTTCTGTTATTCCTTGCTGCTGTTTTTTTAATAGCGGGTTGGTTACACCTACAACCTAAATGGAAACCAAGTGTTTCATGGTTTAAGAATGCTGAGTCTCGTCCTAATCACCACTTGTCAGGACTTTTTGGAGTAAGTTCTTTAGCCTGGGCAGGACATTTAATACATGTAGCTATTTCTGAATCGAGGGGTGAGCATGTAAGATGGGATAATCTATTAACCGCATTACCACATCCTCAAGGGTTAAAACCTTTTTTTGAAGGTCAATGGGGTATTTATGCTGAAAATGCTGATTCAAGTAGTCATTTGTTCAGTACTTCTGAAGGAGCAGGTACAGCTATTCCAACATTCATTGGCGGATTCCATCCACAAACCCAAAGTTTATGGTTAACTGATATTGCTCATCATTATTTAGCTATTGCAGTTGTTTTTATTATTGCTGGTCACATGTATAGAACCAATTTTGGGATTGGGCATAGCATAAAAGAAATTTTAGAAACGCATACTCCTCCAGGAGGTCGATTAGGTCGAGGACATAAGGGTCTTTATGATACTATAAATAATTCCCTTCACTTTCAACTGGGTCTTGCTTTAGCTTCTACTGGAGTTATTACCTCCTTAGTAGCTCAACATATGTATTCTTTACCTTCTTATGCATATATAGCACAAGACTTCACTACCCAAGCTGCGTTGTATACTCATCATCAATATATTGCAGGGTTTATTATGACAGGCGCTTTCGCTCATGGAGCTATCTTTTTCATTAGAGACTATAATCCAGAACAAAATAAAGATAATGTTTTAGCGTGAATGTTAGAGCATAAAGAAGCTATTATATCTCATTTAAGTTGGGCTAGTTTATTTTTGGGTTCCCATACTTTGGGACTCTATGTCCATAATGATGTTATGCTTGCCTTTGGTACCCCAGAAAAATAAATCTTAATCGAGCCTGTATTTGCTTAATGGATACAATCTGCCCATGGTAAGACTCTATATGGGTTTGATCTACTTCTATCTTCAGCGGATAGTCCAGCTTTCAATGCTGGTCAAAGCATATGGTTACCTGGTTGGTTAGATGCTACCAATAATAATAGTAATTCACTATTCTTAACTATTGGTCCTGGTGACTTTTTGGTTCACCATGCTATTGCTTTGGGCTTGCATACGACAACACTAATTTTAGTCAAAGGTGCTTTGGATGCACGGGGATTCAAGCTAATGCCCGATAAAAAAGAATTTGGTTATAGTTTTCCTTGTGATGGTCCAGGAAGAGGTGGTACTTGTGATATTTCAGCCTGGGATGCTTTTTATTTAGCTGTTTCTTGGATGTTAAACACGATCGGATGGGTCACCTTTTACTGGCATTGGAAACATATCACCCTATGGCAAGGAAATGTAGCTCAGTTCAATGAATCTTCTACTTATTTGATGGGATGGTTGAGAGACTACCTATGGTTAAATTCTTCACAACTTATTAATGGATATAACCCATTTGGTATGAATAGTTTATCTGTATGGGCATGGATGTTTCTATTTGGACATCTTGTTTGGGCTACTGGATTCATGTTCCTTATTTCATGGCGTGGGTATTGGCAAGAACTCATTGAAACTCTAACATGGGCTCATGAGCGTACGCCTTTAGCTAATTTAGTACGTTGGAGAGATAAACCAGTAGCTCTTTCTATTGTTCAAGCACGATTAGTTGGATTAACACATTTCCCTGTAGGCTATATCTCTACTTATGCTGTTTTCTTAATTGCTTCCACATCAGGTAAATCTGGTTAGTCACTATTAAGTAATGAGTACTGGATAAGGCCTATCCTTCACTTCAAGTGGAGGATAGGCTTTACGCAGAATGATTGGAAGAAAAAAAAAATTGAGGAATCCTCATCCGAATTTTCTATTAATTAACAAAAGAAGAGAATTATGGCAAAAAAAAGTCTTATTCAGAGGGAGAAAAAGAGAGAAAAATCGAAGCAGAAGTACCAGGCTTTTCGTAAATATTTGAAAGAAGAGATGAGCGAAACTTTATCTATAGATAAAAAGTGGGAAATCTAAAAGCAATTACAATCTCTACCACGTAATAGTACACCTACTTGTATTCATCGTCGTTGTTTCTTAACCGGAAGACCTAGAGCCAATTATCGTGATTTTAATTTATCTAGACATATACCACGTGAGATGATTCATGCATGTTTATTATTTGGAGTAACGAAAGCCAGTTGGTAAAGAAAGAATTTTGAACAAGTTAAGTAGGGATGAAATGATAAATTTTATAGATTATAGATAAGGTAAGGGATTTTTTCTTTGATAATTTCAATATCGCTTGTTTCGAGTACTTTTTTCCATTTCAATATTTTGTAGCACGGCGCGGGGTAGAGCAGCCTGGTAGCTCGCAAGGCTCATAACCTTGAGGTCACGGGTTCAAATCCTGTCTCCGCCAAAATGAAAAAGCTATAGAAATCTGAAGAGAAGAAAGATAACTTCATTTTTTAGATATTCATAGACTCATTTTTTTTTTTTTYTYTTCTATTTCTACAATATGGATCATATAGATAGTTATTTAATAATCTGAATAATACTTAATAATGACGAAGATAAAGGAGCAATCTCTAAAAGAGATTTTGGATCCACTAGAGAAAAGAAAGTTAAATATCAATTTTTTTCATAAAAAGAAAAAGACTTCTTTATCTTTAAAGTTACACTATTACAGAAGTAATATTAGTTGTAGTTACAACTAACTATAACTAATATACCAATCTTTTTTTTATATCTCAATCTTTCAAGAGGCGGGTAGCGGGAATCGAACCCGCATCTCTTCCTTGGCAAGGAAGAATTTTACCATTAAACCATACCCGCTATTGCAAATTTAGAAAAATATTCTATGTATAGTATAAAATATGGACTTACATATAATCAAATTTCTTATATAATCAAAATCTTTTTTGAATTTGAAATTCAATTTATTGAAATTTCAAATTCAAATTATTTCTCTATTTATAAAAGAAAGAAAATATTGAAAGACTTTTCTCCCTTACCTTCTCTAAGAAAAACCTATTTCGTACCTTGGAACTTGTGTGAAATAGATTTTAGAACCTATGGTGAAGTAACTACGGAGAAGAAGAGAGAACCAAAACTGGAGAGTATTGAGAGAAACTAAGATATGAACGAGTTAGGAATACCTACCAGAAAAACTAAGATATAAACGAGTTGAGAATACCTACCAAGAAGACTAATCCAATCCATAACGAAGCACCTGAAAATACAGCATTTTTGCTACTCGACCAACCATCAGGAGAAGCAAGTACAACAGGCACACCAATTACTAGGAGGAATGAAGTGGCAATTAATGCAAACACAGCCAACTGAAAAGCAATAGTCATAATTATGATTCCCCAAGTTTTTAACTAATAGAATATATTACTATTATACATATTACACTATCCGATTTCCATTTGAGAAAATCTTACTTACTGAAGCGAATCCACCATTAAGAAAGATTCAATATCATCCTTTTATATTTATGTATCTCTTAGTTTCTAAGGATACCCAATCTAAGAGATGCAAAAGTGCGAAAGAAGGTTCAATCTTTTTTATTCATATCATACATAATTTCAATTGTTAATTAAGAGGTATAAAAATAAAATTGAAATTTTTAATATGAAAATATGTAGTTCAATTTTTAATATGAATTTTGGTAATTCATTTCCCTCTTTACTTGTATAGTAGTATTTCTTAAAAAATAAAAGTAAAGTTGGTTTTTTTAGGAGAGATGTCTGAGTGGTTTATAGCTCCGGTCTTGAAAATCGGTATAGTTTATCAAACTATCGAGGGTTCGAATCCCTCTCTCTCCTCCTACTTAAAAGTCTTGCTCAGAAAATTAATCTAAATTATCATATTAATAATTCGATAGCTCGGCTATTCAGCCGAGCCAATATACCGTAGAATGAAAAATTAGAGGAAGATAAAAGGTAATAAAGATATTGCTTAACTTCTCTTTTTATCTTTCCAATTCCTAGTTAAGAGGTGTCATAGAAAGAACAGGTTCGGAATCACGATCAATCCCTTTTTCGAATCCAGCTGCAGCTGCACGTGCTCTCCCGGCATGCCACAAGTGACCTACGAAAAAAAAGAATCCCAATACAAAATGAGAGGTGGCTAACCAACTACAAGGAAAAACATAGTTTACTGCATTAATTTCAGTAGCTACTCCACCTACAGAATTCAAAGAACCCAAAAGAGCATGAGTCATATATTCTGCGGAACGTCACTCCTGCCAGGGCTGTATATCTTGCTTCAACTTACTTAAATCTAAGCCATTGGGACCTCTTAGAGGTTCCAACCATGGAGCACGGAGATCCCAAAAGCGCATTGTTTCTCCTCCAAAAATGATTTCTCCAGTAGGAGAGCGCATAAGATATTTACCTAAACCGGTAGGTCCTTGGGCAGAACCTACATTAGCTCCGAGGCGTTGGTCTCTAACCAAAAAAGTAAAAGCTTGAGCTTGAAAGGCTTCTGGACCAGTAGGACCATAAAATTCACTAGAATAAGCTGTGTTATTAAACCAGACAAAGCAACAAGCAATGAAACCAAAAACAGAAATAGCGCCTAAACTATAAGATAGATAGGCTTCTCCGAACCATACTAAAGCACGGCGGGCCCACGCAAAGGGTTTGGTCAAGATATGCCAGATCCCACCTAGGATACAAATCAAGCCTAACCAAACATGTCCGCCAATTATATCTTCCAAATTATCCACACTAACAATCCATCCCTCTCCACCAAAAGGTGACTTGAGTAAATACCCAAAAATAATACTCGGACTAAGTGTAACATTTGTGATTTCTCTTACATCTCCACCACCAGGAACCCAGATATCGTATACACCTCCGAAAAATGAAGCCTTGAATACCAGGAGAGAAGCACCAAGACCTAATAAAACAAAATAAATACCTAGAATAGTAGTCATTTTATTCTTATCTTTCCATACATAACCAAAGAATGGAAAAGATTCTTCTAAGGTTTCTGGTCCAATAAGAGAATGATAGATACCTCCGAAACCTAAAACTGCGGACGAAATTAAATGGAGTACACCAGATACGAAGTATGGAAAAGTATCGATAACTTCTCCACCAGGACCTACACCCCACCCTAAAGTAGCTAGATGCGGCAATAAAATTAATCCCTGCTCATACATGGGTTTTTCCGGTACAAAGTGAGCCACTTCAAATAGATTCATCGCTCCAGCCCAAAAAACTATCAAGCCAGCATAAGCTACATAAGCACCTAATAATTTACCAGATAAATTGATAAGTCGAGCATTACCAGCCCACCAAGCGAAACCAGTGGTTTCTTGATCACGACCACCCAAAGCTAAAGTTCCATTAAAGAGCGTTTCCACGGGGTAATACCTCCTCAGGGAATACAAGGTTTTCATGAGGCTGATCTTAAGCCGCCATCCAAGCACGAATACCTTCATTCAGAAGAATATTTTTAGTGTAGAAAGTTTCAGATTCAGGATCCTCCGCTGCACGAATCTCTTGAGATACAAAATCATATGCTCTTAAGTTTAAGGCTAAACCAACAACTCCAATAGCACTCATCCATAAACCAGTTACTGGTACGAATAACATGAAAAAGTGTAACCAACGCTTGTTAGGGAAAGCAACACCGAAGATCTGAGACCAAAATCTATTAGCAGTTACCATAGAATAAGTTTCTTCAGATTGAGTTGGGTTGAAAGCACGGAATGTATTTGCACCATCACCATCCTCAAACAAAGTATTCTCCACTGTAGCCCCATAAATAACACATAATAAAGCAACACCTAAAACTCCAGCAACTCCCATCATATGAAACAAGTTTAAAGTCCAGTTATGAAAACCTTAAAAGAAAAGAATGAATCAAGAGATAGCTGCTACACCGAAACTGAGTGCGAAAAACCAACCAGACTGACCCAATGGATAGATCAAGAATACGGAAACAAAAACTGCAATTGGACCAGAAAATGCAATGGCATTATAAAGACGTAATTGCACAGATCTAGCTAGTTCGAATTAGCGTAACATGAAGCCTATTAAACCAAAAGCACCATGGAGAGCCACAAAGGTCCATAGACCGCCTAGTTGGCACCAACAAGTGAAATCTCCTTGTGCTTCAGGACCCCATAGAAGCAATAAAAAATGTGCTAAACTATTAACAGAGGTAGAAACCGCGGCGGTCAAGAAATTACAGCCCTCTAAGTAAAAACTAGCTAATCCATGAGTATACCGTGAACTTACGAAAGTCGTACCTGTAAACCATCCACCTAAAGCAAAATAAGCACAAGGAAACAGCAATAAGCCGGACCAACCTACAAATACGAAGCGATCTCTTCTTAACCAGTCATCCATACTATCAAATAAACCTTTTGGTTCTTCAGAAGACTTTCCAATGGCTATAGTCATAGTTATTCCCCTAATCAACTACTTTAACCTTTTTTAAGCACCCCTCTCTTCAAATGCGATGATTTGAAATTGATAAATGTTTTCTTTATAGTCCTCTCTTTCGAAAAACTCTTTCTCTTTAAAACCCTACTTGATTTAATTTAATTTGATTCATGAAGCTAATACTTTTCTATTAATCTCAATAATCAACTATCAATAATTATATAAATACTTTAGAATTTTATTCAGTCTCTGATTCCGAATATCTAATAGGAAAGCTATGCAATTTAAAAACGAGAAAAAAAAAAAAGATATATATATATATATATATATATATATATATATATATATATATCTTTTCTTTAATTGATAAGTTCTTTTCTGTTTTTGAATTTATCCTTTTCTTATCTTATATAACTTATTTTCTTAACATCCTTCTAACTTAATATTAGTTATTTAAAATATTATCATTCCAAAAGAAAAGTATATCTATATTTTTTTGTATTTTTATTTCCTATATAAATAAACATCCAACTTTACGTAGAATCTAATATTGTATAACATAAATGTAAAAGAAAATCCAAAAGTTATTTCCAAAAAATTTTTTTATTCTTTTTTTTTCACTCTATCATCATAGTAGAAAACTAAAAAGCTTTTATTCTCTTCTTTATAGATAGAATTCCTATTTTTTTTTATCAAATATTTTTTAGATTTATCTTTTGTTTAGAAGAAATCTATATTTATTATTATTATTCAAAAAGAGGATAATGAATATGAGTAAGGTGGAAAAATGAAAAGGTTAATTACTATATTATTGAATAATTCAAACTATATTTCTATTTTTCAGTATCTCATTTTACTTTTTCACTTCTATCCCAAGTAACTTATATTTGGAAACTTAGAAAAACCACTATTCAAAAATTGATTTATTTTTAATAATTGATTAGAAATAGAACATTACTGAAGAATATTTTATATTATCTTTGCTGGTAAACCCTAATATCAGAATAGCTAATTTATTTAAGGAATAATGAGTCAGGTTTACCAACACTACTTTCCTTTATTAATCTCTCCTACTCCAATTTCTAAGTTTGACCAAAAAAAATCTAACAGAATACAAGATTAAGGAAATCTGAAATGAATAAAATATTACATATAGGATACTCTTTTTTTTTTTTCACGAAATTTTTATGGAAGAAGAAATATCTAAAAATTTTCATGAATTTAATTTCTTTTTTTTTCATAGGGGAGAGGAAAAAAGTGAGGAAGGAAAAGAAAGATTGAGTGGGAGAAAAAATTTCATTTTTGACCAATAACTCTGAAATTTATTCTCATTAATCCTATTTTTTTTTTTTTATAATCCTTCTACTCCTTAAATCATTTCTTAATTTATGAGCCCTTTATCGGATTCGAACCGATGACTTACGCCTTACCATGGCGTTACTCTACCACTGAGTTAAAAGGGCAGTGAATGACGAACTACTAGAGAATTTCATATAGTTTGAAATGAAAAATTTGAATTGTCAACTTAGTTCTTGTTAATATTCTATTAATTATGACTAGTAATTCTTCCTCATTAATTTATTTCCAAATTCCTTGACTTTATATATATATAAATCGATCAAGTTCCTTGTCGTGAAGGTTGTGCAAGTTATGCAGGTCTATTCTAACTATTTAGTAGTTTCAATAGTAATTGAAGGTTTTGCAGGTTTTGCAGGCAGGTTTATTTCAACTATTTCATAGTTTTTCCGTAATAATTGAAGGTTTATGGAAGGTTTTGCACTGCAGGTTCTGAAATTTTCACTGCAAGTTCTACAGATTTATTTCAACTATTTATTTTTTTAGGTTCTGCAGGTTTATGGAAATTATTTAGTAATTTCAATAGTAATTGAAGATTTATTTCAACTATTTCTATAAAGGTTCTGAAGGTTTCGAAGGTTTATTTGAAAAACTATTTCTATGAAAATATATTAATTTGCGGTAGTTACAAAAAGTCGATTGCAACTATTCAATTGTAAATATAAATGTATATAAATGTTATGGAAGAAGAAATATACGATATACGATATTATATCAAGAAAAAATTAGTAATGACTTATTATCTTCAGAAATAGGCCCCAAGTCAAAAGAACCCCAGGGTTTGTTTAAGTTCTTTCTCAGTTGGAGAGAAAATTGAGAATTATCTGATAAAAATATCCATTCTATTCTAGCAGATATATATAATGAGAATAAAAACTTAAAGATACAAATTGATTATCTTTAAAAAATTGCCAGGGATAGAGAGGAACTTGAAAAAGAGAGACTAAACCTCTCAAAAGCTCGTAGAAATGCTACGAAAAGACTTCTGAGGGATGCCATTTCTTCCGAAGAGTTTGACAAAATATTAGGTGTTTTATTGAAAGATGCTTATAAAGAAGGTAGGTACTGATTAGCTCTAACTCTTTTATATATAACAGGTCTTAGAGTTTTAAACTTACTTTTACTTAAAGTTTGGCATGTTGAAAACTTACTAAAAGGTATATCTATAACTATACCTCTTATCAAAAATGGAAATCCTCGTCATCTTATAGAAATTGATTCTTTTAGTTATAGTTTGTTATGTAATAAATCTTAATTATAATTAATTAAATAATTAAATAAATAAATATATAATTATTTATTTATATATATTGAAATAAATTAGTAAAAAAAAAAAAACCGTCACAACCGTCACAGGACTGATTTAAATTTACACTACTTTTTTAAAAATTCATAGTGAAAACAAAGTATGCAGGACTTTATTCCTTAGCAATTTTATCAATTTTTCAAATTGTTGTAATTTATTAACTAAAAATGATTTAAAAACAAGTGTAAATTATATATCAGAAAATTTACGAGAAATTCATAATGATATTAAAAAAGTAGTATCTTTTATTGCTATAATTATTAATCAACAAAAACAAGTATTAGAAAGAACCAGAGAAAGATAAATTATCACTCAACCAGAGGTTCAAGGTAATTTGCCCTCTACATTTCCTCTTTTTGACAGAATTTTTCAACTAAATTAAATTAATAGTAAAGTAATTATATTTTCTACTAGTTTATATATGATTAAAAGTACTTTTTAAAAAATGTAATAAAAAATGAACATTATTTTAAAGTACTGTTACTAATTATAAATTACAGGACTTTTCATCTCATTTCTTAAAAAAGTAATAATGGTGACGGTTTATTTCAATTAATTAATGAAATTTGAATTTAGTAGATTTATTTATTTAATAAATATATAAAAAAATTAATTATATATTATACCTTAACCTTATATTATAATAAATAAATAAAGTCATGTAATGAATTTGACTATTTTATTAATATAATATAAGGTAAATCATTTCTATTTTTGTGATAATTTTGAATATTTCAATATAATTAATTTGATCTAATGTATTTATTTCTTTGGTTACTTAATATACTTAATATCCTTTTATTTTCTTTTTTACAGAGACCTGATCTGCTATAAATAAAAGTTGATTTAATATCTTTGTGGCCAACAACAGCTTTAACTTTATCAATACCGATACCACCTTCTAACAAATCAGTTATAAAGGTAGCTCGAAAACTATGAGTTCTTATATGTTTACCCAAATTGAAAGAAACTTTCTTTAAAATTTTATTTAATTCACTATCAAAGGTAACCCTATTTAATAAAGGTTTATTAACTATATTTAAATTGGATTCTGATTTATTTCATTTTTAATTTCTAGTAAAAAATAAAGTCACCAAAGCCTTTTCTTTTTGATAACACAAAAAAGTCATAAAATCTATTACTTAACAACTCATAACTAAAAAAATAAATTTCTATAAGATGACGAAAATTTCTTCTTTTTATTAAAGGTATAATTATAGGAATATTCTTTAGTAAGTTTTCAATATGCCAAATTTTAAGCAAAAGCAAGTTTGAAACTCTAAGACCTGTTATATATAATATAGTTAGAGCTAATCAGCACCTACTTTCTTTATAAGTATCTCTTTTTAAAGAACCTAAAATGAATTTAAACTCTTCATAAGAAATAGCATCTCTTAAAGGTAAAGGTCTTTTTAAAGCTTTCTTGCGAGCCTTAGAAAGGGTTAATTTTTTTAGTTCTTCTTCTTTCATTTTTGCAATATTTGAAAGATAATTAATTTGTTTATTTAAATTTATATTTTCATTATATATTTTTGTTAAATTAGATAAAATATTTTGTTCAGATATTTCTAGCTTATTTCTAGCTATAGTATGGAAATTTTTATAATCCTCATTTTATCTAAATTCTATAGGAGTTAATCTTATATCCTTTCTAAATTAATCTAAAATTCCTTGTATTATTGCCCTATTTTTTTTTTCCTGAAAAGAAAGAGGAATAAGTACATATTTTTACAGCTCTTTTATTATATACGTATTCTTTACTATTTCTTTCAAATTCTTGTTTTAATAAATCCCATAAACCCTTTATTTTCAATTGCTAGTTGGATAGATTCTAGTTTTTTAGGATAGAGGTCAATAAGTATTGACGTGTAACAACTTGTTAAATCTAAATCGACAATAACTCTTTTTTTCGCCAACTTCTATTGTACTAAGATAAGTGAAAATTAGTTTTCTAAGGATAAACTTGCAATTATTAAAACTTTTTCCATATGATACAGGTAAAAGCTTTGGAGATGTTCCCTTTTCTTTATATAAAAATGGAATTACCCTATACTTATGTATATTAAGGATGTTTCTTAGTAAGACTTGTTTCAATTTTTCTTTAAAATTATTGCTTGGATTTATTAAATCTTTCAAATAATTAGCTATAAATTCATCTATGGGAAGGAAAGTTTGCCCAAGAGCTTTCTGGTATTTTAAATTGGGTTATTAATTGTGATTCAGAACTTGCTAAATTATTCTTATCAGACACTAATAATATGGTACCCAGTTTGACTGAAGTTATTGATTCAGAGATTGAGATATATAACTCATTAATTGGTTAAATCCTAATTTAAAGTCTAAAAGGTATAAACTTAATGTAATTAAAAAAAAAGAATAGATTTATAATGAAGAGAGATTTTTAAGATATAGGTAAAAAGAACTCAGTTTTCACTCAGTAATCTATATCAGCCAAATTTTGACTAAAAAATGCAATTATTATTCATATAAGATAAATTAGTGAAATAATTCCATAACATGAACTATGATATATATATATATATATATATATATATATATATATATATTTTTTTTTTTTTTCACATTTGTTAAACTAAATAGTTTTTGACTATTTTTTCCTTAACCTTTCCTAAGATTTTCTCCAGAAAGCAAGAATAGCAAAGAAAGCCTTTTTCTTCCTTAAATAAAAGAGGATGCTTATATATGAATAATAAGCAATCAGATATTTATATATTAATAATAAAAAATTAGATTTGTTTACTAATGATGTTTTTTTTCTTGGGATAAGCCCGTAAATAAACTTGATTTCTAGGCTTTATATAGAGCTTCTGCACGAAAGATTGAATATTTAATTTTCAAAAGGCTTGATAACCTATGGGAATAGTAATGTTCCATGAAGAAAGAGTTATAGATAAATCTAATTAAACGAAAGTCCTTTTATAAATAATTTTTTTTATTTGAACAGGTATTGCTTTCAAATCTATTTGAGATTCTAGATACAGTTCATGAAGTCTTAGAAAAAAATGATAGTGATGTATCGATTGATTAGTAAATATTTGAGACCATATTAGATCAGGAATAAATGGCGTGAAATCTTTTTCCATGGATTTTGTAGTACTACTATTGAGTGGAGCATCCAAAGATTCTTCTAATTGAGGAAATTCAATGAATGATCCTGGAAAAATACCAACAAAATAATCAATTGGTTCATCATAAAGATTTTTGGATCTTCCTTGTTGTAAGAAACGACCTTGCTTCAAAACCACAATTTCGTCAGCCATAGAAATAACTTCTTTTTAATCATGAGTAACCATAATTGTTGTAATTCCATTGTCTTTCAAGTAACGCTTTAACCATTTACTAAGGTGTCTTCACAATTCTCCATCTGAGGCTCCAAAAGGCTCGTCCGGTGAAGGAAAATCTGATTTAATAGCCAGACTTCTAGCAAGAGCAACACGTTGTTTCTGTCCCCCTGATAATTTTCCCGGATACTCAGACACAATGTCTGGAATTCAAAGACAATCTAACAAATCATTTACTTTATTTCTAATTTTCTGGTAGGAAAATCCTCTTAAACGAAGTCCAAAAGAAGTATTTTCATAAACAGTCATATTTTTGGAAAGAGCATAATGTTGAGAAACAAAAGCCATGTGTCGATATTAAGTAGAAGTATTAGTCATATCTATACCATGTAACCATACACTTCCGTAATCAGGACTGTCAAGACCCGCTATTATTCGTAACAAACTTGATTTTCCTGAACCTGAGGGACCTGAAAAAGCTACCAAAGAAACTTTACGAACATATAAACTTACTCGATCCGGAACTTTAAAATTACCTAGTGATTTGGAAACTTCATACACAGGAATACTCGTAGTAATTTCTCCCATCATAAAGAATTTCATATAAATAAAAAATATTATCTATATATCTTTTATAGTATTTATAATAGACGATATTACATATATCTATAATATTATCATATTATTATCATATTATATTAAGATGTATTTCTTTGTATACAATTAAATATAATTCCTCATTTTTTTATTCTCGAATTCTTATGCTTAACAATCTTTTTCTTCAATTAAAAACTAAAATTGATTTTTATAAGGTGAATCTTCGAGAATAAAATGAAGTAACTAAGAAAATTTTAATCAAGTTTAGAAAATAGAAACAAAAGTTCTTATTTACTAATTCTAAAAGAAAAACATAACTAAAGTAAACTATTGACAGTGAAAGGTTATTCAAGTAATATAAATAAAAGAATCAAGCCCCCATCGTCTAGTGGCCTAGGACACCTCTCTTTCAAGGAGGCGACGGGGATTCGAATTCCCCTGGGGGTACTACAGCAATTTCAGGAATAATGAGAAGTATCTATAATAATTTCCATATCCGATAATAGGTGTAGATTATGTCACTGTGGGGTAGAGTAACAGAAAAAAAAAATTTTTCAATTTGTATTTCTTTTTTTTGGGTCGATGCTCGAGTGGTTAATGGGGACGGATTGTAAATCCGCTGGCAGTGCCTACGCTGGTTCGAATCCAGCTCGACCCAGTTTGAAGTCTTTTTCCACATAATAATTATTATTCCCATTTCATTATTACCATTTTGTATCACTTTTGTTTTTTCAATACTCGACAATTATTTTCTTTATTTAGTAAACGAAGAAAAAATAATAGTGGTTTGACATGTAGCCTTTACATATCTTAAAATAATACAGATTGTTTTAATTGGGATTGTAGTTCAACTGGTTAGAGTACCGCCCTGTCAAGGCGGAAGTTGCGGGTTCAAGCCCCGTCAATCCCGATTCCATGAATTGACTTTAAAAAATTCGACTCTTCATGAAAAATGAGAAGTAGAAAGAACGATAAGTAAACTTGAAAATAATAGGTAAACTTGATTATATGAAATATGTTTATTTGATTATGAGGGTATTTTGTCAAACTAATAAAAATGAATTTCTAAAAAATTCAGTTTTATTAAATATATTGTATAAAAAATAATTCCAAGAATAGTAAAATAATTAATAAAAAAAAATCCAATAAAAAATTATTATTTATATAATAGAAATATCTAATTTTAGTGAATCTATGCACTTAATTAACTAAGAAGTCACATAATAAGTATATATTATATATTTTTTAATTCTCGTATTATTTCTCTTTATTCCGTATCCGTTCTACACTGGAAATTCTAATATTTTCACTCCACTTATTCGAAACAATAAGTAATTAGTAAAAAAAAAAAAAAATTTCATCTTCAATTTTATACTAGTAAAAACTTATTTCTGTTTTTTAGAAATTCCTTTTATGAAAATTTCTATTTTCTATAACTTCTACTCCCATATGTAAAGATATCCTCCGCTTAATTTCAAATCCCTTTAAAATAAATCTGTATTCATCTTTTCCACAACTAATAAAATCTTTCTGACTAAGTCGTATTCCTTTGTATATAAGTCAATGATGGTTTTACTTTGAGCTTACATGAATCAGTATATCAAAAAACTAAAACTTCTTAAGTTACAAGTTTTAGTGATTTCTCTTAGGTTTTATTATTATTGCTACTATTACTACTACTACTATTACTACTACTACTATTACTATTACTATTATTACTACCACTACTACTACTACTACTACTATTATTAGTATTAATTCCCGCTATTAGTGGTATATAAATCTATGCTGTTAAAGTTTTAGAAATTACTTCTAATAATAAATGAAAATACAAAATAAATTTTATTATGAAATAATAATAGTAGTAATGGTAATAGTAATAATAATAAAACTAACTTAATTTCTTAAATTTGCTTCGTTCCCTTTTTGAGGCAATAGAAAATTCATAAAATTTCTATTCTCCATTTAAATAAGTGAACCATGGAATAACGATATGATTTCATTCTAGTAGTGAAATTTCTCTAAGAAGTTTAATAATAAAGAACATATATTATATAATATGGATTTTGATACGTCTTTCTTATTAGTAACTCTTCACTTAACTTTTTTATCTTCTCTCACTACAACTTTTTTTCACATCTTATTCACCCTTTTTATTCACCCTTTTTCACATTTTGTTTACTTCTCTTTCCTACCCTTCACAATACTGCATATACTATTGTAAAGATCTAAATAAACTAAGTGTTATATTCGATAACTCTGAATATTCTAATTTAGATAAATTATGAATGGAATCTCTGAGGCATGAAAGTACCTATACTTTATACTTCCATTTAGCGTGGATCTTTCTTATAGAAACAAAGTTATCAAAATAATATTTTGGGGATTTAAAGAAATGGAAAAAAGAAGAAATAACTATATTGAAGAATATAAGGATATTAAATAATATTTTAACTTTATCTTATTGAACTTTCTTCTTTATTCCTTTTAAGTTGGTTCTTTCTTATCATATTTTTGAAGTATAAAATAGAATAAAATATAGGTTATCCTCATGAAAGAAAGATTTAGAAAAGGATTTATTGATTCAAACTTTTATTTATAGTTTCTTATATACCTTGGAAGTGAAATAAAATAGAGTGGAAGTAGAAATTAAAGATAAAATAAAAAGAAATTGAAAAAAAATCATAAAAATTTTTATCCTTTTTCCTACTTAATATTTCTTCTATTACTAATTATTCTTCTATTTCTTCATTTTACAAATAAAATGTTCAATTTCATTTTAAAAGAGCCATCCATCTTTTAATAACATTTTTGTCATTTCATCTAATAATATTCTGTTCGATATAAAGAAATTCAATAAATAGTTATAACTTTCTAATAAAGTACTATGAATGGAAAAATAATGGAATGATTTATTATTCAATTTGATCCATCTTTCGCGATGATTCAATAAGTCAAAACGGGAAAGTTTCTCTCTCGAATTTTCAATCAACCAACTTTAATACAAATATACAGGAGTAAATACTTCGGGATGCTTCAATTAAACACTAATTTCTTCGATGCGTTTAAAGATCTCAATATTATATTTTTCTGTAAAAAATAGTCCATTCCACCAACTAATAGATGAATTATTCATGAAATCTCGACCATATCCGCAACGAAGAAAAAACTGTTTGATCTTTTGACTTGAACGAGATCTTTCTCGCTCGCGTCTTGCCCCATAAGTAACATAAAGTCTTCTTAGCATTTCTTCATCTATGAATAATTCTCGGCGTGAAAAAACAGAATAACGAGTTTCAAATGATAGACTTGTGGGATCCCAAATGAATCATCCTCCCATAAACAACATTGGTTTTTTAAATAATTCATATTCTATTCTATATTGCGTAGATAATTCGGGAAATCCTAATATTTTCAATTCATCTTCCGATAAAATAAAACCTAATTAAGACTCTAATTCCTCCACATTCCTCCGTCTTATTCTAGATAGAATTCTTTCATAAGGGAGTTCTTCTTTTTTTTTGTACTGCGCAACCTGACTGGAATGAAAAATATCTCGTGAATTTTCGGAAACGGAAAAAGTTTGTTCTTTTTCTCTGAGAAACCAGAAGCTATACAAAGATTCAAAATCATTGGGTCTTCCTATCCAATCGAATGATTTAGTTCTGATGAAACTAAGACGCCATATTTTAGGAGCCCAAGTTGTTTCACTTGCTAATTCATATAGCTTTTCCTTATACTGAACTGTTTTTTTTAATATAGATCTATTTCGTAGTCCATCTTGTTTATACATGAATTTTCCACTTGTCGTGGAAGAAATTCCTCTTTGCATCATATTCAAGAAATGGCTTGCCCCAATTTTAGGAAAAAATTCGATTTCATTATTAATAGATTCATCTTGAAATATTTCTAACCAAGAAAACTCTACTAGGAAACTTTCTGAAATACCACAAGCTAAATCAAAATCATTCTCAATAAACTTATTGAGAGGAATTAAATTTTCTGATTCATGTTCTAAAATAGACCAGGAATCTCCAGCTGCTAATCCAGCTAAGCAACCGAGAATATAAGATAATAAAGTTAATTCCTTTATGGTGGGTTCGGTCACAGAAGGTTCCAAAAACCATTCGGACAAATAATAAAACTTCTTTTTCCATAAGTCACTACCTATATATAAAGGATTCATAGGAAAAATTTTTATAAATATATTCTGTATAACAGCTTTTCCTATTTTATGAAGAAGTACTCCTTTATTCTGACAAAATAACATTTGATTATTGATATATGTAAAACCTAAAGTTTATCTATGAAGCGCTAATCTTACTGCATCAATGTAAATAGTTGAATTACCCTCAGTAGTATTAATTAATGAAACTTCGTTAGCAAGTGCTACTAAATCTCTTCCATTATAACCCATAGTTCTATATGCAAACTCGTTAAAATGAAGCAACTTATTTTTAAAATAAAAACGTTTACTATGTAAAAGAATAGAAAATTTTTCTTGTCATTCAAATATATCAATTATTCGTATATTCATCAATTTATCCAATCTATTTGGAGAAATTAAAGCTGGATCAACTTTCCTAGGAAGATGAGTAGAACCGATAATTATTATACCTTTGGTACTTTTGCTAATAAATTCAGTATGGAAATATTTCAATAAGATACCAAGTAAAGAAGTCAGATCAGATTCTACATTTTCAGTTGAACGATTCACATTTAACTCATGGATATCTTGAATCCATATTATACAGGGGGACATTTTTTTTGCTAATTCCAAAATAAGAGTTAATCTTTGAAGACTTTCCATCAAAATATTTATCCAACTTTCAGTTATAACATCTGGTTTGTTATACAAAGGTTTGCTGATAGATATTTTTATTAAAGGAACATAAGAATCTGCCGCTAAATTTTTTATTAAGTAAGATTTTCCTATTTCCGTAGGACCTACAAGTAAAATTCCTTTAGAAGAAAATAAATCCAATTCGAATGGAATTGGTATTCTGTAAGATTCGTTATTCAGTATTTTTGTTTGCCACAATTTTTGTGAAGAGATCATTCCTTTCCAAAAAGCTAGTAAAATCCATTTTTCAGCTAAGTGAGAAGAATAAAAAGAATGATTGACTAAATTTTTCTGATAAGTTTCTGCTAAATATCTCAAATAATAAAATCCCGGTTTTTCAGAGATTTTATAACCGAAATCGTAATTTCTTAAATTATGATTTAAATTTAAATTCAATCTATATTGCGAAAGACTTTTTTCCGTTATTACAGATTTAACTAGTAAATCCTTTTTTCTTCTAGAAAGGTCTAAAGTTCTACTATGAAATAACCATGTATCCAATTTTTTTCTGGTAAATAAGAAAAATCTTCCATTTTTTATATAATGGATAAGATTTTTCAGGAGAAGCATGAAAAAATTTTCCGTTCTAATGATTTCAGTTTAATTTCCATATATCCATCTCTCTACTAAGTAAGATCCTCTCAATGGATCTCTTAAATATTTAATTACTCTAAAGCGTCTCCATGAATCGATATAATCTAAACCTATCAAAGTAGAGAAGTAATTTTCAGAGACTAAAAAGCAAGAAACAAATAAGCTTATTAAAGTTAAATATATGGCATTCGAAAGATTAATAAATCGGAAATGTGACCATATATATATAAATATTGATTCGTGTTGCTCATCATTAATTTGTTTCAATAAATGTATTTCTGAATTTAGATTAATTTTCCTTAGAATATTTGTTTAGAAAATAAATTTTAGATTTTTCCATAAATCTTTCAAAAATTCTTCTATATATTGCGTAGTCTTATATGAAATATATTTAGATTGATCAGTAATATTTAGTAATACTTCTGGGAATGTTTTTAGGGGTATATTACTGAAATACCTCCACCATTCAAACGTGAAAAACCATGAAGTGTAATTTTGAAAGAAATTCCATTTCTCCAAGAAATAAAGTTTTTTAGACACTTTAATTTTATCATCTTTATAAAAAAAATCAGTTATGCTTAATGAAGAATAGGGTAATATATTATTATTCTTTTCATACAAATCTAGATTTATGCTTATTCTATTTATAGATTTTTCTCCAATAACATATTTAAAATTTTCTTTTAAATTTAACTTTAGAAATGATTCCTTGATCCATTAAAGTTTCCTATTATTCTTATTCCGAAATTCAATAAGAGATTCAGACAATAAATCATTTTTATAAGATTGAATTTCGGTATGATTTAGATTTGGTTCGGAAGAAAATTCAAAGTATCCATTGAAGTTACTTGTTAATTCTTCCAAAAAGAATTCATCATAATGAGTTATTTTGAAATTCAGTATCGTTGGCCCCGAAGGAGTCATAGCTAAAATTTTTTGGATGGAACAACTGTCTGTTTCTTTGTAAATAGATGAATTAATCTTCATTAATAGATTCAACAATTTGTATAGGTGATTAATGAAAGAAGTAAAAATATAGTTACAAGTTCTTCCTAAATAATTAGATAATGAATCGTTAAACACTTGTAATTAAATAGATAGAGTAATATCTATTCTCGATTGAAAAAAAAATGGTTTTATTTTATTGATAGACAGAGAACGAAGATTACTATATATAGGCAAAATTTTTAAAAATTTATTATATGTAGAATCGTAATTTTTAATATGAATTTCTTTCATAAAAAAGGGTAATCTTTTGTCGTATCTAAAATGAAAGTCATGTAAATAATCTAAAAATTCTATGGTATTAGTGTTATGAAAATTCATCATCATCAAATTTTTTTGAAAATTCTTGATTGAATTGAAGCCATTATTTCCATTCTTATATATCCAAAGAGAAAAAGTTTTTCTAGGAAATTCTCTAAAAATATCATGATTTTTTTCATTATTAAAAAGAGAAATAATAATATTCTTTATTAAATTTTTATTAAGAAATGATTCTGGTACCAATTTATTTTTAATCAATTTTTCTGAATCTCGTGATAATTTTTTATAATTATGTAAAACTCTTCCTCTCAAATTTATATTCTTTTTATTAGAAATAAATTCTAATAGGGAATTTGATGAAGTATTAAAAATGAAATAGACTTTCGAATAATAATTCTTCTCAAGTTTTTTAGGGTACGTCATAAAAATATCAGGTTTGATAAATCTTATTTCATTGAACCATCTCCTTGAAGTATTATCAGAAAACCAATTAGGAAAAATTTGCAAATTTTTAGTCCTATCAAACCATTTATATATGTACGAATTCCAATTAATATATTTGTCACGTTTGATATTATAATCAAACCATTCTCTCCCATTTCTTTTCCAATTGGATGAATGTCCGTTGACTATATTTCATATAAAGTTACTTGAATTTCCATTCTCTATCCTTTCTACCCAAAGTTTCTTCATTCTATTTATTAAATAAAACTTTAATTTATATATAAAGTAATATTTTTTTACTACATTATCAAGGCATATGTAACTTCCTTTATTTAACTCGTACCACAATTGAAATTTCTTCCTATGATTTGTTGGGTAGATATAGGTTTCAAAATTTTCTTCAGAATAAGCTTCTACTTTTTTGTGAAACATTTCATTAAGAAATTTATCATCTTCATTAATACTATTCAACAAAGGAAAAAAAAATTTATCATTTAATTCATTTTCTTTTGATTTATGAAATTTACCTATTTCACTTTCCACCTAAAAATAAAGTATTTTATCATAATTCTCATTAGGTTTAGTGATTAATAAATTTAATTGTTCTACTTCTCTCATGAATCTTTCCTTCAATTTGAGATACCTATTGAATATGTATTGTTTGTTGCATTTGTAAAGGGTTGACCAACATAAATAAGGGCGATTCCAAGACAAATTCGGTTTTATAAGTGAAATTAAATAAAAATTGTTTGAATTTTTATTTTGCCGAATTCTCTTACTCGATATTGAAGAAACAAAAAAAACGTTTTGAAATTTTTTTCTTATCTTCGATAGATTAATCATTCTACTAATATCTGATAGCATGTAATTTCTTGACGGGATATTAGTTCGCCACTCATTTAATGGAAAATCTTTGAAATGTCTTCCAGTTATATGAAAACTCATATTTGATTCATCTATTGACGATATGTCCAGAAAAGCATAATTAATCAATTTTGGAAAATAATCAGTCATTTTTTTTTCTCTATTGGAGAAAAAATCTTTTGTGATAGACTTAAAATCTTTGACAAAATCCTCTTTCATCAGAAAAAATAAAGAATCTTTTTCGAGAAATTCGTAAGAGGAACCAGATTTAACTTCTTTTCGTTTTGCTTTAGTAAGAGAAGAAGGATCGTAAGAATGAATCTTTGATTCTGTCGTACTCCTCTTATTAATATTTCCTCTATTAAAAAACAAATCTAAAAAGTATTTATTAGATTTGAAAAATTTCTTCTCTATAGAACGAGAAAGAAAATCTGTCTTAGAAATGAAATATTTCTCCCTTTTTAAATAGAAATCTGTAGTGTCCCAAGTTTTTTGTTTCTCATCTTCATAGATTGTTCCACCACTTCCTTTTCCATGATATACTAAATTTTTATTAATCAAATATGAATTTTTTATAGATATATCAGAAAATCTTTTTAAATGATTAAAATTTCTTACTTTATTTGAAACATAAATCGAAAAATTATGTAGAATATTCAGAAATATACCTTTATTTTCAAAAGAATAAATTCTATTTCTTCTATCATTTAATTGAAAAGAATCTTCTTTAAACGTATCTTTGGCAGTATCCAAAAGTTGCTTATCCTTTTTCAAATGAAAGGGGGAATCCTCGTAGAGTAGCCATGTATAAAATTCAGCATAATTTTCGAGAAAGAGAAACCTCTTATTTTGTAAAAAAGTAAAAGATTTGGCTATACTCTAATCAGATTCATGATTTTTATCTAAAAATTGAAAGATTTTGTTGTTCCACCAGTGTAGTTCCCATTTTAATATTTCTTTATTAGTTACTCCGAAATCCGAAAAATCTTCAATATTTTTCAAATTGAAAGTTGATTTGATTCTTTTATGTTTAAATGGACCTTCTACTTCAGATAAAACTTTTTCACAAAAAGCAGATATAAGACAATAAAATAATTTTTTATCTAAGAATTCCAAATTATTCTTCAAATTTAAATTAACCTGGTTCTTTCTATCACGATAAGAGATAATGTCTAGAGATTTTTTCCAATAATAGTCTCTACGAATTATATCATCAACATATAATTCAAAGAAATGCTTTAAATCTTCTATATTCTTATCTTCCAATAAAATATTAGCCTTATCTATGGACTGATTAGAAATTTTCCAACTAGGAAGAATTTCTTTTATAATTAGAGTTTTCCATTCTTCGAAATTATAGAAATCAATCTTGTCATATACAGGTTTGATATATTTCTTCCCTAATAGATTCCGTTTAAAAACCCAAATATGTTTTTTTTGTCTTAGTAAGTTATTTGTATATCTTTCTCGTCCTTTCTTTGTAGAAAAAGGGTAATTCAAAGGAATAGAGAAATTTTTCATGAAAGAATGCAAATATCTCCTTGATATCTCATCTCTTCCTTCTCTGTAATTTATACCTCCATAAATTATTCTCTCTAAATGACAATTATTTATTTCAACAATATTCCTACTATTCATACGATGTATAAACATAGATAGTATGAGTAGTGGAAAACTCTTAAGTATTAAACTTTTTTTCATTTCTGACTTACGTAAATCGCGTAAAATTAATGAACTAAGAATTCGTAAGTCAAAGAGCTTAATAAGATGTTCCCGATTGGAAGGAATTCCAGTTACTAATTTAATTAAATTCCAGTTAATACATGAATTTAATAAATATTCATATTTCTTTATTTCTTCTAATTTGAATTTCCTGTATGAAAATTTGTTTTCTAATAATTTCTGTTTCATTTTCCTTTGACAACAGTTACATAAAGTTTTTCAATAGGTAAATCTTTATTTTATTATGTAAACTTGAACTAAAAAAACCGTATTTCCTTTTTTTTCCTTGCAAAACTCTTCTTGATGAAACTAGGTATATCTAAATAAAGCCAGTTTACGAGAGATAATTAATACAAGTTTCAATGATATTTTCTCTTTATTAGATAATCCATTAAAACTTAACAATAACAATTTTTTTTTTTCGAAAGAAAGGAAATTACATATATCTCTCCTGCATTTCAAAAGAAATAAAAACTATTTAAATATATAGCTTCTAATTCTTTAAAAATTAGATGTTATCACATATTTATGATGACACAAAGAAGAGTGTTCGTCAACTAACAAAAATATTTCATATAAAATAGATATTTTCTTAGTTTAAAAGAAAAATGAGAGACAGTAATATTTCTAAAAATTACTTCCAATATATATATAATTTTTCTGGGCGAACGACGGGGATTGAACCCGCGCATAATGGAACCACAATCCACTGCCGTAATCCACTTGGCTACGTCCGCCCTTTCAATATCGATTTGTTCCACTGATTTTAGAAGACAAAACGACCTTAGAGATTAGAAATCCCTAAGGTCATTTTTTAGTTTAATCATTGACTCATCTTAAAAATATGTAATTTTTAAAATAAAGATTAAATCATTATTTTGTTTTTTTAATGAGATTTTGGAACCCGTAGAAGTTTTAGCCATTTACGGAAGGAGCTTCAACAGAAGCTAAATCTAGAGGGAAGTTGTGAGCGTTACGTTCATGCATAACTTCCATACCAAGGTTAGCACGGTTGATGATGTCAGCCCAAGTATTGATTACACGGCCTTGGCTATCAACTACGGATTGGTTGAAGTTGAAACCATTTAAGTTGAAAGCCATGGTGCTGATGCCTAAAGCAGTAAACCAAATACCTATTACAGGCCAAGCAGCCAAGAAGAAGTGTAGAGAACGAGAGTTGTTAAAACTAGCGTATTGGAAGATTAATCGGCCAAAGTAACCATGAGCAGCTACGATGTTGTAAGTCTCTTCCTCTTGACCAAATTTGTAACCTGCATTAGCAGACTCATTCTCAGTGGTTTCTCGGATTAAACTAGAGGTTACCAAGGAACCGTGCATAGCACTAAATAGAGAGCCGCCGAATACGCCAGCTACACCCAACATGTGAAATGGATGCATAAGGATATTGTGCTCAGCTTGGAATACAATCATGAAGTTGAAAGTACCAGAAATTCCTAGAGGCATACCATCAGAGAAGCTTCCTTGACCAATGGGGTAAATCAAGAAAACTGCGGTGGCAGCTGCAACAGGAGCTGAATATGCAACAGCAATCCAAGGACGCATACCTAAACGGAAGCTAAGTTCCCACTCACGACCCATGTAGCAAGCTACACCAAGTAAAAAGTGAAGAACAATTAATTCGTAAGGACCACCATTATATAGCCATTCATCTACGGAAGCAGCTTCCCAAATAGGGTAGAAGTGCAAACCGATAGCAGCAGAAGTAGGAATGATAGCACCAGAAATGATATTGTTTCCGTAAAGAAGAGAACCGGAAACTGGTTCACGGATACCATCAATATCTACAGGAGGAGCTGCAATGAAAGCAATGATGAATACAGAGGTTGCGGTTAATAGGGTAGGGATCATCAATACACCAAACCATCCGATGTAAAGGCGGTTTTCAGTGCTGGTAACCCAATCGCAGAAGCGACCCCAAAGGCTTGCGCTTTCGCGTCTTTCTAAAGTTGCGGTCATGGTAAAACTTGGTTTGTGAAATAATAATAAGTTCCCCAAGCATAGAAACTTGTTATTTTATAGTATTACACAATCTTCGTTCTTATGTCAACCGATATTTATTTTTGAATTATCATTCCCAAAGTTAAAGTTGAGGACTCAAGAAAATTAGAACTTAAAAGACATTGCTTTTCTTTTTAGAAAAGCAATGTCTTTTCAAAACTTTACCCAAGTAAGTTATTTCTAGTAAGTTTTTTTAAGTAGAAGTCGAATCACCAAATGTTAAGTATGAATAATTGAAGTAATATTAATTAGATTTAAACAATCACAATTATTGTTTATTCTATTTTATACATGATTTGGTAGGGATAGCCAAATTATCGGTTATTTCCAAATATAGAATATTTATTATTCCACATTAAAGGAATTTTTAATAGAGCGTATTTTATATAAGTAAAAGGAAAGGAGGAAGAAAGAAAAGAAGAAGTAGAAACAATTTCTTTTCTTTACTTTATAAGTATTTAAAACCTAAAAATTCTATTTAATAATTTGGGTTGCCCGGGGCTCGAACCCGGAGCTCGTCGGATGAAAGTAGATAGATTAATCTTTTCTAGGTGGAAAAGAAATAAAAAACCTCTTCCCAAACCGTGCTTGCTCTTTTCATAGCACACGGCTCTCTCTATATATCTATTTCAGAATACCCATTTCAGAATAGGTTTTCATCTATTTCAGAATAAGTTTTCTTTTTCTCATAAGAAACATTTCCAAATTTTTTTTGCAATTGCTTATAACTTATAAGTCGTTTTTTTATCCATTTATCTTTTGCTATGCCTCTTTCCTTCTAATAGATTTGCCAAAAAACTCATTTGAATAATGTCTAAATACCAATTTCTCTTTTTTCTCGTATTAATTTGATGAAAAGGAAAATGATTTGATTTTATTTTCGAAAAATAAAGTTTCGATAATAATCTTAAACTATATTTCTTCCATATAAAACATATCGTACTTTTATGTTTACAAGCTGAAATTTTAGCACATGAAAATCAAAGTATATATTGTACTCAATATAAGTCATTTCTATTTAAACATCCACTGTAATAATGTAAAAGTTTTTTTCAAATCTAGTTAAATCAGTTAAAAATTTCATCATCTGTCAGAGTAGTCCACGATAATTTACCAATTGGATGTCCTAAAGTATTACGGAATTTTCCATTCGCTAAAAGTCCAATTAAAGGTATTATGGGAACTGTCGGACAAAATTCTCGAGTGGAAATATAAGTACTAGGTAATTCTTTTAACATTCTAGCTTCAATTGTAATGTTTCCAGGTTTAACATTGGAGGTATAACCTAGAAGAGAGAAACGATGTTCCAATAATTTTTTGAAAATCACCCTATGTGGTTCAAACCAAAAATGAGAGTAATATTGCCAAATTTGGAGGAAATATTGGTTCCACTTTTTATTTAAATAGATAGTATCTCTTGAAGCTATAATAAAAATATTTTCATATCTTACATAATGAAAGGAAGAATTCTTCAAGAAGTTTTTCCTTGATAATGAAATCCATGATGACTTCATAAGATATTTCATCTTCTCTCTAAAATCATTTTGATCAGGTGAAGTCCAATACAGTAACGATTTAAAATCATAAATTTGGTTCCACAGAGTTATTAAGGGGAATTCGAATTCATAGAAGAATAAATTCCAAGGAGAAGAAGATAATCTAGTTATTTCTTTTGAAGAATTTGAAATAGATTTATCTAAGAGAATTGGATTTCAATACTTATGAAGAATTAACCATGTGAAGTATAGAAAAGAAGCATCTTAGACTCGTCTACGAAAAATTCGAATAAATATTTCTGGAGAAAGTAAGTAAGGTATCATAGTATCTAAAATACAATTCGAATGTAAAGAATTTTCTTCTATGGAGGAAGATATGACATGAATGAATCAAGAACTATTCCGTTTCCTTCTCAGCAATAATTACAATGAAACTGGGAAAAACATTTCCAAAATTATGGTCAAACTCTTTTGTATTGATTTTAAATAAGGATTAATGTTGTAACCAAGAAATTCATTTTGATTGCGATTCGTAGAAAGATCCAAAAAGTTTTGTTCACGTATTTTTCTGATTAAGCGTTTCATGGATAAAAAACTGAAATTGTTTTTGGTATTTTCTAAAATGAAATTTTGTCTCTTCTTTAAAGTTAATTCATTTGGAGAACAATTATAAGCAATTGCGTAAGGATCATCTTAGAATAGAAGTGGATATAAGAAACGTTTCTGTCTTGAAAAGCTTTCCTCACTTATTCCTTCTAGTTCCTCAATCTTTAATGAAATCTTAGCTATAGTTCTCATAGGAGCAACGTTTTGAAATATGAGATAATACATAGTGCAATCTATGAAAAATCAAATAGGGATTAAACAAGGAAATTCTATTACTAGATTTAGAAATACTAAAATTTTGTCAATAGAATTCTCTTATAAAAAAACATTTTCTTCTTTAGATGAAACTAAATTCAAGTGGAGAAAGATAGGAGGGAAAAAAAGAAAGAAGTTTTTTTCTTGATAACCGATTGCTCTTCTGACTTACAAACTATTTTATTCAGTCAGCAAACTTGTAATTCTTAACAAATGTATGAGTATTTAGGATTCATTTTTAATCAAAAAACCTATTTATACTTAATGAATAGGAATAAACCTCTTTTTTATTGTATTGGCTACTAAATAGCTTTTAACCTCTAGTTAGTAAAAGAAATTCAAAATGCAGGTTTTTGAACAGAAGCTCGTTTCTCTGGTTTTTATTTATGATTCAAGCCATTTAGCTTTATCCATTAACTCTTCAGCACCTTGACTCTATTTATTTAATAGTAATTTATTTTTCTTTTTTAATGTTATACTATTCTATTTTTTAATATTACATCGAATGAAAGTTAATTCTATCATTTCTTCTTTTTTTTTTTTCTTCTTCTAGTTTCTAGTAATACTTTAATTTTATCGAATTTAATCACAAAATAAATATGAAACGACATGCTGTTTTTTGTATCGAGTTTCCCTCAATAATTAGTCGTAGTCCTACAAACCTTGCCAATGGTATGGATGAAATTTTTACTCCATCTAAATGTTTAAAATCCTTTAGTCGCACTTGAAAGCCGAGTACTCTACCATTGAGTTAGCAACCCAGAATGAAATATTATGCAGAAACTACATGAAATGAAAGGGAAACAGGACGAGGAAAGGAATCGTACAAATGAATCTAAAAAAAAATGTATAGATATATGTATTTGCATTTTATTCACTTACTCAAAACAAACATCTATATACATCTACATCTATAGATAGAACATTTAATGATATGTGTAATTAATATGTAAAACTGTCTGACATATATGTGAAATTACATAGAATATAGAATTATATAATGCATAAAGAATACATCGTTTAAAATTTTCAATCCGAAGAAAGATAATAGAAAGAATTTTTTAATAAAGAGACTAAGCTAATGAAGTGATGAAAAAAAAAGTATTTCCATATTTTTTTTTTTCCATATTTTGAAGAGGAGAATAGGCTAATATTTGATAAAAGAAAAAACAAGATTATTACTTACTTTTATTTTATCCCTTTTTCTCCTTATTTTTATTAAATTATTTTCCTCTTTCTCAATTATCCATTATCAATTATAGTGACTCCTTCCTTGAATTCATCTCGAACTCGAAAAATTGAGGAACTTTTAATTAAAACGAAACAAAAAAAAATTGATTATGAATTGTAATTAGAGAGGGAAAGAATAAATTATGTATAATCATATGAAAATTATATCTATATCATTTACTATTGTCAATAATAAAGGAATAGGAAGAAGAAATGATAATTTTCATAAAAATGAAATTTCAACTTAATCAAAAAATTGCTTTACTATTTCCTAAAAATAATAAAATGAATCTTATATTTTAAAATGTATTTACGCTTCCGAATGTGGTAATTTCAGAAAATGAAAGATTTGAATAGTCCATTCAAAAATTTTTTTTCATTTTCTAAAATTATTCAGAATAAATAACTTTTTATTTTATCCTTATGGTTTTAAGTAAAGTTGGTAAAATATTGGTTATATTAATTGCACTTTTTAGTGGAATAAAAATAACTAAATAAGTGTATAGGAGTAGGAGGAAAAGAGGGTGATAGAGGAATAATTGTGCAAAACCAAATATTAAATTCATAAATTTCTCCTAAGGATTAGCCTTAATTCGTTCAAATATTCCTGCTTTTCTTGAAATATCATAAACAGTTTCTGTAGGTTGAGCCCCTTCTCTAGTAGAATTAACAATAGCTAAAATATCTAATTGAGTTTGATCTTTTCTCAAATTATAGGAACCAACTTCTTCAAGAGCTCGTCCTTCTCTCCGACATTGAGCATCAATTGCAACAATTCGATAGGTATTTTATCAGGATAGGTAAACTGAATGTATCCCCCCTATTAAACCGTATATGAAATTTTCTTTTCATACGGCTTCGAGATAAAAGCGAAAAGAATGATTTTTTTATTCAACGATCCTTCTACTCTTACAAAATGAAGATATCCCTGTAACTTAAGTATGTTTTCCTCTAGAAAAAGAGTCATCTAAAAAGTATTTAATAATTTTATAAATTACAGATTATCTTTCTTCACTTCCTAAGTTGTCTCTAACCTATTTTTTTTTTTTTATCTTTTATGGAGCAACAAGAATAAACGTAAGAATTTTGTTGCATTTCTGAAATTTATAAAATATCTCTAGAATGATATAAAATTGATTAAAAAATTAAATAGGTTTTTTCTTGTTTCTAGACTGCTTCTGCTATAATCATTAGGTTGAATCTCCATTCTGGTGGTGCTCGTTTTTTCATTTATTTTCATTTATCCATAAAAGAAAGTAAAGCAACCTTATTTTCTTCTTTTCCACTTTCTCTTCTAATCAATCTTCTTTGTAACTTTGGGTAAAAAACACTTCCCACTTGAATTGAAAGAATTTTTTTTTTTTTTTTCATATATTGATTATACATATAAATTGATTCCATAATTATTTCTACTTATCGTAGATTAACAAACAGGAGAAGCTAAGTGTAGACTAACAAACCTTGAATAAATTCTTAGTTTATTTAACCTTAGATTATACCTCTGAATAAATAGGTTGTAAGAATTCCGTATCACTACTCAAGCTTCATAGTAGTGATTTTAATCAAACAGATGTTGAGATAAGAGCATTTCTATCTACATTTGAAGTGGCGGTTCCTACAATCCGCAAAACTAATCTATATTACTTGTCAAGTCGCACGTTGCTTTCTACCATACCGCTTTAGACGAAGTTTTACCATAATTAATTGAATTTAGCTGAATGACGAAATAGGAATAGATAAAATTGAAAGAAAAATTTTATCTACTCTATTTCAAATATTACACGACCTATTCCTATTACCTGGTTATATCGATATATCATAAAAGATGATTAATCAACTATATGAAATAATTTTTTTTTAGTTCCTCATATTACAAGTCTATCTTTTTCATTTTTTACCTTTTTTTTCTAAGCATTTAAGGCTTCTTTAGCAGCATACATTACTTCTACTGTTATGCCTGTGATACCATTTTGTCGTGCAAATCTCTCTGTATTTCTTTTTATTTTACCTCTAACAAAACCAAAAATTTTATTCGATTCAAGCTGACTTTCTGAATTCCAAGTTAAATCATTATCTGTCGATAATGATTTAGTTATTACTTCTTTAGTGTCATGACCACCAAAAATTTCTAAGAGATGATCTTCCATACCTAAAGTGAATGAATTGTAAACTAAATCAGCTATTTGATTGGTCCCTTCATAGCCCAAAAAGGGTCGATAACCTAAAGGAAGATTCTGTATATGAACTAGTGAAGAAATAACTCCGCAGGGAATATCAAGACGTTTACCTATATGACGTTCCATTTGAGTACCAAAAGTAGCTGATAATTCTATACAAGCAATTGTATCTCCAACTTGAGTATGATCATCTGTAATGAGTATCTCATCACAGAAACCCTGAACTTGCTCCTCAAACCATTCTGCGTCGTGTTTACAATAAGTACCTGCACAACTTACACGAATTCCCATTTCTTAAGCAAGTATCTTAGTCATTGAACTGGCATAAATTGCATCACCAAAAACCACTGCTTTTTTTCCTGTTAAATTCTGGCAATCGATGAATCTTGAAAACCAAGCAACTTGAGAAATAAATCTTGTTTACTAATCAATATAAAGTTCATAATCAAGTTTTTGATTCAACAAAAAGTGAGTCCATGTATTAACGCGTTTCTGTATTTGTCAGATACATTGAACAATATCTGCAATTCCCATAAGAGTTATAGATACGTAAGGCATACCAAATTCCTTTTCCAAATAAATCGCCGTCATTAAGCCTACCTCACAATAGGGAATTGAATTAAACCAAGCTTTTGGTAATTTTTCTAAATCTTCTACAAATCCCCCTTCAGAAATTACTTGGTTAATTTTTATCCCTAAATCCTTTAATAGACGTTTCAATTCACGACAATCGTGTTGGTTGTGAAAGCCTAATGTGGAAATACCAATAATATTCGCAGAAGGTACATCTGTTATAGATTAATTCAACTTTCCCTGTCTACGAGCCTTATCTAAGTAATATCTAACTATTTATTCCAAAGTTCAATCTGCTGCTTAAAGTTCATTAACTCAATGATGATTTACATCTGCCGAAATTACATCAGAATTAACACTAATAGATGCTCTATCAACAAAATTCTATGAATCTTCCTGTGAAATACTAGAAGTACATATGAATATTGATACGATTAAATCAAGACATTCTTCCTTATCTTTTCTCATAATATTATCAACAACTTTTTCTTAAGATCCACGTGCTAAAACATGTCGATCCACTATACTAGCAGTTACAGAAGTAAAATCTCTTTCTCTTTCTAACATGGAACGCATAACATTGAAATAGTCATCTCCTAAAAAGGCATACATAATAGCATGAACATTTTTAAAGGAACTGGCTACCCGAAGCGTTCCAATGTGAGCAGGGCCAGCGTACATCCAATAAGCTAATTTCATAAATAAAATTTATTTTTTACTATTTTCAATGAGATGATCCTCCTTTATTCTACATTGCACAAATATCTTTTGCCATATCTATATTAATTGTCATGATATAAAAGGAAAGATATCTTGTATCAAATAATATAAATAGTTATCAAATAATAAAAAGTAATTTTTTTTTGAAGTTAATCCTTCTTCTTTCAATCTGACTAGTCTCTATTTAGAGAGATGAATCTGGGACGGAAGGATTCGAACCTCCGAATACCAGAACCAAAATCTGGTGCCTTACCGCTTGGCCACGCCCCATTTAATTACAATGCTATTAAATCTAGATATAAAAGTTTTGTCAATCTAATTAAAGAATTCATAGATAAATATTATCTAAATTGGTTAGAAGATAAGTGTAGGATGAGGAAGGAGAAATTTGTCATTCATAAGATTCATTACTCTTTCTGGAGCTGGAAAGACCTATGGTAAGGTGTATTCAAGAGTAGTAAGATGTATTAGAGAGTTTTTATTAATTAATGAAGTTTCTTATGTTATAATTAACCCTTGTTATAATTTTTATTAGAGAGGAAAAATGCTAGCTATGTTTTATATCCATCTGGAAAATACTTTTGATTTAAGTAGTACTATCTCAGTTAAATCACCCGAAGCTTATGCTATTTTTGATCCAATTGTAGATGTAATGCCAATTATACCTCTATTCTTTTTTCTTTTAGCCTTTGTTTGGCAAGCTTCTGTAAGTTTTCGATAATTCTTCGATGTTTCCGTTTTTACCTACATTTGCCTCTTGTTATGAGACAAATTCTATTCTAATTAGTTTTACCTAAAATTTATTAAATCTTAAATTTATTCTATTGAGAAGATACTTCAATTTGATTTAATTTAAGCTTTAATTGAAACATTTTCATATTATCTTATTCACTTGTTTTGGGAGGCAAAGGTTCCAATTTTTTCCTTGTAAAGGCGGTACTTCCTTCATAGGGGTGATACCCTTTCCTTTCTTTGTTTCATGAAAAGTTTGGGATCTCATAAAGAATTTGGAAGAATATTGAATCCTCTTTTATTTCAGAAAGTAAGTAAATATATATTCTTCCTAAAAAATCAATGAATAGGAATAGACTTTTCTAGAAAGAAAGAAGGGATGACATAAATGTATAGAATCTATATATATATATATATATATATATATATATATATATATATATATAGATTCTATACATTTATGTATATTCATCATACATAATATAGGCATTAAGATATAGACATACTCTCTTCTTCTCCATCCAAACTTCAATCAGGTAAATGAAAATCGAGTAACCGTATTACAAATTACTAATAATTAGATATATTATTACTATGGAGGAAAAAAAAGTTGAATAATTAATGGTTATTACTTCTAAAAATAGTTCTAACTCTTGGTAACTTTATAATTCCAATGATTAATCGTTAGATTTACCTAATAATTAGAAATTAATTATTACTTACTTCACCTAATCTACCAGGAAGATCAATTCATAATATAAATATAAACGTCATATCTTATTTTTTTACAATTTCTTTTTCCGCTAAAACATCTCGATACTTTTCATGCTTCTCAATCTTCTACTTCTTCCTCCTTGGAGAAATGGCGGAGTGGTTAATCGCGACGGTCTCGAAAATCGTTTGAACCCAATTTATCTGAGTTCACAAGGGTTCGAATCCCTTTTTCTCCATTCGAGTGGAATTGATATATAATATATCAATCATATATTGATATAGATTCACTATTGAAAAATAAATATAGTATATGCTTTTTTTTAGTTTCAATATATCTAATGTAAAACTCTACTAATAAAAGAAAGATAAAGTTTCTATTTTTTTTTTTTTCTTTATTTTATCAGAATGAGTATTTCTTTCACCTTATGTATATTCTGATATAATAGATATTTCGATATTTAATTATTTATTCTATTTCACTTCTAGTACTAGCAATAATCCCGGAGATTACGTCATGCTTACTCTTAAGCTGTTCGTTTACACAGTGGTTATATTTTTTGTCTCTCTTTTTGTTTTTGGTTTCTTATCAAATGATCCTAAACGTAATCCCGGACGTAAAGAATAAATTTTTTTTGAATGAAGAATTAGTAATTTATGAAAATGAAAGAATCTTTTTAAATCAAAGATATTACAATTAGAATCGAAAAATTATTATGCAACGGAGAGAGAGGGATTCGAACCCTCGGTACAAATGGCTTGTACAACGGATTAGCAATCCGCCGCTTTAGTCCACTCGGCCATCTCTCCAAAAAGAAGAAAAAAATATTCCTAGTATATTATTTAACATACTATTAGAGTCAAAGTCTATACCAGAAAGATGCAGTAATGATAAATAGTAAATATACATATAATTATATCGTAATAATACGAAAATATAGGAGGATTCAATAAAAATACTATTATAAATTCATTTGAATCTTATGCGAGAATGAATTTCAGCCTAGCCAAACACTGGCCAGGCTGCCCTTTTAGGTAAACTTATACCGAATTAATTATTGATACAATTCTTTACCTAATCTCGAAGCTAAGATAACTATTATGAAAGCGCTTATAAGGGCTACAACAATTTGACCGTCTGAGATTGATGTCATCTTTTTTTTATCTCTCCTGATTATTCAGTAATATAAACTCCAAATTGAATGAATCAATAGGCTTTTTATTATTGTACTGATCTTAGCCTCCTATAGCTATACGTACTATATATTGTAATACAATATGGTCTATTTAATTAAAAAACATTTTTGGAATCTCCTTAATTGGTATTTCATTCTAATTACTAATAAAAATGAATAATAATATTGATGCTGATTAATAATTAGTAGTGGTAATACTAATGATAATTAGTAAATAGTAGCAGTAATACTAATGATAATTAGTATATATTAGCAGTAATACTAATGATAATTAGTATATATTAGCAGTAATACTAATAATAATTAGTAATTAGTAATAGTAAATAATTATAATAAAGAAAGAATATTCATTGATATTTAATAATTAGTATAATAATTAAATTGGTATAATAATTAGTAATAGTAGTAATAATGATTGAATTATTACTAGTTAGTACTAGTAGTAAATAAAGGTGAAATAATTATTGCTTTTATTGTAGCATCATTATTAACCTGTAATTCGGAGTTATTTCTCTCTTTGTAAAATCTTATTGAAGTTTGAGGAGTTAAAATAAAATGAATTTAGAAATTATAGCACAACTTACTGTTCTGGCTTTAATAATCGCATCGGGTTCTTTGGTTATTGCTTTATTGGCAGCTTGAAAAGGCAATTTGTAATTCTGATTCGTCATTATCTCCGGAGAATAAAGAACTAGAGAAGTTTCTAAATTTCCGGGGATAAGGGTAAAAAAGTATACAATTTTGATTTTATAATAGAGACTTCTCAAATGAGGGAAGAAAAAGAAAAATAGAAAAAATTTTCATTCTTTTTTTTTCTTTCTTCTCCCTTTCATATACATATGTATATTCTTATGTTGCTAGACATAAAGTAGATTTCTCAACTATAATTAATCTACAGCGGGTATAGTTTAGTGGTAAAAGTGTGATTTGTCTTACTATCAACTTGAACAGTTGAAGGGTCTTTAATTTGAAATTAAAGACTAATAATTTTATTTCTATGATAAAGTTTTGAATCCTTTCCTACAAAAAACCATAAGAAAAGCATTATTCCTGTTATAATGATTAAGAGATGTATCTTCAAATAGCAAAGCAGAATATTTATCAAATTTAAACAATCATTTTTTCTTCAATTAGCTTCAAATCTATGGATAGAAACCTAAAGTATCTTTTTCATCGTAACTGAATCTTCGGTTAATTTTCCAAATAAATCGAAGCTAACAAGCCACAAAATGATAATTTTAGTTTACTAAAATTATTGGTATATTTTTTAGTTCGAGCTCGGTGAGAATTATTCTCCTAAGGATAAAAAGTAATAGAAATAAAGAACAAAGTAATTAGAAAGATTTATCTCTTTCTGTAAAGTTTTATTTTACTCCATCTTTCTCAAAAGGATCCACCTAAGAAGTATTTATCAAAAGATAATTCTGTAGATGAATAAACTGACATAGATGTTATGGACAGAAATACTTAAATATAAATAGTAAAGAAAAAAAATTTCAAGTTCAATTTTTTTCTTTATTTTCGATAATTTTTTTTGCATTTCATAGAGGAGCCGAATAAAAATAAATTTTCATGTTCGGTTCTGAATTAGAGACGTCGGTGAAGAGATGAAGAATCAGCGTCGACTATAACCCATAGCCTTCCAAGCTATTGATGCGGGTTCGATTCCCGCTACCCGCTTCTCTGCCTTCTGGAGAAAGAAAAAGAGAAAAAATTTTCTCATTTCATTGTCAATTTCTTTCATTTTCACTTTTTACATAATCACCATTCTATTGCAGGAACGAAAAATACCTTTTTCGTTCTTGGCAATAGAATATTTATATTTGTAGTAAGATATTCGTAACGAAAGCGTCCATCGTCTAATGGATAGGACAGAGGTCTTCTAAACCTCTGATGTAGGTTCGAATCCTATTGGACGTAATACTTTATTTGGTGAGACTAAATTAAGAAGAATCAAAGTATATTCTTATCTCTTTCACTTCTGAAAAACAAACTTATGTGGAACAAGGAGAAGCCRAAAAAAAAAAAAATAAATGACAAATTTTTTTTTTTTTTTTTTCGGCTTCTCTATATTAAACTATAGAATATTCACTTTTATTTTCTTTACTTTTGTTCTTGAAGTGAAAAAAACTCAGTATGTTCCTTAGTAGCTTCTTTTAAAATAATCTCAGCTTCTTCTGTGAAAACTTTAGTAGAACGTATAATCTCAATAAATTAAGGTTTATTTGTTATTAAATATTCACGTAATTGAACAAGAAATTTCTTTACTTATTCTACTTCCAATACATCCGAATATCCATTTACTCCAGTATAAATAGTAGCTACTTGTTCTTCCACAGCAAGAGGAGCTGATTGAGATTGCTTAAGTAATTCACGTAAACGTTGACCTCTTGCTAATTGATTCTACGTAGCTTTATCTAGATCAGAGGCAAATTGTGCAAAAGCTTCTAATTCTGCGAATTGAGCTAATTCTAATTTAAGCTTTCCAGCCACTTATTTCATAGCTTTAATCTGAGCTGCAGATCCCACTCTGGATACAGAAATACCTACATTAATCGCGGGACGAATTCCTGCATTAGATAAATCAGCTGATAAAAATATTTGTCCATCTGTTATAAAAATTACATTAATGGGAGTATAAGCTAAAACATCTCCTGCTTGAGTTTCAACTATAAGCAAAGCAGTCATACTTCCTTCACCTAATTGCGAACTCAACTTAGCAGCTCTTTCCAAGAAACAGGAATGCAGGTAAAAAACATCTCCTGGGTATGCTTCTCGACCCGGTGGCCTTCTCAATAAGAGAGACATCTGTCAATAAGCTTATGCTTATTTAGAAAGATCATCATAAATAATTGAAGTATGTTGTTTACGATACATGGAGTATTCTGCTGAAGCTGCTCCTGTATAGGGGGCAAGATACTGCAAAGTAGCGGGAGAATCTGCAGTTTCTGCTACTACAATAGTATATTCCAATGCACCACGTTCCTCAAAAGTATTAACTACTTGAGCTACGGAAGAGGCTTTTTGCCCAATAGCAACATAGACACATATTACATTTTGACCTTTCTGATTTAAAATAGTATCTGTTGCTACTGCTGTTTTACCAGTCTGTCTATCTCCAATAATTAATTCTCGCTGACCGCATCCAGTAGGAATCATAGAATCAATGGCAATAAGTCCTGTTTGCATTGGTTCATATACAGAACGTCTTGAAATTATACCGAGAGCGGGAGATTCGATGAGTCTGAATTCGGAAGCTGGTATTTGACCCTTACCATCGATAAGTTAAGCTAACGCATTTGCGACACAACCTGAATAGGCATCACTTACTGGAATTTGAGCAATTTTACCTGTTGCTTGTACGGAGCTACCTTCCTAAATACTCAATCCATCTCCCATTGAAACAACTCCAACATTGTCAGATTCCAAATTTAAGGCAATGCCTACAGTGCCATCTTCAGATTCTACCAATTCACCGGCCATAACTTTATCGAAACCGTATATACGTGCAATACCATCTCCTACCTAAAGTACAGTACCGATATTGATAACTTTGACTTCCTAATTATACTACTCAATTTGCTTACGAATAATATTGCTAATTTCGTCGGGTCGAATGTTTACCATTAGCGTTCATTAATAATTTCTTAAGAAGTGAAACCTATGAAAGCTATTCAGTTGTGCTTCCCATGGTCTTAAGCAGACCAATATGATAGTCAATCATGCGTGAATGCAATTCGCTATTTAAACAATTGTTTGAAACTTCTGAAGCTCTTTCTAATGCGAGACGAGAAACCTGTTGTCTAACTTACTCAATTGCTCTCTGTTCTTCGAAACGAATAGTAGCATTTTTAGAATCTTCTAAACGTTTTGAATCTTCATCAGCAATATTAATTAAATCCTGTTTTTCTTTTTCCATTTCAGAAAGTCCATTGACTCAAATTTCATTTGCTTTTAATTCAGCTTGTTGCAAACGAATCTCGGCTTGTTTAGGTTTATCAGTAGCTTCTTTATACCATTCCTCTGCATCGCGAATAGTACTTAAAATCGTCTGTTTACGCTTATCTAATAAATTATTTAATGAAAGTAGAATTTCTATCTATAAAACCATAGATAGCAATTCTCTTCCCAAACCGAACATGAATCTTTCAATTCATACGGCTTTCTCACTCAACTTTAGTAATAAGTACCAAAGAGTAAAGTATTCCTGACTGAGTCTGCTTTCTCTACTATTTTGCACTCCTCGCCCAAAAAAACTAGATTTTAGTAATTCTGGAAGATATTTCTACTATTGAAGGCTCTTCCGACAAAAAATTCTTCCTAATTGTCAGCAAGATTGCTTTTCTGAATAATTATATATTACACATGGGTTGTCAATTCGGCACTAAAAACAGAAAATTATTTTATAGAAAACTTTACTTCGTATAATAGTTTCTCTAACAGGTAAACGAAAAATTAGAAATTTTTCATTTATAAAATTCTTCTAAAAAAAAAAAAATGAAGAGTAGCTTTATCTATTGAGAGAAAAAGGAAATAAAAAAATTTATCAATATGAGTGTTATATGTTGAAAAATTTTCTAACCATGTTTTTTGATTATTTTCAAATAACATAGTAGGGGAAGGAAAACCCTAATTGTGCCTAGACTTTAAGCAGTTTAGCTTTAACCATATCTACAATGTTTTCTCTTTAATCAGTTTTAAACAATTCGTTTTCTGATTTTACGAAATGCTATAGTTCCTCTAGATTTTTTGACTAGAAGTAATTCGTTGAAATCATACACTTTTTTTAAGTGTAACTAGTAAAATCCAGCAAATTTATTCAAATGTCCAATCCACACACACTCCCTTTCCAAAGTAAACTAATAAACCAAGCACAACACCTAAATTGATTAAATTTGTTTCTAAAAGATTTGTATTTAGTTTAAAACCCTCTGCGGGAAGCCAAAAATGAAAAGGAATAACAAGAGAAATCAAATTTCTCATACTCTCTCTCCCATCATAGGTTCTTTAAGTCTTAGTATGTCTCTTCCTTATCCAATCCTACTTAAAATAGGAAAGCTTAAGCTATTCTTCATTCCGTTTCGGGACTCATATTTTCGACGATGAAGTAGAAGAAAATAGTTTACTTACCTTTTATTAACTTTATTTCTTGTTACTAGAATTACGAAATTTTTGGTTAACTTGTTAACCAAAGGATGGAAGAAAAGTCTATTATTTACCTGTTATAACTAACTTTTCCTACAAAAAGTGGTTAAATAAATAGAATTAGAAGGAAATTTTTATGGGAAATAGTATAAAATACAGAATTTTTTAGATCTTTCAGATTAGACGGAAGGATTTGCAGATGGAGGTGCTAGAGCTGCGACTAAACCATAAATAGTCAGAGCTTCCATAGAAGCTAAGCTTGACAATGAAGTACCTCATATTTTACCTTCTGCTTCAGGTTATCTAACAATACCTTCCACAGCTTAACCTGCAGCAGTACCCTGCCCAACACCAAATCCAATAAAAGCAAGACCCACAGCTAATCCAGCAGCAGTAACGGAAGCAGCAGAAATCAAAGGGTTCGTGGTAATCTCCTCCAATCAAGATTGAGAAATAGGTCAATGATACAAAAACCTTTTCTCTATTGCTCACTAAAGATAAAGTATAGAATGTTTTAGTTGAAGCAGTTAATAACTCGAAGTGTCTCTTATGAAAGTGGTAGTATCACTGAAAAAGAAAAGATGAAAAAGAAATCTTAATTCTAGAAAAAGAAATTATTTTTTTCATTTTTCTACAATTAGTATATATATATCTTCTAATATATCCAAAATATCTTTATTTCTATTCTTATTTTCTTCTCGTTCCTATAAAAAAAATATGGGAATAAGTTAAAATGAATAAATAGTTATATAATCTAAATTAGTTTCACTAATTTGACTAAGTTATACGAATTGTAAATTTAGTAGAAACAGGAATACTTCGTATTTTCAATCCTATTCTTTCTATTAAAAAGTAGAAAAGATTTGTTTTTATTTAGAAATGAAATCTAATCAGCTAACTTCAATTTAAAAAGCTTCTTCATTTCCACAATTCTCAAAAGAAAAACTTATTTTTCTTTTTTATCACTTAAACTTCTGCCTAATTTTTACTTTACGGTTCAAATTCACTTCTTTTTTTCTTTTCCTTAAGGAAGATCTTGACGGAAATATGACATAGAAATGTGAATATCATACCAGAATAAGAATAAGTGATTGAACGAAATATAGTTAGGAGAAATGTATTAGAACCTTTTTACTTAAAAGTGGGATGATTCTGTAGTACTTATTCACCAATTTTAAATAATAATAATAATTATATTATTATTGATTTAATATAACTATTTCTCTGTATGAAAATTGTTTTTTTTGCGAAAAATGAAAACTTACATATCTTTTTCTTACTCTCACAAAAAAGGTTAAATTAGTGATGACCCTCCATTAATTCTCCAATATAAGCTGCAGCTAAAGTCGCAGAAATTAAAGCTTAAATAGCACTTGTGAATAGTCCTGAAAACATCATAGGTATAGGAACAACTAGAGGTACTAAAGAAATAGGAACAACAACTACTAACTCATCAGCTAATATATTTCCAAAGAGTCGAAAACTAAGTGATAAAAGTTTAGTGAAATCTTCTAGAATATTGATCGGTAGAAGTATCGGAGTTGGTTAAATATACTTACCAGAATAACTTAAACCTTTTTTACGAAGACCTGCATAGAAATATGCTACTGGTGTAGGCAAAGCTGAAGCAACAGTAGTATTAATATCATTTGTAGGTGCAGCTAATTCTCCGTGAGGTAATTCAAAAATTCTCCAGAAGAGGGGAGCGCCTGACCAATTAGAAACGAAAGTGGGAAAAAACATAGTTCCAATGAAAGGAACCCAAGGACGGTATTCCTCTTCTCCTATTTAAGTTCTAGTCAAATCTCAAATGAATTCTAAAATATATTCGACAAAGTTTTGACCACTAGTTGGAATAGTCTGTAAATTCTGAGTGGCTAAAGTAGCTGAACCTAATAAAATTGCAATAACGATCCGGAAAGTTATAGGTACCTATGCATAAACCTGAAAACCACCTATTTGCCAGTAGAAATGTTAACCTACTTCCACACTGGATATCTCGCATAAATTAGTGAGTTTGCTAATGGAAGATTGTGCACTATACATATTACCTCTTTGAAAAATTGATTGTGAAATAAGAAATAGTACTTATAAGAATAATTATTATTCTTTATTGATCCTATAAATATAAATATTATTTTGACGATAAAATGAAAAATATTTATTTAAATAAAAATATTTATCGTTATTTTAATACATTTCTAAGTCTGACAATAGTGATGAACTTAGAGAGGTTATCAGCTCAAAAGGGAAAATTATCAAATTTTCGTAGAATTACAACGACCTTCCTCAGTAGCTGAAGTTGATTTATCCGAAACCCATCTAGTTAAAGCTCTAGCATCATCATTTGCTGGAATTGAGATATCCGTAAGATCTAAATCGCAATCTATATCAACTAAACAAATAGTTGGAATATTTGAATTAATACATTCCCGAATAGCTGTTAATTCTTTTTATTAGTCCACAATTGTAACAATATCTAGTAAGTTTGTCATATACCTAATCCCACCTAAATATTTTTGCAGTTGAGCCAATTGTCTTTCCAAATTGGCTGCTTCTTTTTTCGGAAGCTCATCAAGCGCTCCCATATTTTTCTTCGTTTGTGGGTCTTCAAATTTCCGTAAACGTTTTTCTATAGTAGACCAATTTGTTGACATTCCACCAAGCCACTTTTGATTTACATAATGACATCGAGCCTTTAGAACAGCTGATGCTACTAAATCAGCTGCTTGATATTTTGTACCTACTATTAAAAACTGCTTCCCCTTACTCACAGCATTAGCAACAAAATCACAGGCTTCTGATAAGAATCTAGCCGTTTTAGTAACATTTAGGATATGAATGCCCCTACGTTCTGTGAAGATATAAGGTTTCATTTTAAGATTCCACTTTGCAGCTTGATGACCAAAATGAATTCCTGCTTCCATCATTTCTTCCAAATTAATGTTCCAATATTTTTGTTTCATCTTCTCCTAAACTTAAAAACTATGAGATGTATATATATATATATATATATATATATATATATATATATGTATATGATAATAATGTAGTAATTACATTTTTGGGATTGCATCACGACAAGAAATAGCTAAATCCTCTCTTTCTTCTTTTTTCTAACTCTCAATTGAAATAAATAATCCAGATTCAACTATGAAAGAAATCAATTTTAGTTAAAGTCAAAATGGATTTCCAATAATTAACAACTTTAGATTTTACTTTCGATAATTAGGGTCAAGATTTATTTCCGATAATGGTTTCTTCAATGTTTTATGAATAATCTTCATAGTAGGAAAAAAGAAGATTCTTTGGTAATAGGAGAAAACATCTCGAACTCTTCCACTGAAAAGTTTATTCTTTTTTCTTTTCGAATAAGTCTCTTTCCGTTTTTCTAAAATTACTTGCCATACTACTTCTTGACATCCAGTACCGGCGGAAATTACGCCACCAAAAATAACATTTTCTTTTAACCCTTTTAACCAGTCAATTCGACCTCGAAGAGCGGCTTTGGCTAATACTCAGGTAGTTTCTTGAGAACTGGCTTCCGATATAAAACTCTGAGTATTGAGAGATGCCTTTGTTATTCCTAATAATATAGGTTTATAAAGAACTGATTCTTCTGAAACACGATTCATCCTTTGTGCCCTTGAAGATTCAATCAATTCTCCGGGTAAAGAACCATTAGCCATTCCATCTTCTAAAGTAAGAACTTTTGATGTCATTTGACGCACAACAATTTCTATATGCTTATCTGATATCTATACTCCTTATGACTAATGAACCTCCTGAATTTGATCGACTAAGTTAATTTAACTTTAGTTCATGGTTATTTTAGCACTAAGGAGGAATCCCCAAAGACTTCCAAGAGATTTCGTCATATCTCTATTCCAATTCTCAAATCCATTTTCTAGATTTATTGAAGTAGAATTAATTGGACAAGCTTCTAATAATTACTCAACTTTAGGAAGACCCTGAATAATATCACCAGATTTTAACCTTTCATATACTAAGGTTATTGAAACATCTCCTTTTTTTATAATTTGTCCATAATGACTATGAATAGTGGCTCCTCCAGTGGCTAAGGAGGGTTTAGCTAGTCTAACTACCAGAAATTCCGGATGAATAGCTATAATTTGACCGGATTCAGAGATTGTTTGATATTTAGATGATATAGATATATTTTCACAGATAAATTGTCCAAGGCCTACTAAATGAATTGCTCCTTTTTTATATGAAAGGGCGATAGAAAAAGACCAAGTTAATAAATGATAGATTGAATTTTTAGATAAATCTAATTTATGTGTCTTTTTATTCTCATCAAAAAAATACCATTTTGGAACTTGAAAAACATCTCTTAAATTTTCAAGTATTGAATACCTATTAATGATAGGTTGATTATGAGTATTTGCCCAACAAGAGAATTGAAAAGGGCTCGGCAAACTATGTGAATTACCTAGAAGACCTAACTTTCTCAGTAAGAGTATTTCCATAAAATTTCTTTCAATTGATAGAAAAAAATTTCTAATTATTTTTCTTGAATTGAATTCCTGATTTATATTATTATGATTATAAAATTTTTTATTAATAAAAGTACCAGAAGAATTTTGACTAGAAGTAATTGAAATTTGATTGAATTTTTTAACAAAAGATTTGGCGTAAAAAATAGAATTGATATCTAAATCAAAATTCCCTTCATCTTTCATTTCCGGAGTATACTCCTCTGAATTTTTAGATAGGAAAATTTGGACAAAATCAAAAGGGGATAAAATGGGAAGAGATTTATCTTCTTAATTTTCATTAGATGAGATACGAATAATGCCTCTATACCCATTGAATAATCCATTTTCATAATTGAAAGAGTGACTAGAATAATTAATTTCATTAGTGAATAAGTATTTTAGATTGACATTATTCTTCTTCTTTTCTATCTCAAAAATAGGGTGTTCTATCAAGCTAATTTGAAGAAATTTTTTTGATAATCCATTTGTCTCTATTTCAGTAAGAGAAGCATAAACTTTTTTTATAGAAGAATCTTCTTTCCAATCCAGAACTAGACCAGTTTAAATTAATTGAATACCAGTTTTATTCGTAACTTCAACTTCCTCACCATCTTCGTAGAGAAGATATCGAATCTTTTTTACTTTCAAAATTTCTTGTTTCTTTTGTGAATTTGGAGTAAACGTTTCTGCTAAATCTGTTTCTTCAGGTACTATAAATTCGATTGCAGGTCTAATGAAAATGAAAGGTTTTTCTTTAGGGGGTGTAATCCACTCAAGATAAAGCCAATTTTCAGATTGAAACTTATTAGAAATTTCTTCTCCCGGTGGTACCAAAATGTCATTTTGTTTAAATATGTTTCGTCTCTCTTCGGGATGATATACACGACCAGGTAATACTTTTACCTCGTAACTATCATTCATCTTTCTTCTTATTCTAACTAATCCACCTACTTGGCTCCTAATATCCGAAGTAATTTGTGTATTTTTTTTTATAAGACTATCATTTCGTACTAAGATAGATGGAAAAGATTCATATGAAATGTGCACTTCTTCAGGAATGAGAAAAAAATTTCCTGGTTCAATTACTTGATATCTCGGTCGAAGTCTTAAAATTTTCGTTTCTCGATTCTTAAAAGTTTCTCCTTTTCCTTTAATTGGATTGACTTTTATAGTACCATATTTTATAATTCCTGAGCTTTGAATTCTGTATCCAGGATCATTTGAAATGGCAGAAATATCCTTATTTTCTAAAATTCCACTTTTTGGTATGTTAAGAACAAATCGACGAAAAATTTGTGTTTTTTTTTCTCCATGTCTTTCCTCTAATAAAAGAAAATTTTCGCCTTTTTTTTCATCATAAATTCTCTTTACCTCATAATCATGTAAAATAATACTGGGATATACAAAGTTCCTACTCTTGTTTAGTATACCAAGATAGAGATTCGAATAATTTAGAGTTTCCATTTCTTTTTCTAAATAAGGATCAAGATTTTTGGAATTAACTTCATTAGTCTTTTTCATAAAAAGTATCTTACGTGGAGAAATGAAAAATTTTGTATTGATTTGATCCTGATTTTTGAAAAACATAGAGGATGTTTTATCTTCATGAGAACTTCCTGATAATATCCATAAGTGACCCGTATTAAATATTAAATGAACATTACTATGTAAATATTTAGATGCATGACGTACCCTTTTACTCCAGTGCATTTCCCCTTCTATGTTACAATAAATGTATTTCTGAACCTTTTCTTTGAAAGAAGATACCTTAGCATGAACTTCCGCAATAAGTTGTTTCGATTCTACATATTGATTGTTTTGAATTAAGAGTAGACTTTAAGATGGGATGATCAAATTATGTATCTTATTCTTACTTTTTATAGTAACAGCTAAATCGGTACGACATACCCAAGCAGGGTGACCGTGACGTGTTCTTGTGGGATAAACTAAATCTGTATCGAATTCAATAGTCCCATTAAAAGGGGTTCATACATGTTCTGCAATGTCACCTGTGGAAACTCCACCAGTATGGGAAGTCCTTAATGTTAGTTGAGTTCCTGGTTCCCCGATAAATTAGCCTGCTATAATACCCACAGCTTCTCCCAATTCTACTAAATCACCGTAGTGAGTAAGACTCCATCCATAGCATAATTGACAAATCCAAAGCATACTTTTGCAAGTCAAGGGAGATCGTATTGAAATTGATGGTGTTTTAAGAGTTATTGATTTTTCAATAAAATTAGTATTAATATCTTGATTACATATAGCAAGACATCTTGCATTTATATATAAATTATCTGCTAGTACACGACCCACTAGTTTTTGCTGAGTAAATATTTGTAAATTTTTCTTCTTATCTTCGGTAGAATTCAAAGAAATACCTCAAAAAGTATTACAATCTGTTTTACGTACTACAATATGTTAAACCACTTCAACAAGTCTGCATATAAGGTATCCAGCATCTAATATTCACACGACAGTATCAACAACTCCTTTACAAGCACCGTAACAAGAAATAATATATTCGGTCAAAGATAATCCCTCGCGGAAATTACTCTTAATAAGTAAATCAATAATTTGTCCCTAAAAATCTGACACTAATCCTCTCATACCTACTAATTAATAAACTTATGATGCACTTCCTCAAGCTCCTAAAAAAGACATCATATGTACCGGATTTAAGGGATCAGTCATTCTGAAATTAGGATTCATTTCTTATTTTGAATACTCACTCGTAGCATACCATGTTTCAATGAGTTGACGTAATTTTTCCGCAGCATGTACATTCCCATAGCGATGATGCTTCTCCAAAGTATAACTATGATGTTCCGCATCTTAAATGAGCCATCCCTTTGACAGTACTGTTAAGAGATCGTCAATGCCTAATAAAGTAACGGCATAAGTAGCTTGTTAAAAACCCAGAGTTTTAGGTTGATCCAAAATGTGAGCTGTATATGTAATTCCAAAGTGAGCTACTAATCTGCCAATAAATTGTTTTATCGCAGTTCCATCTATTACTTTATTATAGAATAGCAATTTAGCTGATTCTGCCACGATAGAAAAACCTCTTGATTTTCTCAAACATAATTCACCATCAATTAAATTAAACCATTTATCAAAAGGGCTTTTTTCAATTTTCAGAATTCTACAAACTATTTCAATTGCAATAGTAATTACGCTATTATAGCAGGTAGTGGTCGACTCCTATGTTGAGAAACTTCAAAAAAACCTTGTATAGCTTCTTCTATTTGTTCATTGGAAGGAATACGACCAGCAGTTGTACAAATGTACATACTAAGTATTTTTTCTTTTCTATTCTTCCTAAATTGGTAATTTTCATAAATCTGGGAAGAAGTTCCGAGAGATTCATATTGAATTTCAATAGGTACTTCTCTATCAATTGAAGTGACTATATGTAGATCTACCTGCCATCGAAGCCATAAAGGACTATGTAAATTTATTTCTTTCTGTTTCTCAGCTTTAAGTATATCATCGTAACTATGAAAGTAAAACATTTTATAAGAAAAATTTTTATTTCTATAATCATACGGATGATATTCATTTTGATAAATACCTTAGTTACTTCTGATAGTTGATACATAAATTCCGAAAAACATATCTTGACTCGGTACCGAAACGGGATTTCCTGTAGCTGGAGACAAAAGATTTGTATGAGAAAACATTGATAGACGAGCCTCTACTTAGGCTTCCAAAGATAGTGGTATATGGACAGCCATTTAATCTCCATCAAAGTCTGCGTTAGATCCTGCACAAACTAAAAAGTGTAAACAAATAGCACGTCCCTCTACTAGAATAAGTTCAGATGCTTGTATTCCCAATCTATACAAAATAGGTGCTCGATTTAGTAGTACCGGATGTCCCTATATAACTTCTTTAAGTATCTTCCATATAATAGGCTCTTTGTCTTAAATCATACTTTTAGCAGCTCGGAGATTTGGAGCCAGATATCTTCCAATCAAACCTCGAATTACAAAAGTTTAAGAAAACTCTACTGCCATTTCTTTGAGTAATCCACATTCATGTAAGGGAGGATAGGGACCCGCAACAGTAACAGAACGACCTAAATAATCAACTCATTTTCCAAGTAAATTTTCGCAAAATCTTCCTTCTTTACCTTCAATTAAATCAGAAAACAATTTATAAGCTCTATTATGACTATCTCTCATAAGTTATCCACAAATACCATTATCAATAGGCGCATCCACAGCTTCTTGAACCAATCTTTTTTAGCAAACAACCAAACCTCCTGGTGTAGATCTACCTCTGGCTAAAAAATCCAGAAGTGTATTATTTCTATAAATAACTCTTCTATGAAGTTCATTTAAATCGAAAGTAATTAATTCACCTTCTCCTAATTCAATCATTGGTCTTAATTCAAGAAGAAGAACTAGTAATAATGATAAAACCATCCATTCCGGTTTCATATTTGTTTGGAGAAAGTTTTTGGCTAATTCCATGCGTCTAACCAAAAGATCCTTTCTTCTTTAAATCTTACAATCCTCCCACTCGTTTCCGGTAGATTTTTGTTCCGTCAAATTTCTCCATTCCATATATGCACGATCCATAACAATTTGCAAATTCAGACTAGCTAATCCTTTTCCAATAGCATTTCCTCCAGTAGCTACTTCTCTATCTTGAAAAGCTTCAAATCCACGAGGAGAAAAGAAACGAGGAAAAATTTCCTTCCAAGATTAATCTTCGTATTTGAATAAACCTCGTAATTTTAATAAAGTAGGTTTTTTAGCTATTGGCCTAGCGAGAAAAAGATTAGGATAGGTTTTTTCTATATAATAGATTCCCCCCCTTTAGAGACGGACATGAACGTTTTCCTTCATCCGGCTCAAGTAGCTATTCTATAAAAAAAGAAAAAATTTCATTATTTTTCAAAAGAAAATTTTTCTGTTTCTACTATTTATCTATCAATAAATAGAAGAAAGACTAAGAAGAAAGATACTCATTATTCGAGTCATTCTATAAAGTTTATAACTTTTTCGTCTCTTCACAAAAGAAAATTATTTGAATTTATGAATAGTCTTTTTTTCTTTAAAAGATATATTTCTTCACAGAAATACCGCCAAAAATTTTTTTTGAATTCATAAGAGTTTTACTTGTTCTTATTTCGATTTCCTTCTTCTTCAGTTAGGTTTCTGTTTCACTTCGATGGTTATAATGATATTTATTACAAGTATATATGCGATGGATAAACTTTATAGCCATATCTATTTCAAAAATAAAGAAATAATTTTTATTTTTCATCATTTTCTTTTACGAAGTCTAATTAGGTAAAGATTTTTTTACGAACCTTAGATTCAAATCCTTGCAGCAATTTTAGTCAAAAATATGCTTTTTTCTTTTGAGTTTCACATTCTTCCTCTCCTTGAGAACATGTCAGAACTAGGAGCATCTATAAAAAATTCTATTAGATGACAGTTTTTAAATCTGTATAATCGAAATCTATAGTCAAGTCACGCATCGCAGTATACTAGGCTTTCCAATTCTTTGAGAGGTTTAGCCAAAAGATTTGCGATATAACTAAGAAGACGTTTCAAATACCATACATGAGTTACTGGACATGCCAATTCTATATATCCCATTCTATATCTACGAACTCTAGATTCAGTAAATTCAACGCCACATTGCTCACGAATTTTTGAATATTCTCTCTAATTTTCAATACTCCGGTACTTTCCACAAGCACAAATTCCACTTTTTATAAGTCCAAATATTCTTTCACAAGATAAGCCATCTTTCTCTAGTTTATGCGTTTTATAATGCGAAATATAAAGTTCAGTTATTCGTCCAACTACTTCTCCATTAGGTAAGGTTCTCTCAGCCCAACCACGGATTTCTTCAGGGGAAGCTAATCCAATTCGAAGATGCTGATTCTCCTCTTGGTAAATCATAAATCTGAGATTCCAATTAATTTTGATTAAATGTCTTTAAATTTTATTCTTAATTCTTTTTCAGATACAATAATATGATCTAAATTTGGAGCTAGAAATCACAATTCTCGAACCAATAATCGAAAAGATTCTGGAGCTGTTTCAAGTTTAGGTATCAATTCTCCAGTTACAATGACCCTAAGTACCTCAAAACAGGCCTGAATATGATCAGACTTTATAGTAGGCATTTCTTCTAAGGTATAAGCGGCACCGAAACCTTCCAAAGCCCAAACTTCCATTTCTCCTACTCATTGTCCCCCCCGCCGAGATTTTCCTCTAAGAAATTATTGTGTCACAGGTGCATAAGGTCCACTAAAGCATGCATGAATTTTATCATCAACTTGATAGATCAATTTCAACATATAAGCCTTTCCTATAGTGACAGGTTCTTCAAAAATGTCTCCCGTTCTTCCATCAAGTAATCCGCTTTTTCCAGGATTATCAGATTCGAATAACCATGGATTAGCTGTTTGTCTACTAGCCTCATGCAATTCAGAAGAAACTAGCTTTCTTAAAGCTTCCCTCTCATATCTTTCATCAAAAGGTGTTACTCTATAATGCTTTTGCAGGAAGTCCCCTGCTAAACCAAGTAAACATTCAAATATTTGTCCTACATTCATTCTTAAAGGTACACCTAAGGGACTTAGAACCATATCAACAGGTGTTCCATCTTGTAAATGAGGCATATCCTGTCTAGGCAATATTTTCAAAATAATACCCTTATTTCCATGTCTTCCAGCTACTTTATCACCTACTTATATTTCGCGCTTTTACAGGATATATACATGGACAATTTCTGCATAAGTTGTCGAAGTTTTTTCCTGATAGATCCATTTTATATCGATGACTCAGCCTCTTCCGCCTAAAAGTACTTTGAGACAAGTCTCTTTTGCTGTAACTACTTGAATCCCAAATATAGCTTGTAATGATTTACCTTCTGGAGCACGTAGTGATTCTTCTGTTTCCTAAGGTGTCAATTTACCAACCAAAGCATCTCCTGTTTCTACCCAAAATCCTGGTAATACAAGACCACTTTCATCTGAATGACAAAGTAAATAATTATCTAAATGAGGTATTTCTCTAGTAATTCTTTCGGGACCCTAACTTGTTACGCGAGCTTCAATTTCATACCTCTCAATATGAATAGAAGTATAAATATCTTCATGTATCAGACGTTCACTAATAAGTATAGCATCTTCAGAATTATATCCCTCCCATGGCATATAAGCTACTAATATATTTTTTCCTGAAGCTGATTCTCCTCCTGCAGTAGCTCTCCCATCCGCTAGAATTTATCCCTTTTTTACGTATTCTCTCAATTGAATTCAGGGTTTCTCATGTATACAAGTACTATTATTGGAACGTTGATATATTACCAATTTTGTTTCTACCTCTTTCTCCTTCGTCAATAATGTAATTCTTCTACCATCGGTATAACTAATTCTTCCTCCTTCTGTGGCTACAATTACACTTCCTGAATCTGGAGCTGTTTGGCTTTCCAATCCTGTCCCTACAATGCACTTCTCAGGTTTGGAAAGTGGAACAGCTTGACACTGCATATTAAAACCCATTAAAGCACAATTTGCATCATTATGTTCAAGAAGAAGAATCGAGGAAGTTCCAATAGAAAAATATTGTGAAGGAAAAATACTTCGAAGGTTTATTTGATTCCATGCAGTGGCGACAAATTCTTGTCGATATCGAGCTGGAGTTACTTGTTCCTCTTGATTTGTTTGATTCAAGGCTAAACAATTTCCCGTTGCTATGTGATAGTTTTCATCTTCTCCTGCTGATAAAAAAGTCATATCTTCTTCTTCAGATACTCCAGATATTTTATAGAATGGACTCTCTAAAGATCCCCAATTATCAACTTTGGCATGAATGGCTAGTGATGCAACAAATCCAGCATTCATTCCTTCAGATGTTTCAATGGGACGAATTCACCCATAATAACTAGGATGAGTATCTCGTACTTGAAAACTTGCAGTTCGTCTTGTTAATCCTCCTGGCCCTGAGGAACTTAGTCTCCATTTATGAACCACTTCTGTCAATGAATTAGTTTGATCTAGGAATTGTGACAAAGGATGCGAACCAAAGAATTCTTTAAAAGTTGTTATTAATGGAGTTGACGTTACTAGGCTTTTGGGAGTTGGTAAATGTTCACGTTTATTTGCTCCACGTATGGCTTGCCGTATCGAATTCTCCAAACGATTCAAAGCTAATTTTGATTGATCTTGCAATAGGTCAGTTACAGAACGAACACGGCAATTCTTTAAGTGATCAATATCGTCAGGTACACCTATGCCAAATCTAATTTTTATTGAATAATCTACGGCAGCTAATAGATCTTGTGGTAATAAAAAATTTTCGTTTTCAGGTACATCAAGATTAAGTTTCTTATTTAAATTTAATCAACCTATTTTTCCTGGTTCACATCTCTGCTGAAAAAATTTTTTTTACAACTCCTTACTTATAGACTCAGAAAAATTTAAATCTCCGCCTATACAATATATTTGTTTATAAAGTTCTACTATGGCATCTTCCGTCGACTGAAGATGCTCTTTTTTCGTCTTCCTTTTCATACAACCTAAGAGTAATTTGGGATAACAGACATTGCCTAGGATTTCTTCAATGTCCAAACCCATAGCTAATAATAAAACTAGAATAGATACTTTTCTTTTTTTGCTTATACGAGCCCAGATTCTTGTCTTTCCATCAATTTCTAGTTTCAACCTTCTTCCCCAATCTGGAATAGTAGTGCCAGTATATATAGGAATTCCGTTGCAATCTAATTCTGAATTATAATAAATGCCGAGACTTCGTAGAATTTAATTTATAATTACTCTAGCAACTCCATTAACAACAAAAGTACCTTGGGAATTCATTAAGGGAATACTTCCAAGAAATACAATTTGTTTTTTTACTCTTCCTTTTTTTCTTTCAGTTAATTAAGCCGGCACATATGAATCAGATGAATATGTTATAGATTGATATATAGCTTCTCTCTCCTCAATAGGAGGTTCTGCCAGTTGATACTGCCTACTAAAAAGTTGAAATTCAAATTCCTAATCTGTATCTTCAATTTTAGGGAAATCGTTGAGTTCTTTAACTAACCCATACTTAATAAAGCGATGAAATCCTTCGAATTGTATTTCTGTAAATTCAGGTAATACAAACAACTCTATTTTTTTCCTTAAAATCATGAGAAATTTCTCCCATTACATTGAAAAATTAGAATGAAATTTCTTTTTTCATTTTTTTATCTTCCACTCTCGTTTATGGTATATCTATTGCAATACATATATACGTATCTATATATACTTTAATTGTATCTTCCTCTCTATATATCAAGATCTCAATATTTTTTCCAGTGTAAGATTAATATAGGAAAATCTAATTGGGAGAGGGCTTGATTAAATATTTATTTAATTCTATAATAGACTAAATTTGAAGTTAAATTGATTTGAGAATTTGATAATTCCATAAAAAATTTTTTTTTCTCCCACTGATGTTGCTGAAAGATAAGGCCATTTTCATTCATATTAAAAGGGTAAGACCATTTGTAAGTAATTAGAGGCGATATGGCCAAGTGGTAAGGCAGAGGATTGCAAATCCTTTACCCCCAGTTCGAATCTGGGTGTCGCCTCATTTTTCATTTCATTATAATGAGCATTAGTTTGGGTTGATTTTTATGCTACCTCTAAATACAAGTGTAGTGCTCCATATTGCAGTATAGCCTACTACGTTACACGTATTCTGATATATCATAAATAAACAACCCTGTATTAATGGTAATACAATTTGTAAATAGAAGCAAGTGGTTAATTTTCATGGTTCCTTCTCAATTAAAAAATACAAAATATATAGATATATATTTATCTATTTATATCTCTATGCTAAACTTATATAGTTATAACAGACTTGTATTTTTGGTGTATGATCATACACAGTATATGATAAAAAGAAATTTTTGTTTAGTAGTACTAATCAGCTTCTGGTACCACTAATGGTACTAATAAAACCAACAGTATCAACAATAACATGATTTTAATAATATTACTAAGATGAAAGGAGTAATTATGGATATAGTTAACATTGCTTGGGCTGCTCTAATGGTTGTTTCTACTTCTTCTCTCTCACCCGTAGCCTGGGGAAGAAGTGGATTGTAATAGCTAAATAATTAAATGATTCTTCTGTAGAAATACAAATCTTATAGTAATGATAGAATAATCTGAAAACATTGAATTATTTGAAGTATTTCAAACAATTTGATGTTTTCATGATCTAATGTCTTTATCTTTACTATAATTACTTCACTTTACTTTACCTCTGTGAGAAATGTGTCACAGTATAATGAGTTTAATAATTTAATATCCCTTCTTTCTCAATCGTTTCTCCTTATCTTTAAATTCGATAATTTGATAATAATTCTTCTTCTTACGAGAAGAAGGAAAGATTATTAAAGAACCTTTTCTTCTTTCTATCATATTTGATTATATTATCATCTACGTGTATAAAGAGAAGAGAAAAAGAAATATATTGTTTTTCCTTTCTTTTCTTTCTTTACCATTATCTAGAAGGGGGAGTAAAAAAAGCTTTATGTGAACTACAGAAGAACTGCAAAAAAAAAGGATGTGTAGTTTTACTTTTTAAGTTAGGAATCCCAACGATAATAAGATGATTAAAAAAATTTTTCATCTGTTACTTAAAATTTATTTTATTTTTCTCCACTATAATTGTATAAAAAAGAATAATTTATTTTTAGATACTTTTTTTGAAAAGCTATATGTTCCATATGCTTTTGTAATTTAAGTTAGGAAGAAAGAGAAGAATCTGATATAAGATGGATAAGAAATTCTTTACTTTCTCATTTCAATTTCAAGTTGAAATTGAAAATTTTAATAAATTCAATTTTGCTTCTTCTTTTTCTCTCTCTTTTGATAGCTCATACTCGCCTAATCTTCCCCCCTATAAAACTTCTTCATATATACTTACGTCTCTTATTTCTCCCCTAAACAAAAACTCTTCTTAGATTCATTTTTTCATTTTGGCATTTCTACCAAACTCTAGTGGCTTCTCTTGCTAGAAAGGAGAAAAGTTATAACTAAAAAAATAGATCTTTTTTTTTTTTTTTTYTTTCTTCTAGTTTCCAGGTTTCTCAATAGTAATCAAATAACACTAAACTTAAGTTATTATAATTGATGCATATTTCAATTTTTAAGGGACACAGAGGAATATTAGATTAATTTGGTTATAGACAAACTAACTATAGATATAGATTTATTATGTACCTATATGTTTATATGACAAAATTTTTCTGAAATTGTACTTCAGGTTCTTGTACTAACTACTATATATTATATATAAATAAGTGACTTTTGTTTGAATGTCGATTCTTTAATATTTGATATCTCAGAAGTCGAAATACTCCTAGACAATTCAGTTTTTTCTCTTCTTAAGATATATATACAGATGACTAAGTCTGTGGGTTCTCCTTTTACTATAATACTATAATATCCGAGTTCACTTTGTATATGAATCATGGAAATTGTGGCGGAGGAAAAAAGACAAGAAGAGACTATATTCAAGATTCGAGAAGAAATTTTAAGGAGAATTTCTCCCTCACTGAATATAGTTCCTCTTCGTAATATTATTCAGAACCTTTTTATTTTAGTAATAAATAAATATATTCTAATAGAAAGCAATTTTTTTTTACTTCTACAAATTTTCTCTTACGAAAAAGCAGATAAATGAATATCTTATCTAACTGCCTTGACTAGCTGTTTGTACATAAAAAATAGGTAGAAAAGCAGTAGGGATTAAAATGAAGAGTGCAGTAGCAATAAAGGCAAGAATATTTACTTCCATAATTTTCTCATATTTAACGTTTGTTTCACAATAATTAAAAGTATTATTTGACAAGAATGACGAATCTCTTTTAAATTTGACAAGCAAAATTTATTAAATCAATAAAAAAATCTATTGGATTAATAAGATGAATTAGGTTGGAATGAGAAATATTCTATTTCTTATGGAAAAAATTCCATAAAAAAAAAATTTCTTTATTTTCCTTCCTTCGCAGAAAGTAGAAGAATTTTCCTTCAAATTTAGTTAATTCTTCGATATCAACGAAATAGTATAACACAAGATCATTCTTTATATATATATCTATTTATACTAAATTGTTATTTCTCTTTCTTAGTTTGAAGAATCTTTCAATTTTAATAGAAATAAAGATTAAGCAATAGGAACAAATATGAAAAATTTTTTCTTTCTAATTTTTCTTCCTAGAAAGTAAGTTTTTTTATTTATTTCTTTAACTTTATATATTGGTAATAAAAAATACTATAATATGCCTTGAAGAGGATTTGAACCTCCATGCTTTTCAGCACGAGATTTTGAGTCTCACGTGTCTACCATTTCACCATCAAGGCATTACTCCAATAATTTTATGTAAAACTAGAGTAATTATGTATGTCTATATATATAGAAGTAAAGTAATTATTTGTGTCTATACTTCTTACTTTTCTTACCTCTCACCTTCTATATTAGTTTCAATGAAAAGATAAAATAAGTTGAAATTATTTTACCTTTCCATCATTTATTATATATTTCATTTCAATAAATTTATCATTTCAAATCTCTTGAAATGCAATTGTGAATGATTCTGAATAGGGAGTGGAAGTGAAAGATGATAGAAGTT